ATTCCGGATAACGCTTGCATCCCCCGTATTACCGCGGCTGCTGGCACGGAGTTAGCCGATGCTTATTCATTAGGTACCGTCATAATTCTTCCCTAATAAAAGAGGTTTACAACCCATAGGCATTCATCCCTCACGCGGTATTGCTCCGTCAGGCTTTCGCCCATTGCGGAAAATTCCCCACTGCTGCCTTCCGTAGAAGTCTGGACCGTGTCTCAGTTCCAGTGTGGCTGATCATCCTCTCAAATCAGCTACTGATCGTGGCCTTGGTAGGCCATTACCCTACCAACAAGCTAATCAGGCGTGAGCTCATCTTTAGGCGAAAAATCGTTTCACTTTACAGCATATGGGGCATTAGCAGCCGTTTCCAACTGTTATTCCCCTCCTAAAGGTAGATTCTCACGTATTACTCACCCGTCCGCTACTAAGGTAAAACCTTCGTTCAACTTGCATGTGTTAGGCATACCGCCAGCGTTCATCCTGAGCCAGGATCAAACTCTCCATAGTATCCAGAATTATATAAAATCAGTTATTTTATAACTGAATTTGCTGTTGAAAAAAGAATACTTTGTTTAATATAGTATTGTCAACCCCCAAATATATAAATTATGCAAAATTTAATAGAATAAAGAAATAAAAAACACTAACTAAAAAAAAGGAAAATTTCATATTGGACAATCAAAAAGAAAAAATTTTAATTGTAGATGATGAAACTAGTATACGTAGAATTTTAGAAACAAGACTTTCTATGATTGGATATGAAGTAATAAGCGCTGCTGATGGTGAAGAAGCTTTGAATACATTTCGTAAAGAATATCCAAATTTAGTAGTTCTTGATGTTATGATGCCAAAATTAGATGGATATGGCGTATGTCAAGAATTACGAAAAGAATCAGATGTACCAATAATTATGCTAACAGCATTAGGTGATGTGTCAGATAGAATTACTGGACTGGAATTGGGAGCAGATGACTATGTAGTAAAACCTTTTTCTCCTAAAGAACTTGAAGCAAGAATTCGATCTGTTTTAAGAAGAGTCGATAAAATATCAGTCAGCCATTCAATTCCAACATCAGGAATTATAAATATTGGTTTTTTAAGAATTGATACAAATAAAAGACAGGTTTATAAAAATAATGAAAGAGTTAGATTAACTGGAATGGAATTCAGCCTATTAGAATTATTAATTAGTAAAGCAGGAGAAGCTTTTTCAAGAGCATCTATATTACAAGAAGTATGGGGTTATACTCCTGAAAGACATGTTGATACAAGAGTTGTGGATGTACATATTTCAAGATTAAGAGCAAAACTAGAAGATGACCCAAGTAATCCAGATTTAATTTTAACAGCACGTGGTACTGGATATTTATTTCAAAGAATTACTGATACATTAAAAAATACTTAATTTTTTTGCAAAATTCAATAATTTAATGAACTACAATTATTACAAATTATATTCTTAACTTAGAGAGCTAAATATAAATACTTATCATATCATATATATTTAATGTAAAATTATATTTATAATATTAAATAACCGTAAAGAAAAGTAAAGTTAAAATATTTCTATTAATACAACAATTTACTATCAACAGTAAAACACATTAAAGAAGTTAATACTTACTTAATTATTTTGCTTTGGAGACGTATTATGACCATTGCAATTGGACAAGAAAAAAATCGTGGCCGATTTGATTTAATTGATGACTGGGTAAAACGAGATCGCTTCGTTTTTGTAGGATGGTCTGGTTTATTACTATTTCCTTGTGCATATCTTTCTTTAGGAGGATGGCTAACAGGAACTACATTTGTAACATCATGGTATACACATGGCTTAGCTAGTTCTTATTTAGAAGGCTGTAATTTCTTAACTGCGGCTGTTTCAACTCCTGCTAATAGCATGGGGCACTCATTATTATTATTATGGGGACCAGAAGCTCAAGGAGATTTTACAAGATGGTGTCAAATTGGAGGCTTATGGGCTTTTATTGCCTTACATGGCTCTTTTGGGTTGATTGGATTTTGCTTAAGACAATTTGAGATTGCACGATTAGTAGGAATTAGACCATATAATGCAATTGCTTTTTCTGGACCAATTGCTGTATTCGTATCTGTTTTTCTAATGTACCCACTAGGACAAGCTAGCTGGTTTTTTGCTCCTAGTTTTGGTGTAGCAGCAATCTTTAGATTCTTATTATTTTTACAAGGTTTTCACAATTGGACATTAAATCCTTTTCATATGATGGGAGTAGCAGGTATTTTAGGTGGAGCATTACTTTGTGCTATTCATGGAGCGACTGTCCAAAACACATTATTTGAAGATGGAGATGCAGCCGATACATTTAGAGCATTTACACCTACTCAATCAGAAGAAACATATTCAATGGTAACAGCAAATCGCTTTTGGTCTCAAATTTTTGGAGTAGCTTTTTCTAATAAAAGATGGCTACATTTCTTTATGCTATTTGTGCCAGTAACAGGAATGTGGACTAGCGCTTTTGGTATTGTTGGTCTAGCTCTAAACTTAAGAGCATATGATTTTGTATCACAAGAATTAAGAGCTGCTGAAGATCCTGAATTTGAGACTTTCTATACTAAAAATATTTTACTAAATGAAGGAATTCGTTCATGGATGGCTGCACAAGACCAACCACACGAAAACTTTATATTCCCAGAGGAGGTTTTACCACGTGGAAACGCCCTTTAATAATAACAATATAGTAGGCGGAAGAGACATTGAGTCAACAGGCTTCGCTTGGTGGTCTGGAAATGCTCGACTAATTAATGTATCAGGTAAACTCTTAGGAGCCCATGTTGCTCATGCAGGTGTAATGGTATTTTGGACTGGAGCAATGACATTATTTGAAGTAGCTCATTTTGTTCCAGAAAAACCACTATATGAGCAAGGATTTATCTTAATGGAACATCTAGCAACATTAGGATGGGGTGTTGGTCCAGGTGGTGAAATTATAAATACTTATCCGTACTTTGTAGTAGGAATATTACATCTAATTTCATCTGCCGTATTAGGTTTTGGTGGCTTATATCATTCATTAATTGGGCCAGATACTTTAGAAGAATCTTTTCCATTCTTTGGATACGACTGGAGAGATAAAAATAAAATGACAACAATTTTAGGAATTCATTTAGTACTTCTTGGAATTGGTTCATTCTTACTTGTAATTAAAGCTTTATTTCTAGGTGGTGTATATGATACTTGGGCTCCAGGCGGAGGAGATGTTAGAATCATTAATAACCCCACTTTAAATCCATCAGTAATCTTTGGATACGTTTTAAAATCACCATTTGGCGGTGATGGCTGGGTTGTAAGCGTTGATAATATGGAAGATGTAATAGGAGGACATGTCTGGATTGGTGTTGTATGTATAGCTGGAGGAATTTGGCATATTTTAACAAAACCATTTGCATGGGCTAGACGGGCTTTCGTTTGGTCAGGAGAAGCATACTTATCTTATAGCTTAGGTGCATTATCAATTATGGGATTAACTGCATCAAACTTTGTATGGTATAATAACACTGCTTACCCTAGTGAATTCTATGGACCAACAGGACCAGAAGCATCACAAGCACAAGCTTTTACATTTTTAGTCAGAGATCAAAGACTAGGAGCTAATGTAGCTTCAGCACAAGGACCTACTGGTCTAGGAAAATATTTAATGAGATCCCCTAGTGGAGAAATTATATTTGGTGGCGAAACAATGCGGTTCTGGGATTTACGAGCTCCATGGGTTGAACCATTAAGAGGACCTAATGGCTTAGATCTCAATAAAGTAAAAAATGATATTCAACCATGGCAAGAAAGAAGAGCTGCTGAATACATGACTCATGCACCATTAGGATCATTGAATTCAGTAGGAGGAGTTGCTACAGAAATTAATTCAGTGAACTACGTATCTCCAAGAAGTTGGCTAACAACTTCACATTTTTTCTTAGGCTTCTTTTTATTTATAGGACATTTATGGCATGCTGGGCGAGCTAGAGCTGCGGCTGCTGGTTTTGAAAAAGGAATAAACAGAGAAAATGAGGCTGTATTATCTATGCGACCATTAGATTAAATAAAAATTATTTAAGAATGTCACACTCATATCAATAAAACTTACTAAACTATTTTTAGTTATGATTATATAACAATAACTAAAAATAGTTATTTTAATATCTAATAAACCCAAAATATTATATACGTTCACTATTAATTTATAAAATCAAACATATAAATGAAATTAAATATATATGTAATTTCTCATCCAATTATAAAAATTTTACATCACAACACTTATGAAAATAATATAATTAAATCAGCTGAGATACAAAATGAATCTAAAATAATGTTATTTTTAATATATGAAATATTACGTAAATTAATAGATATCAATAATGTATATATTCATAAATTAAATTATATTCAAAAATTATCTATTATGAACTCCCAACAAAAAAACTATATTATTACCAATATAATTAATAATTATAATTTATTGAAAGAAGTTTATGATACATTTCCACATACCCATATAAGTCACTATAATGCCAATGATAATGATAACTATATAATTGATACTATAAAAAATATCAACGATCAAACAAATATTATTATAATAGAGAAATTTCTTGTCGAAGATCAAATCATAAATCTTCTGAAATATATAAAAAATGATATCAAAATTAAAGAAAAACAAATTACAATAGCATGCATAACATGCACTCATCAAATATTAGAAAAAATAAGTCAATACTATAAAGAAATTAATTTATATACTACTCATATCATATATAATAATTAATTTCTATTACAAACTCAAATAAAAAATACTCTCATATAGATTATAAAATTTTCACAATGAATATTATTATACAATCATGCAACTTAATATTTACATCTATTGCAAATTTTTCTGAAATTTATTTAATTTTAATATTATTAAAATTATCTTTAGCCTGGTTTCCTACTGTTAATTGGTATAATGAACCATTTTGTTCATTAAATCGACTAACAGATCCATATTTAAGATTATTTAGGGGTACTATTCCTATGATATTTGGGATGGATATGTCACCCATGTTAGGTATAATTTTTTTACAATGCTTAACAGTTATTTTTAATAATATTAGAATAGAATCTATAACATAAATAATATTACAATATCTTTAATTAACAAAAATATTTTATAATAATATCATATATATAAATAATTTTAAATAAATTATGTTAAAAATCAGGCTAAAAAGATTAGGTAGAAAAAAACAAGCAAGCTATAGAATTATAGTTATAGATAGCAAAAAAAGAAGAGATGGAAAAGCTATTGAGGAAGTAGGATTCTATAATCCATTAACTAAAGAAACAAAAATCAATATAGAGTCTATTCAACACAGAATTAAACAAGGAGCTCAATTAACTTTAACAGTTAAATATTTATTAAATAAAAAACTAAATAATAATAAAGAAAAAATTTAAAATATATTCTACTTTCATATGGAGATATTAATTTGAATAAATTTACATTTAAAATTTTATGGCTTGATAATAATATTGCAATAGCTATTGATCATATCGTAGGTAAAACTTCTAGTCCATTAACATCATATTTTTTTTGGCCAAGAAATGATGCATGGGAACAATTAAAAGCAGAATTAGATTCAAAACCATGGATATCAGAAACAGATCGTATTGAATTACTAAATCAAGCAACAGAAATTATTAATTTTTGGCAAGAAAGAGGAAAAGATAAGTCTTTATCACAAGCACAAGAGCAATTCCCAGAATTTACTTTTGCAGGAAATAGCTAAAATAATTAAATGATTAGTAAAATAATGTACTAAACTTACTAATCATTCATTAGTATTACAATTTATCAAAACAAACTAAATATATACTATTTCAATTTTATGCACCAATTTATGCACAAAATTAACTATTTATTGATCAGTTTAGAAGCATTAAACTTAGATTATTTAGAAAACTATGATTTATGCTATAAAGAACAAATCAAAAAAACACGATTAAATCAATATTATATCAATAATCAAAACTTGTTCAAAAAAAATAAAATAGACTATTCATATACATGCGCCATCATATTAATAAATATTTTATATAAAGTAATTAATAAAAACAAATCATCTGAATTAGTACAGTTAATATTAAAACAAGATAAGCTCTTAAATCAATATATTAAAAAATTTCATCATATTTATTTCAATAATCAAGACTATTATACGCTATATACAAAACATGAAAAACCTAATATTAAACAAATTGCAATTATTAACTTATATATAATATATATAATTATACAAAGTACTAACTTCCTTTATCTTACTTATTACTTAATTACTTAATTTTTCTGCTACAATACATTCAGTTGTTAATATCATTGAAGCTATAGATGATGCATTTTGCAGAGCAGAACGTGTTACTTTAGCTGGATCAATAATACCATTCTGATACATATCAACTAAACAATTTTGATCTGCATTATATCCTATAGCAAAATTAGCATGTTTAACTTTTTCTACAATAACAGCCCCATTTAAACCTGCATTTTCTGTTATACGAATTAAAGGTGCTAATAAAGCTTTTTTAACAATTAATGCTCCAACTAATTCTTCATCAACTAAATTATCTTTAGACCATACATCTAAATCTTCAGATAGATGAACAAAAGTGGAACCTCCACCTGGCACAATACCTTCTTCAATAGCAGCTTTAGTTGCATTAATTGCATCTTCTAAACGTAATTTTTTGTCTTTCATTTCTGTTTCTGTAGCAGCACCAACTTTTATAACAGCAACACCTCCTGAAAGCTTAGCTAATCTTTCTTGCAATTTTTCCTTTTCATAATTATTTGTACTAATCTCAATTTGTCGCCTCAATTGATCACATCTCATTTTAATAACACTTTCATCAACATTAGCCATTATTGTAGTAGAATCTTTAGTAATAGTCACTTTACGTGCTCTACCTAATTGATTTAAATTAATATTATCTAATGTAAAGCCTGTATCCTCTGTAAAAACTTGACCTGATGTAAGAATTCCCATATCTTCAAGTAAAGCTTTCCTGCGATCTCCAAAACCTGGTGCTCTAACAGCAACAACATTAACAATACCTCTTAATTTATTAACAATCATAGTTGCTAATGCTTCTTTTTCAATATCTTCAGCAATAATCAATAAAGGTTTACCAGTTTGAGCAACTTGTTCTAATAATGGCAACAACTCTTGCTGAATTAAAGTTATTTTTTTATCTGTTAATAAAACATAAGGGTTTTCTTGAATTACTTCCATTCTTGATGAATCATTAACAAAATAAGGCGAAATAAAACCTTTATCAAATTTCATACCTTCTTTAATCTCTAATTCTGTAATAGTAGATTGCCCTTCTTCTAAAGAAATAATTCCTTCTTGACCAACTGCTTTTATTGCATTTGCAATCATTTCTCCAATTTCATAATCATTACCAGCTGAAATTGCGGCAACCTGAGTAATACTTAACATATCATGAACAGGCCGCGAAGATTCAGCTATTTTAGAAACAATAAACTTCACCGCCTTTTCAATACCTTTCTTTAAGCTTATAGGATTTGCACCAGAAGCAACATTTTTTAAACCCTGCTTAACAATAGCATGAGCTAAAACAGTAGAAGTTGTAGTACCATCTCCAGCAACATCATTAGTCTTAGAAGCTGCTTGTCTAATTAAAGCAACACCTGTATTTTCAATAAAATCTTTCAATTCTATTTCTTTTGCAATGGTAACTCCATCATTCACAATTTGTGGAGAACCAAATTTTCTTTCTAAAACCACATTTCTACCTTTAGGACCTAAAGTAATAGCAACAGCTTCAGCTAAAATATCCATACCTTTTTCTAAAGCTTTACGTGCATGATCTTGATATAAAATTGTTTTACTCATAAAATAATCGATGTTAAAATAAAATATTTTTAATAATATAAATAAAGATATTAATGATATAATTTTATTATAAAAAGGGCTTGTAGCTCAGTGGATCAGAGCACGTGGCTACGAACCACGGTGTCGGGGGTTCGAATCCCTCCTTGCCCGATATAAATATGCATATAAATATTAATAATATATAACATATATAGTGACAATCAAACCATCATATTATGCAACCATTAAGAGGAACTAAAGATATATTGCCAGATGAAAATATATTATGGCAATACATAAGAAAAATTATTACGCCTATCCTATCTAGCTCTAACTATAATGAAATAACTACTCCTATTATAGAAAATACTGAATTATTTCAAAGAAGCATTGGAAAAGGAACAGATATAATTAATAAAGAAATGTATAGCTTTAGTGATCAAGGACAAAGAAATATTACATTAAGACCTGAAGGTACTGCAAGTATTGCAAGAGCATTTATTAGTAATAAAATGTATAATTTTAATTCTGTTAATCGATTATGGTATTTAGGTCCAATGTTTAGATATGAAAGACCTCAACATGGAAGACAAAGACAATTTCACCAACTTGGTATAGAATGTATTGGAAGTCATAACCCTATTGCAGATGTAGAAGTTATTAGATTAGCAACAAGAATATTAAATAAACTAGAATACAAAAAATATCAACTTGAAATTAATTCTATTGGAAAAATAGAAGAAAGAGCAATATATAAAAATATACTAGTTAATTATTTGCAAAAATATACAAATGACTTGGATAAAGACTCAAAAGTCAGAATAAAAACTAATCCTTTAAGAATTTTAGATAGTAAATGTCATAAGACTCAAGAAATAATCCATTATGCCCCTAAATTAATATCATGTTTAAAATCTGAGTCGAGAGAATATTTTGATAATGTATGTGAATTACTAAACTCCTTAGCAATACCATATAATATTAACTATAATCTAGTACGTGGCCTTGACTACTATAATGATACTGCATTTGAGATTAAAACACAAGAACTTGGAAGTCAAGATACTATATGCGGAGGGGGCAGATATGATTCGCTGATTAAACAATTAGGAGGACCAAACACTCCATCAGTAGGATGGGCAATAGGACTAGAAAGATTAATAATGCTAATTAAGAATGAATTTACATCTACTAATAATAATCCTTACGTATATTTAATAAACCAAAATTTAAATACACAAAAATATATGTGGACCATTATGAATATATTAGAAGAACAAAATATTAAATTTGAATTAGACTTAAGTATTACAAATTTTTCAAAGAAATTAAAAAAAGCCTATAAATCTGGTGCAAAGAAATGTATAATAATTGGGGAAAATGAAGTTCAGACACAAACAATGACAATAAAAGACTTACAATCTAATGATCAAAACACAATCAAGCTTGAAATGTTCATAAAAACATCTCATTTTAATTAATAAATCCAGAGCATACTTGACAAATTAGAATCAATCATTGTTAAAATGATTTTATTGGGGTGTAGCCAAGTGGTAAGGCAGCGGACTTTGACTCCGCCATTCGCAGGTTCGAATCCTCCCACCCCAGATAATAACAATTTATTATGAAAATATTTTTTTAACAAAAAATATTATACACTATAATAATAATTCTTATATCTTATATAAAATAAAGCAGTTTTAATTAATCAATCAAGGATATACATTATGGCAATTATTCAATTTATAGATGGAATAAATGAAACAGTTGTACCTGAAATTAAATTAACAAGATCTAGAGATGGAAGTACAGGAACTGCAACATTTAAATTTTATAATCCAGATATCATTCAATTAAATATGCAAGAAGCAGGAAATATTCAAGGAATGTATCTAAAAGATGAAGAAGGAGAATTAATGACTACAGATGTCAGTGCTAAATTTGCGAATGGTAAACCTAAAGGCATTGAATCCATCTATGTAATTAAAAGCCCTTCAGAGTGGGATAGATTTATGAGATTCATGGAAAGATATTCTGAAAATAATGATTTAGCTTTCACAAAAGCCACATAGTCTCATTTAACTAAAGCATAATTTAATGATATCCATGTGATATCTATAAATCTTCTATATATATTATATATAAATCAACAATGAAATTCTCTTGGCAAAACTTAAATTACTTCATTAATTTAGATCATATTACAATACATCAATTAACAGAACTATTAACAATCAAAGGTTTTGAGATTGATAATATTGATAAGTATACAAATATAAATGACTATATTTTTGATATAGCAATAACAGCTAATAGACAAGATACATTATCCGTTATTGGCATTGCTACTGAACTAAGCTATATTTTAAATAAAAATATACAAAATCAATATCAAATATTGCAATATCAAATAAATCACAATAATATTATAAATCAATTAAATATTCAATATATCTCAAGTATTAGAATTAATAAAATTATAAACTTACAAACTTATTTATCTCCATTATGGTTAATAAATTATTTAAAAATTCATGATATTAAATCAAGCAATTTAATACTTGATATAAAAAAATATATCAAAATCAAATGGGGGCATGACATACATTTTTTTAATATTAAAGATGTACAATTTTCCAATAAAAAGCATGAACATAATTATATTCATCTACAAAAAAAAGACTTATATGAAACAATTACATACAATAATAATACATTAATAGAAATATTTGAAAATAAAACAAATATAAATCATGAGCTCATATATAACAAGAGTTCATCCTCTATAATTGCATGTAGCTATATATATAGTAATAAATACTTAGAAAATATAAAAAACATATATAATACAATTGATAATATGCAAGGTTACTATGAAGCATTACAACTGATTGCAACATTTGGTAAAGGATGTATTAGTAAGTCGTACTCATATACTAATAATAAAAATATCAAAGAATATAATTTATATATTCATAAAAATTTGATTCAATCTACATTAGGCACAACTCATAATAGCAAATCACAATACTTAAAAAAACAAATTATAGACAAGACCTTAAAACAATTAAAACTAAAACCTCAATATAATTATTATAATAAACATTTTAAAATTACAATTCCAAGATATCGCATTAATGATTTATGCCGTAAAATTGATTTAATTGAAGAAATAGGTAGAATATATGGATATCAAAATTTTATCGATAAAATACCTTATATAAATAAAAAAGGAAATATATCAAAACAATATCAAATGATCAAATATATTAGACAATATTTTAGAGATATTGGATTGCATGAAGTTATCAACTCATCCTTAAATAAATCTTTACTAATTCAAACAAGAAATAATGACAGATCCCATACAATTAATGTCTATAATCCATTACTAGAAGATCAATCCAATTTACGTTATAGTTTACTTGATAATATTCTAAAAAATAAAATACATAACTATAAGCAAAAAAACAATAATATTGAAATTTTTGAAATAGGGAAAGTCTTTATACACGATATGAAAAAGAATATTCAACAAGAAAAAATTCATCTTGCAGGAATTCTATCAAATACAAAATTTATTAAGACATCATGGAAAAGCAAACCTTCAGACTTAAATTGGTTTCATGCTAAAGGTATTCTTGAACAATTTTTTGAAAAAATACAAATAGGAATTACTTGGCATCCAATCAATAAATTAAATGAAAAAGAACAACAATATTTATCATTAAGCAATTTTGATATCAAAAATACAATATGTATTCGTAATGCAATAAATTATAAAATAATAGGGTTACTAGGAATTGTTAATCCAAATATATGTAAAGATATTGTAAACAATGAAACTATTAATATTTTTGAATTGCATCTAAATCACTTAATTAAGTATTATCATAAAAAATCACACTTGTCATATATTTTTAATTCCTATTCAATATATCCTTCAGTAACACGCGATATATCGATTAAAATATATAAACATAAGCCGATAAAAGAGGTAGAGGACTTTATTTATAATGTAAATAAAAGTTTAATACAAAATGTAGAAGTATTTAATCAATATAAAGATGTAAACAATATTAATAAAAAATGTATTGGTATAAGAATTACATATAATGGTATTAATAAAACACTTGACCAAAATGATTTACAAGTAATAGAACAAAACATACAGTTTATTTTACAAACATATCAATCTGAATAAAGAGTAAGCCATAAGCCGGATTTTGTTCTTAATTATATAAAGACTTATTGAATCATTATATACAAAAAGGGTAATTATTAATCTATACAAGTAAACATTTGTTTTGCAGTATTAATAAATTAGTAAATTATAACTAATAATAAAGATTAATTAGCATAAGCTAATTACTTTGCTCTATAATGGGGTTTACCTAGCAAATATAATAAATATATTTCTGGTATGCTTTTACCATACCTTTGCACCCTTACTTAAACACAATTTAAGCGGTATATTTCTGTGGCACTTTCCTCATAGTTACCTACACTGTTTTTTGTTACAGCAATATATCTCTAATTAGAGCCCGGACTTTCCTCAAATTTGTTATAAAATTTGCAATTACCTATGCTTACTCTATATATATAAAATAAATAAAATAAATAAAAAAGACAAATTTCACTTATATTTCATAATAAATCATTTATGCATAAAGATTTCAAATTCATGCTAGAAAGATATAGCTACAACTTACATCCTGGTGATATTGTAGCAGGAAAAATACTATATAAAGAAACAAAAGGATTTATTGTTAACATTGGTGATCAAGTTGCTGGATATTTGCCGATGGAAGAAATTTCATTAACATTTCAGTATTCTATAGATAATAATCTATTTATCAATATGACAAGAGAATTTTTTATATTAACATATAATAAAACAAAAAAACAATTAATTCTATCCATAAAACGACTTGAATATATGCAATCATGGAAAAGAATTAAGCAAATACAAAAAGAGAATATCGTTTTTAATTTACCAATAACAGCATTAAATAAAGGAGGTATAATAACATATTTAGAAAATATACAAAGCTTCATACCTAATTCGCATATATCTATAAACAATTATAGTTATAAAAATACAAAAAATGTCATGTGTAAACTACTTATAACTGATGAAAAAAATAATCAAATAATTTTAAGCAATAAAAGTGCAATCTTACAATCCTCAAAACATAAATTTTGTATAGGTGAAATTGCATATGGCAAAATTATACAAATTAAACAATATGGTTTATTTCTAGAACTTAATAAAATTCTTGCGTTAATGCACATTTCTGAAATAGGCTCTAATTACATTTCTAATTTATATCAAACATTTTCAATTGAACAAATTATAAAAGTTCAAATCATACATATTGACTTTAAACAAGGCAGGTTATCTTTATCTAAAAAATTAATAATTAACCACCACCAACAATAGTAATAATTTCTATTATATCACCTTCTTGCATTAATATTTGATCAAATTGTAAATAATTAATAACTCTTGTATTATATTCAACAATTACTTTATATACATCAATATTTAAATAGACTAGAACATCTTGTATCGACATTGATGACTCACAATTAAATGGCTCACCATTAATCAAAACTTTAAAATACACATTATTCATAAGATTTTTTATACATGAGTAGACGTAAAAATAAAAAAGGATTATAATGAGTTGAATAATAATCAAGCATGGCGGATGTGGCCAAGTGGTTAAGGCAATGGGTTGTGGTTCCATCATGCGCGGGTTCGATTCCCGTCATTCGCCCTTTCATGCAAAACATTAATTAATTATTCAAAATATAATTCACTAATTCAGTACGATTTCTAGTATTAGTTTTATAAAGTAAGCGACTCACATATTTTTCAACATTTCTAATACTTAATTGCAAAGAATTAGCAATTTCTTTATTTGTATAACCTTTAATCACCAAATTTAAAATACTTGTTTCTCTATAAGTAAAAATCGGTAACGAGATCTCAGCCGATTTTTTATTTATCTGCTGATTATATATATAGTTTTGTTGCAATAGCGGATTATTTATATTTAATAAATTATTAATTATTGATAATAACTCATATGGGGCAAATGGTTTTGTAATGTACATATTACAACCTAAATTATATCCCTTTACCTTATCATTAGTAATTCCTTTAGCAGTTAATAGAATAATAGGAATTCCACTATATTGAATATCATTTTTCAATATATTTAATAGATCGTAACCATCTAGCTCAGGCATCATAATATCCGCAATAATTAAGTCTATTGATTTTTTTTTCAAAAAAAGAAGTACTTCATATACACTGTTTAAAGAAGTTACAGAAAAATATTCATTTTTAAGAAATGTGACTATTGCATTTCTTAATATTATATCATCATCAACAATTATTATGCTATGCATATATTATACTTAGTCTAAATCACAATAAAATAATATTCTAAAAAAATAATGAAATGGATCAGTTATTTATTTACTTTTAATATACCATTTTACATTTATAAATTAAAAACAGGAGATGCAATTATTAAAAGCAATAATAATTTTCATACACAATCTATTGTCATTTTATATGGTATCGCATATATGGCTCAAATTTTTTCAAATCAAGAAGTATTACCCATAAATATTTTACATAAAAATAATATTCTTGATATTAAAAATTATTCAACAAGTACTAAATCTTACTATAAAATTACAGCTTTACAGGAAACATATTTAATCAGCTTTTCTTATAAAAATATTAATATTAATAACAATATTTCTAAAATTTTTTTAAAATATTATCTGACTAATTATAAATTAACTTTATTTAATCAACAAATGATTAATTCTATCTTAATTCAAAAAAACACTCAACGTAGAATTATACAATTAATAATACTATTATCAATACAATTTGGCATTATATATCAAGAATTTGTTAAAATACCATTTAAAATTCAGAAGCGTGATATTGCAAAAATAACAGGGTCAAATGTTAATACAACTAATAAAACTTTTAAAATACTTGAAAGAAAAAAAATTATCCATTATTCCAAGTATAATTTACTTTTAATTCAAAATTATTTCCTTATAGAGTTCATCTATTTACTATGTTAAAGTCAAGAAAAATTAAATAAAAATAACAATAGATGCTATAATTTAGAATAATTCGCTAGAACTAAAAAAAGTAGTCTAAATGCATTCAAAATATAAAAATATAAAAAATATATATTTATGGGTAAAGTATACGATTGGTTTGAAGAACGCTTAGAGATCCAAGCAATTGCTGATGATATTACAAGCAAATATGTACCACCCCATGTGAATATATTTTATTGCATTGGTGGGATTGTTTTTACATCATTTCTAATTCAGGTAGCTAGCGGATTTGCTATGACATTTTATTATAGACCAACAGTAGCAGAAGCATTTTCATCTGTAGAATATATTATGACAGATGTAAATTTTGGATGGCTAATTCGCTCTATACATAGATGGTCAGCAAGTATGATGGTTTTAATGTTAATTTTACATGTTTTTCGAGTATATTTAACAGGAGGATTTAAAAAGCCTAGAGAATTAACTTGGGTAACAGGAGTGATTCTATCTGTGTTAACAGTATCATTTGGTGTAACAGGTTACTCATTACCTTGGGATCAGATAGGGTATTGGGCAGTTAAAATTGTAACAGGAGTACCAGAAGCAATACCTGTAGTAGGTAGTATAATCGTAGAACTATTAAGGGGCAGTGTAAGTGTTGGGCAAAGTACTTTAACTAGATTTTATAGCTTACACACATTTGTGTTGCCATTATTAACAGCAGTATTTATGTTAATGCATTTTTTAATGATTCGCAAACAAGGTATTTCAGGCCCTCTTTAAATAATTATATTTATATTGTGAATAAGGAGATTATATGTCTATTATCAAAAAACCTGACTTAAACGATCCAAAATTACGTGCAAAATTAGCTAAAGGTATGGGTCATCATTACTATGGTGAACCTGCATGGCCTAATGACCTATTGTATATGTTTCCTGTAGTAATTCTTGGAACTATTGCATGTAATGTTGGACTCGCAATTTTAGAACCAATGGGAATAGGAGAAGCTGCCAATCCATTTGCAACACCACTAGAAATTTTACCAGAATGGTATTTTTTCCCAACATTTAATTTATTAAGAGTAATTCCTAATAAATTAATTGGAGTATTATCAATGGCTTCAGTCCCAGCTGGTTTAATTATTATACCTTTCATAGAAAGTATCAATAAATTCCAAAATCCATTCCGTAGACCTATTGCAACAACAATATTTCTTATTGGCACATTTGTTGCTATTTGGCTTGGAATAGGAGCAACAATGCCTTTATCAAAGGCAATTACATTAGGATTTTTTTAAATTAATGTATTATTGAGCACTTATAATAAATAAGCAACAATTACTTGCTTATTTATTATGATCATCAAAATAAAAAATATTATTTAATTACAATTTTCGCGCCAGCTTCTTCAAGTTTACCCTTAATTTCTTCTGCATCTTCCTTAGAAGTAGATTCTTTTAAAGTTTTAGGAGCTGATTCAACTAACTCTTTTGCCTCTTTTAAGCCTAATCCAGTTAAAGAACGTACCACTTTTAATATTGCAATTTTCTTGGATGCATCTACCTCTTCTAAAACAACATCAAATTCTGTTTTTTCTTCTATATCATCAGTAACATCTGCTCCTACGATTGCAGGCATCATAGCAACTCCTGCACCTGCAGCAATTGAAGCATCAACATCAAAAACTTCTTCAATTTGTTTTACTAATTCAGCTGCTTCTAATAATGTTAATTCTTTTAGACTATCTATAATCGTATCAATTTTTGTCGTCATAATAAAAAAAATAAAAAATACTTGTAAATAATAATAAGCAATCAAATAATAAACCTTATTCTACTTTACTATCCCTTAATGAATTAATATTAATTGGAATAGATGGTCCCATTGTACTAGATAAATAACAAGATTTCCAATATTTACCTTTAGAACCAGATGGCCTATTTTTATCAACTGAATCTTGAAGAGCTTTTAAATTTAGACTTAAATCATTCATTGAAAAATTTAACTTACCTAAAGGTACATGTAAAATACCTGTACGATCTAATCTATACTCTAATTTACCACTTTTAAATTCACTAATAGCATTAGATAATTCCATTGTCACAGTTCCAGCCTTAGGTGATGGCATTAAACCACGAGGTCCTAAAACTCTTCCTAATTTGGCGATTAATAACATCACATCAGGTGTTGCTATTAATTTATCAAAATCTAACCTTCCTTTAATAATTTCCTCTATTAGTTCTTCTGAACCAACAATATCAGCACCTGCTGATAACGCTTCATCAATTTTATCACCTTTTGTAATTACTGCAACACGTACATTTTTCCCCGTGCCTTTCGGTAAAATTACTGTTGCCCTTAATTGTTGATCAGCATATTTCGGGTCTAAACCTAATGAAATATGAGCTTCTAATGTCTCAATGAAATTAACACTAGATAAACCTTGCAATAAACTTACAGCTTCATTATGTGAATAAACTTTCTCCTTTTCTACTTTTTGAAGAATTTGAGAAAAACGACGTGAATGTTTACGCATATACAAATAGATCCTTCTTATTAATCTTTTACAATAATACCCATACTACGAGCAGTTCCATTTACTATTAACATTGCTTTATCAATATCTTGAGTATTTAAATCTTGTAGCTTAATTTCAGCAATACTTCTTAATTGTTTATATGAAATAGAACCAACTGATTTTGTATTTGGATTCCCTGAACCTTTATCAACTCCAGCTTGCTTTGCTAATAAAACAGAAGCTGGAGGAGTTTTTAGAATAAATGAAAAACTGCGATCTTCATAAATTGAAATTTCAACAGGTATAACTAAACCAATTTTATCTGCTGTTCTTGCATTATATTCTTTACAAAACATAACAATATTAGCACCATGTTGCCCTAAAGCTGGACCAACAGGTGGAGCTGGAGTTGCCTTACCAGCCATTAATGCTAATTTTACTAAACCAATAATTTTTTTAGCCATAAAATAATTAAACAAATAAATTTAATATAATAATTTATATATAAATTACTAAATTTTATAGAGAGTAAGATATTTTACTTTATATAAATTTCAATTATAAATATAATTTACAATTTTTCCAAGTTTTATAAAATGCAAAAACTTAATAGATATATCCTACACGCCTTGAAGGACTTGAACCCTCGACATCAGGTTTTGGAAACCTACGTTCTACCAGCTGAACTAAAGGCGTATAAACTTAATTATACAATTAAATATAAATAATAAAAAACCTTAATGAATCTCATATAATGTTGAATAATACTAATAGATCACTAACTTTAAATAAAATAGAATATCAAAAATATTCAAAACAAATAATTTTAGAAAATATTGGGAGTAATGGGCAAAAAAGATTAAAGAATGCAAAAGTTCTAATTATTGGCTTAGGTGGATTGGGTTGCCCAGCATTAATATACTTAGCAACTGCAGGTATTGGTAATATAGGTATTATAGATAATGATATAATAAATTTATCTAATCTGAATCGTCAAATTTTATATAATGTACATCAAATTAACAAAAATAAAACAGATTCTGCATATTCTATTATAAAACAAATGAATAAAGAATGTGAGATCCAACTTTATACTGAAAAATTAAATAAGCTAAATGCATATAAAATAATTAAAAAATATGACATTATTGTAGATGCAACAGATAATTTTAAAACAAGATATCTAATAGATGAAATGTGTTATAAATTACATAAAATACATATTTACGGTGCAATTCATAAGTATGAAGGTCATGTAAGTATTTTTAATTATAAAAATAATCTAAGATATATTGATTTATATCCCAAAATCCTTAATTTACAAGAATTAAGTTGTGAAGATAGCGGTATTTTAGGTATTATGAGTGGAATGATAGGCATTTTACAAGCTACAGAAACAATAAAAATCATTCTAGGAATTGGAACAATACTCAATAGTAAAATCCTAAAATATAATTTATTGACAACATCTTTTAATCAAATTCAACTTAATCCTACAAAAAAAAGGTCTCAACCTATAATTTATAAAAATGAAATTAATGAAAAGAATAATATTCTAAATATAAAAGATATACATAATCTTAGCAGTATTAATAATTATCAACCTCTTTTAATAGATATTAGAAATTCCATAGATTTTCAATTTTTTCATAAATATAAAACAATTAATATTCCAACAAAATACTTTCAAGCAAAAAAAACCATAGAGTTTATAAAATTGAGCTGTAATATGTATACAATTATACTTACGTGCAATAAATTAATTACTGCATTAAGTATTGCAAATTTGTTAAACAACTACAAAATCAAAACATATATATTAAAACAAACAGAATAGTGTTTTTATATTAAGTATTATATTATCATATTAATTATTAATATTAAGGATCATAAAATTACTCATGGGCAAAAATATTACTGTTATTGTAAAAAAAACTCATCCTCAAATTGGAAATAAAGGGGATATTGTTAAATTATCTGCAGGCTATATATTTAACTATTTAATACCAAATAACATAGTTGAAATACCAACTCAAGGTAAAATCAAACATTTTCAAATGTTTAATATGATTGCAAAAACTAAAAAACAAAATGCCATCATTCAGGCAAAAAACACAAAAAAGAAAATAGAAAATATTTATAAAATTAATATAATAAAAAAAATAGGCAATACACAACATATTTTTGGTAGTGTAAATGAAAAAGAAGTTCTTTCTAAAATCATCCATCAAACTAATCAAAAACTAGAAAAAAAAGATATAGGAATACCTGAAATTAAACAAATTGGTATATTTAATTTAACTATTAAATACCTAGATAATAAAACATATAATTTAATTCTTCAAGTAGTGCCAAGTAATATTTAAACAATAAACATAATTCATATAGCATATTCCAAACTAATAGACTTATATAAATTATTATTTAATTATTCAAGAAATATTTATATTTTATATATTTCTTGAATGACATGTAATATTATTTTTTCATCATAAAATGACTTTATTTAAAATATATTCAACACCGCCACAAAATTATTTAGTAGAGGAAATACTATTAGGATGTATTCTTATTAATCCACTAATCTTTTCAAAAGTTATTCATACTATAAAAATAGAATCATTTTTTCTTGAATCTCATCAACTTATATACATTAATTTATTACATATTTATCATAATAATAAATTACATCCAATTGAATTATTATATAATTTATCTGATAATAAAAATTTACAACAAATCGGTGGACTAAAAAAAATTATTGAATTAATGAAGCAAAGTCAAATTTTCATTTATTCAAACAATACTAATATTTATTTAGATAAATTAATTGAGATAATTAATAATAACTATACTAAAAGATTAGTTATTCAATATGGCTATAATATTATTCAATTATCTTACATAAATAAAATAAATGGACATCTATTATACAATAAAGCATCTCATTACTTAAATATTACATTAAATAAAATGCCTGTTAATTATAATAATAATTTTCATGAATTAATGAAAAATACAATATATGAGATGACAACTAATTCAAGTAAAATTATAAAAAATACAATTATCCAATCAGGGTTTATTGATTTAGATCAATTAACAAATGGTTTACCTTTTGGCGATTTAATAATTTTAGCAGGACGTCCTTCAATGGGTAAAACATCATTAGCAATTAATATTGCATATAATATACTAATAAAATCTACATTTAGTATATGTATTTTCAGTCTTGAAATGTCTAGTAAACAAATATTAAATAAATTAATTTCAATATCATCTTATATACCCTATCAAGACTTAATTCATTCTCAAAATAATAATAATTGGACAAAAATTAAAACAGTATGTAAAAAACTTTTAAAAAGCAATATTTATATTTATGATAAAACTAATGCATCTATAGATTATATAGAATATATTTCAAAAATTTGGATACAGGATAATAATCAATATGGATTAGTTATAATCGATTACTTACAGTTAATACAAATTGATAATTCAATAAATTTAAATAGAGTACAACAATTGAGTTATATAACTCGAAAATTAAAAATGTTAGCACAATATTTAAATATACCTATTCTAACGTTATCACAATTAAATCGCAGTATAGAGGTGCGTATAAATAAAGAACCTGTTCTTTCAGATTTAAAAGAAAGTGGATGTATTAATCAAAATATAACTACTAAAATCATTAATAGATATACTTATTTGTTATATATTAAAAGTATAATTCAATACTTTAAACAATTTAATTATTTAAATACTTATTTTTTACCATCAAATATTTTAAAGAATAATTACATTTCAACTATTTCTCTAAAATATCAATATATTTTTAATCTTGTATACCAAAAAAAATTTATTGAGCTAACATACAATCATAAATGTCTTAATAATTATCAATGGAAATCAATCTATGAATTTTCAGAAAATACACAAATTATTTTATTAGAAAATAAAGCGAAAATATTATTTAAATCAATATTCAAATATTCTTTTTTATCCAATATTCAATATATCAAATATAATGTTGTATATGATTTATCTATGATTTCTTCTATTCATTTTATATGTCAAAATATAGTTTTACATAATTCAATTGAACAAGACGCAGACATTGTCTTGATGCTTTATCAAAAACAAACTGATGATCAAAATTTAAAACATAATGAAAAAATTATTGATTTAGTAATTTCAAAAAATAGACATGGTCCTATTGGATCATGTCAACTATTATTTTCAACAGATAATACAAGTTTTAAAAATTTACACAAAAATAATGTAAATAATTTATATATAAAATAATTAAATTATTATATAATTGTAAAAATAACTATCATTTGCAATTTATATAATAATTTGCTAAGATTTGATTAATGAAAATGCCGGGATAGCTCAGTTGGTAGAGCAGTGGACTGAAAATCCTCGTGTCACCAGTTCAAATCTGGTTCCTGGCAATATAATTTAATTTGATACTTCTAACCTTTCACCAATTAATACTTTAATTTCTCCACTCTCATTGACATCAACTACAGCACTATCACCTGCTTGTACTCTATTAGATAAAACTTCTTCTGCAAGACTATCCTCTAGAAGTCTCATTACTGCTCTACGTAAAGGTCTAGCTCCATAACTTGGATTATAGCCTTCATCAACTAAACGGTTCTTAAATCTTTCTGTAACACTTAAATCTATTTCTTGCTGTTTAATTCTATCAAAAACTTCTTTAAGCATAATTTCTGCAATTTCTCTAACTTCATCTTTAGTTAACTGTCTAAAAACAATAATTTCATCTAGACGATTTAAAAATTCTGGACGGAAATATTGTTTTAACTCTTCATTTACAAGTAATTTTATACGATTATATTGTGAATCAGTTTGTGATTCTGTTAATTCAAAACCAAGGCTACCTCCACCTTTTTCAATTACTTTTGACCCAATATTAGAAGTCATAATTAATAAAGTATTTTTAAAATCAATAGTACGCCCTTTTGCATCGGTTAAACGGCCATCTTCTAATATCTGTAATAAAAGATTAAATATATCTGGATGTGCTTTTTCTATTTCATCAAATAAAATAACAGTATAAGGGCGTTTTCTTACTGCTTCAGTAAGATAGCCTCCTTCACTATATCCTACATATCCAGGAGGAGAACCAATTAATTTAGAAACAGTATGTCTTTCCATATACTCAGACATATCTAAACGAACCATTGCTTCTTGAACACCAAAGAAATAAGATGCTAATGCTTTTGTTAATTCAGTTTTACCCACACCTGTTGGTCCAGAAAAAATAAAACTAGCAATAGGTCTATTCGGATTTTTTAAACCAACTCTAGCACGTCTAATAGCCCTAGAAACAGCAACAACAGCTTCATCTTGTCCAATAATACGACTATGAAGCGTTTCCTCCATATGCATTAATTTTTCAGATTCACTTTTAGTTAATTTAGTTACAGGTATACCTGTCCAAAAAGCAACAATTTCAGCAATATCTTCTTCTGTAACAACAGGATCTTCTATTTGTAAATTAGGCTCACTTTTTTTACTTTGAGCAATAGCAGCTATTTGTGCTTTAATTTCCATTTCACGAGTTCTATACTGTTCCGCTTTTTCATATTTTTGGGCTCTTATTGCTTCATCTTTTGTTTTTAATACAGATCTTAACTCTTTATCTAATTCACGAGCAGCAGGAGGTAACTGTGAATTTAGTAGTCTAACTCTAGAACCAGCCTCATCAATTAAATCAATAGCTTTATCTGGTAAGAACCTATCTGAAATATATTGATTAGCATATTTAGCGGCAGCAGCTAAAGCAGCATCTGACATCTTTAATTGATGATGTTTTTCATAACGATCACGTAGACCAAATAAAATTTCAATTGTCTCTTCTACACTAGGCTCACCAACTAATACTGGTTGAAAACGTCTTTCTAATGCAGCATCTTTTTCAATATGTTTCCGATATTCTTCAAGAGTAGTAGCACCTATACACTGAAGTTCTCCTCGAGCTAAAGCGGGTTTTAATAAATTAGCTGCATCTATAGCACCTTCAGCTGCTCCTGCTCCTATTAATGTATGGACTTCATCTATTACTAAAACTACATTATTAGCTGTTTTAATTTCATCCATAATTCTTTTCAAGCGTTCTTCAAATTCACCACGATATTTAGTACCTGCAACAAGTAAACCCACATCAAGCGTAACTACTAATTTATCTTCTAAAATAGCAGGAATATCTCTATTTGCAATTCTTTGAGCTAAACCTTCTGCAATAGCAGTTTTACCTACACCTGGTTCTCCAATTAAAACTGGGTTATTTTTTGTTCTTCGACCTAAAATCTGTATAACTCTCTCTATTTCTTTTTGTCTTCCTACTACAGGGTCCAACACATTTTCAATAGCTAACTCTGTTAAATTAGAACCAAATTCTTCTAATGTTGGTGTTTTACTTCTTGTTTGTGAATTATTACTACCATTAGAATTCGCTTCAGCGTTATCACCAAGCATTTGTATAACTTCTGTTCTGATTGAAGAAACATTAACAGCTAAATTTTCTAATACACGAGCAGCAACACCTTCTCCTTCTCTCACTAAACCCATTAATAAATGTTCAGTACCTATATAATTATGTCCTAATTGCCTAGCTTCTTCTAAAGACAATTCTAACACACGTTTAGCACGAGGCGTAAAAGGTATTTCTACAGCAACAAAGCCAGAACCTCTACCAATAATTTTTTCTACTTCAATGCGAGCATCTTTTAGATTCACATTCATAGATTTTAAGACTTGTGCTGCTATACCAGTACCTTCACCAATTAAACCTAATAAAATTTGTTCAGTACCAACAAAATTATGCCCTAAACGTCTAGCTTCTTCTTGTGCAAGCATAATTACTTTAATTGCTTTTTCTGTAAAGCGTTCAAACATTTTTAGAACCAGAAATTTTTTTATTACCTTTGATAATAGAATATGATAACACAATTATTGAAATAAAGTAAGTATATTAAAAAGATAAAATTAAATATTGACTATTAAAGGCTAAATTTCATAAAATAAATAACAAATATTTATAATATCAATATATTATCATGAACACTTTAATTCATAAAATAAGTCCTGACATAATTATAGAAAGGATTGAACAAAAATATAAGAAAGAAAATATCCCTAATTTACATATAGGGGATCATATAAAAATACAAACTTTAATTCAAGAAGGGAATAAAGAAAGAATTCAAACTGTAGATGGAGTAATTATTTCTAAAAATAACTCTAGATTGAATACAACAATTACAATTAGAAAAGTATTACAAAATATTGGTGTAGAAAGGGTCTATTTAATTCACTCTCCAAGAATTATAAGTATTAGTATTATTAAGAGAGCAAAAGTAAGAAGAGCTAAATTATATTATCTTAGATATCGTTCTGGTAAAGCTACTCGATTAAAACAGAAGTTTGATTAATTTATTGTATTTAAATCTTGATATTTATATTTATTTATCTATCTATATCTATCTAGTTTGTTTTATATTTAACTATATATTATTTCTTCCTGTTAACACAAAAATATTTTATACTAATTTTTTGAATTTGTAAAGTCTTAATTAGTTTTATTTTATATCTTGAAAAAAGTAGTATGTTTTGTTATGATTTATTTTGTGCGTTTGTTTATTAGGGTCGATGCCCGAGTGGTTAATGGGGGCGGACTGTAAATCCGCTGGCTTTGCCTACGTTGGTTCAAATCCAACTCGGCCCAATATATTAAGAAAATTTATTATACAGATGTCTTAGCTTTATTAATTGATTTAGTTATACCAATCATTTGAGAGTTACTTTTTCCGGGTGCAACCATTGGATAACAATTTTCTTCTTCTTTTACTTTACAATCTATAATAACAGGACCTGGTAGCTCAAAAGATTTTTTCAATATATCTTTTATCTCATTGCGAAACTTTATTTCAAATCCTTTTATTTGAAAAGCTTTTGCTAAATCTGTAAGTTTAGGGGAACCATTCTCCATATTAGAGTGTGAATATCTTTCTCCGTAAAATGCTTGTTGCCATTGTCTTACCATTCCTTGCCATTTATTGTTTATGATTATAATTTTGATTGGAAGGTTATATTGTGCTATTGTACCCAATTCTTGCAAATTCATCTGAAAGCTTGCATCACCACTAATGCAAATTACTATTTTATCTGGATATGCAGTCTGTACTCCTATTGCAGCAGGTAAGCCATATCCCATTGTTCCTAAACCAGCACTAGACATCCAATGATTAGGTAGTACATTTAGGAACTGTGCTGACCACATTTGGTGTTGACCTACATCTGTTGTAAAATATGCATGTGGCTGTAAAGATGAAATATCATGAATTATTTCTTGAGGAGATAAAGTTTCAATATTTTTCGGTACAAGTAATGGATATTGTTTCTTCCATAGATTAATACGTTTTCTCCATGATATTGTTTGGTCAGTATTAATTGTAAGATTCATTTCATTTTTTATGTAATATAAAAACTCTTTTAATACTTTTTTGATATCTCCAATAATTGCTACTTGTGGTATTCTATTTTTTCCAACTTCAGCAGCATCAATGTCAATATGAATAACTTTAGCATGGCATGCGAATTCATCTAATTTTCCTGTTACTCTATCATCAAATCGACATCCTAATGCGATTAATAAATCACATTCACTAACTGCGAAATTAGCATAAGCTGTTCCATGCATCCCAAGCATCCCTAAAGATAAATCATGTTGCTCGTCAATTATACCTTTACCCATTAATGTTGTTGTAATAGGTATTTGAAACTTATATGATAACTCTTGTATAATGTCATGTGCTCTGGCTGTAATTGCTCCTCCGCCTACATAGAGTAAAGGTTGATTAGATTGTTGTATTAACTTGATTATTTTAGCAAAATGTTTAATTTTAGGAGGTGTAATTGGTCTACATCCTGGTAGGGTTATGTGTCCTGGTTCAATTGGGTGATAAAAAAATTTTTCAAGACCAACATCTTTTGGTATATCTATTAAAACTGGTCCTGGCCTTCCATGACTTGCTATATAAAATGCTTCTGCTATAATTCTAGACATATCTCTAGGATCTCTAACTACATAAGAATGTTTTACAATGGGTAAAGTAATACCAAAAATGTCAACTTCTTGGAAAGCATCAGTTCCAATAAATGATCTTGCAACTTGACCTGTGATAAATAATACTGGTACAGAATCCATCTGTGCAGTTGCAATACCTGAAACTAAGTTTGTTGCACCAGGTCCTGATGTTGCAATACAAACACCGACTTTACCAGTAGCACGAGCGTATCCATCTGCTGCATGTGATGCACCTTGTTCATGTCTACATAAAATATGTTTAATTTTATTTTTCTTTTCCCAAGCATATAGCTCATCATATACTGGTAGAATTGCACCACCAGGATAGCCAAAAATATGATAAACATTATGTTTTACTAAGCTATCTAGTAGTGCAAAAGCTCCAGTTACTTCTTGTAAATTAGACATAGAAAACCTTATAATAATTAAATAGAAGAAAAATACACATATCTATTATTAATATATATTATATATGTTTAAAGTAATGGTCTTTTTTTTTAATTTATATCTAGCATTTTTTTCAGTATTATGTATGTAATATATATTATTATATTGAAAATAATTATAATTGGTATTATATTTTTTCTTTTTTTAAATGATTGTAATATAGGTCTTATGCTAACTAAAAAAAAGCCGACTACTACAGAAATAAAAAATGTAGGAAATTTATAAATATTCTTCCAGAAATTGTTCATATGATTTTTTATAATAATTAAATATTGTTTATCATGAGTACTTTTAATTTTAATTGGTTTTTAGATAATTGTTTACCATTCATTTATAAATTACGTAATAAAGTCATTGTTATTAAATATGGCGGAGCTGCAATGAAAAATAATCATTTAAAAGCTCAAGTAATAAAGGATATTCTTTTTTTGTTTAGTTTAGGTATTAAAGTAGTTTTAGTGCATGGTGGAGGTCCTTTTATTAATGATTGGTTGAATCTTCTCAATATTGAGCCAAAGTTTGAAAATGGTATACGTACTACAGATGCTAAAACGATGGAAGTTGTTGAAATGGTTTTAGTTGGAAAAATTAATAAAGAATTAGTTAATTTAATAAATATTAATGATAATATCGGTATTGGTTTATCTGGAAAAGACTCTAATTTGTTATTAGCATCAAATATGTTTAATGATTCTAATAATTTAGTTGGTAAAATTGATTCTGTTAATATAAAAGTATTAACTTTATTATTAGATAATGGCTATATTCCTGTTATTGCTAGTGTGGCTTCCTCTTGTGATTTAATTACCTACAATATTAATGCTGATACAGCTGCTGGTACTATAGCACAGGCTTTAAATGCTGAAAAATTAGTTTTGTTAACTGACACACCAGGTATTTTATTAGATATTAAAGAACCTGATTCATTACAGAAAAAATTAGATATTGATAGTGTACAAGATTTATGTGAACACAATATTATTTCTGGAGGTATGATTCCGAAAGTTCAGTGTTGTCTTCATGCTTTAAAGAATAATGTAAAAACAACACATATTATAGATGGTAGAATACAGCATTCTTTATTATTTGAGTTGTTAACTAGTGACAGAATAGGTTCTCAAATAGTTTTATAGTATCAATTTGTTTATTTTTATGCATCATGATACAATTATCTTGTCTGCTATATAGGCTCAGTAGCTCAGTTGGTTAGAGCAGGGGACTCATAAGCCCAAGGTCGCAGGTTCAAGTCCCGCCTGAGCCATTTATTATTTAAGGAGAGGTGGCTGAGTGGTTGAAAGCGATAGATTGCTAATCTGTTGTATGTTATACTTCATACCGAGGGTTCGAATCCCTTCCTCTCCTTTGATTTCAAGTCATGTTTGACAAAATATTATTCTATATGAGATATTTATACCATGGGACTGTAGTTCAACTGGTTAGAGCACCGCCCTGTCACGGCGGAAGTTGCGGGTTCGAATCCCGTCAGTCCCGCTAACAGATATAAAAAAATTAAACTTTCTGGGGAACAGGTGTATATTCATTAATAATTCTTCTAAATTCTTCACCATCAATAGTTTCTTTTTCAATTAATAAATCTACTAATCGATCAATAACTACGCGATTATCTTTTATGATTTGAATAGTTTTTTCATGACATTCTTCTACAATTTCCTGTATTTGTCGATCTATTTTGATTGCTATTTCATCAGAATATTCAGAAGAAGAACCCATTCCCCTGCCAAGAAATGGATTTACATCTTCATTTTCTAATGATAATGGACCAATTTTTGACATTCCAAATCTAGTAACCATTTGTCTTGCCATTGATGTAACTTGTTGTAAGTCATTACTTGCACCTGTTGTTACTTCTGTATCTCCAAATACAACTTCCTCAGCAGCTCTACCACCTAATGCACCCATGATTCTTGCTTTAATTTGTGATCTTGAAATTAGGCTTTGATCTTCTGATGGATTAAACCATGTTAAACCTCTTGCTTGTCCCCGCGGAATTAATGTTACTTTTTGTACAGCATCATGATTTTTTAATAAAGTTCCAACAATTGCATGACCGATTTCATGATATGCAATTAATCTTTTACTTTTACTATCAATTAATGGTGTACCTTCCATACCTGCAACTATTCGGTCTATAGCTGCATCTATTTCATTTAATGTGATGGAATTTTTTCTTCTTCTAGCAGTTAAAATAGCAGCTTCATTTAAAAGGTTCGCAAGATCTGCGCCAGAAAAACCTGGTGTTCTACGGGCAATTATTGATAAAGATACATTGTCATTAATTTTTTTATTTTTAGCATGTACATTTAAGATATCTAACCTTCCTTTAAAGTCAGGCACTTCAACAGATACTTGACGATCAAATCTTCCAGGTCTTAATAGTGCAGAATCTAAGATATCTGCTCTATTTGTAGCAGCAATTACTATAATACCTGTATTACCTTCAAATCCGTCCATTTCAGTTAATAGTTGATTCAATGTTTGTTCTCGTTCATCATTTCCACCGCCAACTCCGGTTCCTCTTTGCCTTCCAACAGCATCGATTTCATCTATAAATACAATACATGGTGCATTTTCTTTAGCTTTTTTAAATAAATCTCTGACTCTCGATGCACCTACTCCAACAAACATTTCAACGAATTCAGATCCTGAAATACTAAAAAAAGGTACATTTGCTTCACCAGCAATAGCCTTTGCAAGTAATGTTTTTCCTGTACCTGGTGGTCCAACAAGAAGCACCCCTTTCGGTATTTTTGCTCCAACAGCAGTAAAGCGTTCAGGTTTTTTTAAAAAAGTTACTATTTCTTCAAATTCTTCTTTAGCTTCATCAATACCTGCTACGTCATCAAAAATAATACCAGTTTTAGCTTCCATTTGGAATAATGCTTTAGATTTTCCAAAAGACATTGTTTGACCTGGTCCGCCAGGACTATTATTTGAACGTCTAAATAAAAATGCTAATCCAGTAATTAAAATTAAAGGGAATAATAAATTACTAATTAAACTCCATAATGAACTATTTGTTTTTATTGGATGTGCATCAACATCAACATGATTTGCTTTTAGTTTACTAATTAATTCAGGTGCACTTGCTGGTAATTCAACTCTAATTCTTTGTATACGATTGCCTAATTCTGGTCCAATTGCTTCTACAATAGCAGTATGTCCATTGTCATAAATATCAACTTTTTTCACCCATCCCATATTTAAATATTCTAAAAAACGACCATATGTCATTCTTGAACTTGCAATATTATTATTGACTTCATTTGTTGTTGGTGCAAAAAAGCCTTGCCATACAAAAAAAACTATTACAAGTATTGGTAGTGACCAAAGTAAAAAATTTTTCCAAGATAATTTCATAGTTAATTAAGTTATTAAGTGTTGTGAAATATAATATTCTTTAGATTTCTTTGTTTTACATGAATGTAACATTTTTCAGATTTTATAGGCAACATATCTATAAATCAATTTATTAAAAGTGATTTATTTAATTTATAATATTGTTGAATATGAATCATTCTCCATGTTTACATAAGTTCACGCGCAGAAGTCAAGTGATGAAGTAATGTATAATATTCTTATAATTTATTTTATTTAGATGAATATAATTAGGATCTATGGTTATGTTAAAAAAAGGTGATAAGGTGAAGATTTTAAGAAAAGAGTCATACTGGTATCAAGATACTGGTAGTATTATAAAAGTTGATAAAGATATTAAATATCCTGTACTTGTGCGCTTTATTAAACAGACATATAGTGGTGTAAATAGTAACAATTTTGCTGAAAATGAATTGATAGTTATTAAATAATTTATTAAATAATGAAAATTAAATATAATTAAAATTAATATAAAATTTTCATTATTATTTCACTTTTAATTCCCTAAAGTTGCCCAATCTACATCCACATTTTCTAAAATCAATGAAGAATTATAGATTTGAAGAATAATTAGTAAAAATAAAAAAAATAATAGCATGAATACTGCCATAATAGGTGTTGTGCCCCACCCTGGAGCTACTTTTCCATATTCAGAGTTTAAAGGTCTTAAAATTTCTCCCAGTCTTGTTCTTAACGCCATAATTTTTATCAATTTTTTTAATTAGTAATTGTGAAATATCTATAATGTTATTATAGATATAAATAATTATATTTTGTCTTTTATCAATTTATGGAAACTGCAACAGTTCTTAGTATTTTTATATCAAGTTTACTATTAGGTATTACAGTTTATTCTGTTTATACTGCTTTTGGACCCATTTCTAAACAATTACGTGATCCTTTTGAGGAGCATGAAGAGTAATTGTTTTTGTAGTTCTTCTTAGTTTGTATATGTTTATCTATTTACCACTCTCTAAAGTGGTAAATAGAAAGAGATCTGTTGATTTATTTTTATTTTACAATTCTTGGTGGCTCTCTAAAAAAAACGGCAAAAAAGATAACCATTAATGTTCCCACCAGTAGAAATACATAAACGAGTGCTTCCATTTTTCTCTCCTTATTCGTGAATATATAATACGAAAGACTGTTTTATACTGCTCCTTGTTTTTTACTACTTCTGTCACCTAATTTTTGGAATGCACCAAACTCAACTTGTTCTGTTACTTCAGCTCCAATACCAGCAAATACATCTCTGAAAATAGTACGAGATCCGTGCCATAAATGACCAAAGAAGAAAATTAATGCAAAATTTGCGTGACCAAATGTAAACCATCCTCTTGGACTACTTCTAAATACTCCATCTGATTCTAAAGTTGTTCGATCAAATTCAAAAACTTCTCCAAGTTGTGCTTTTCTTGCATATTTTTTAACACTTGGTGCATCATTAAATACTTTGCCATTTAATTTACCACCATAAAAGCTTACGTTTACACCTACTTGTTCAATGCTATATTTCGATTCTGCCCTTCTAAATGGTATATCTGCTCTAATAATTCCATCTTTATCTACTAAAATTACTGGAAATGTTTCAAAAAAAGCTGGCATACGTCTTACAGTTAGTTCTCTTCCATCGCGGTCTTGAAATATTGGATGTCCTAACCATGCTTCAGCAATACCATCGCCTTTATCCATGGGGCCAGCTCTAAATAATCCACCTTTTGCAGGATTATTACCAATATAATCATAAAAAGCAAGCTTGTCTGGAATTTTAGACCAAGCTTCTTCTGGGTTTGCTCCATCGTTTAAAGCGTTTTCAACTCTACGCTCTATTTCTTGTTGAAAGTAGCCACTATCCCATTGATATCTTGTAGGTCCAAATAATTCTATTGGTGTTGTTGCTGAACCATACCACATTGTTCCACAAGTTACAAATGCACTAAAAAAAACAGCTGAAATACTACTTGATAATACTGTTTCAATATTCCCCATTCTTAATGCTCTATAGAGTCTTTGTGGTGGTCTTACTGTTAAGTGAAATAAACCAGCAAGAATTCCTACTGTACCTGCAGCAATATGATGTGAAGCAATTCCACTTGGATTAAAAGGATTAAATCCATCTGGCCCCCAAGCTGGTGCTACTGGTTGCACTTTACCAGTAATTCCATAGCCATCAGAAATCCATATACCTGGTCCAAATAAACCTGTTGCATGAAATGCTCCAAATCCAAAACATAGTAAGCTCGATAATAGTAAATGAATACCAAAAATTTTTGGCAAGTCTAATGCTGGTTCACCTGTTCTTGGATCTCTAAATAATTCTAGATCCCAGTATACCCAATGCCAAATAGAAGCCAAGAATAGCATACCAGATAAAACAATATGGGTAATAGCCACTCCTTCAAAACTCCATAATCCTGGATTAGATACGCTTTCACCTGTAATACTCCAGCCTCCCCATGAATCTGTAATTCCAATGCGAGCCATGAATGGCATTACAAACATGCCTTGTCTCCACATGGGGTTTAGTACAGGATCAGAGGGATCAAAAACTGCTAGTTCATATAATGCCATTGATCCAGCCCAACCTGAAACTAAAGCTGTATGCATTAAATGTACAGAAATTAAGCGTCCTGGATCATTTAAAACAACTGTATGTACACGATACCAAGGTAGTCCCATAGAACTACAATCCTCCCATAACAAAAAATAAATATTGTGCTTTTCTTACTTTTTTATTTCCTATAATTATAGCATTTTTCTGACTATTAAATAATATTTTATTCATATTTATATTGAATAACAGATTTTGCGATACTAAAGGTGAGTATTGTTATAAATAAAATTATTGAACAGGAGTCATATAGATTGCAATTTAACCAAACAGTTTTAATAATTTGATAGTTATAATTAATTATTTTTGATATATTAATGTATCTCAATATTTCTATTGCATATGTTAGTGGATTCAAACAAGTCAAAATTTGTAGCCAATAAGGCATGAATGATAATGGAGCTAAGGCTGTGCTGGAAAATAAAGTTGGCAAGTTAATTAATAATAAAATAGCCATAAATTCTACATGTCCAGGTAAGATAAAAGCTAAACTTATACTTATACTTGCAATACTAATTGTAATACATAGAATAACGTATATAAGTATTTTTACTTGATTAATATGATTGATACTTTTTAATATATAAAGATTAAATGTAATGATTGCAAATGTTTGCAATATGGTAATTGTAATAATATTAATTAAAGATCCTATTAGTAAAGAATCTTTAAATAACATTGGTGACGCAATTAATCTGTTTAAAAAACCAAACTCACGATCAAATATAATAGGAAGACCTGCATAAATTGATCCATTGAAGCTTGTAAAAATAATAATACCTGGAGTTAAAAAAGTTTCATATTTGATATTTGAAGTAAATAAGTTTATTGGAATATTTTGAAATAAAGAGCCAAAAAGTAATAGCCATAATAATGGCTGTATCATGCTAGCTATAAAAGTTGAAGGTCTTCTAATAATTTGTTTATATAATCTTTTAGTTAATGTATTTACTTCTTGTACAATATAAAATATTGCATTATTTTGTTGAATAATGGTATTAGGTTTTATATAATATACTGTACTAAATTGATGATTCATTCTGTTTTTCTGTATATGGCTAAATATCATATATTATGAAAATAAATTTATATATAAGGTTTTTAGATTAACTAATCAACAATTATTCTATTAAATCGACATATAATCACAAAATTAAGATATTGTATTAATTTAAGTTTAATTTATGGTTCAATATTGTTAAAGTATAAGTCACATCATTTATATAAATTAATTAGTTATTTTTTAAGGAATATTTTTATGCCAAATTATCAAGTTACTTTAATTGACCCATTAAACAATAATGATTCTTTTGTTATTAGTTGTCCAGATGATGAATACATTTTAGATGTTGCAGAAGAAGAGGGTCTTGATTTACCTTATTCTTGTCGTGCTGGTTCTTGTTCTAGTTGTGTTGGTAAATTAGAATCTGGTAGTATTAGTCAAGATGATCAATCATTTTTAACAGATGATCAAATAGATGCAAATTTGGTTTTAACTTGTGTAGCTTATCCTACAAGTGATTGTACGCTATTAATTAATCAAGAAGAAAATGTATACTAAATTATAAAAATTTATGTTCCTTAATAAACGATATAATACTTTTATTAAGGAACACATCTTTTTATAATTTTACTTCTATATCTACACCTGCTGGTATATTTAACTTCATTAATAAATCAATTGTTTGCGAAGAAGGCTCTTTTATATCTATAACTCTTGAATAAGTACGTATTTCGAAGTGTTCTCTTGAATCTTTATCAACATGAGGAGATCTTAAAACACAATATATTTTACGTTTTTGTGGAAGTGCAATAGGACCAACGATAGTTGTTTTTGTTCTATTTGCTGTATCAATTATTTTACTACAACACTCTTCTAATAATTTATAGTCATAAGTTTTTAGTTTAATTCTTATTTGATTTTTTTGATCGATTAACATTATATTTGATTTTTTATGATTACTTGATAATTTTTGAAACAACTCCTGCTCCAACAGTTCTTCCACCTTCTCTTATTGCAAATCTCATCCCTTGTTCAATTGCTATTGGATTAATTAATTCTGCATTCATTTTAATTCTATCTCCTGGCATTACCATTTCTGCTTGAGATCCATCATCAGCAGTAAATTGATGAATTGTTCCTGTTACATCTGTAGTTCTTACATAAAATTGAGGCCTATATCCAGGAAAAAATGGTGTATGTCTTCCTCCTTCTTCTTTTGTTAAAATATATACTTCTGCTTCAAATTCTGTATGTGGTGTAATAGTACCTGGTTCTGCTAATACCATTCCTCTTTGAATATCTTGTTTTTGGACACCTCTTAATAGAATGCCTATATTATCTCCAGCCATTCCTTCATCTAATGTTTTTTGAAACATTTCTAAACCAGTAATTGTAGTTGTTTTTGTATCTTCTAATCCTACAATTTCTATTGTATCATTTATTTTTACAATACCTCTTTCAATTCGACCAGTTGCAACAGTTCCTCGACCTGTAATTGAAAAAACATCCTCTACTGCCATAAGAAAAGTTTTTTCTGTATCTCTTTGAGGAGTTGGAATATATTTATCTACTTCATCCATTAATAAATAAATTTTATCTACCCATGAATCTTCGCCTCTTTGTATAGAGCTATTTTCTGTTACTTTTTGCAATGCCATAAGAGCTGAACCAGCAACAAAAGGAATTTCTTCTCCAGGGAAGTCATAAGCATCTAATAATTCTATAACTTCTAACTCAACTAATTCTTTTAGTTCTTCATCGTCTAATTGATCTTCTTTATTTAAGAAAACCACTATATTTGGTACTCCAACTTGTTTAGCTAATAAAATATGTTCTCTTGTTTGAGGCATAGGACCATCTACTGCAGATACTACTAAAATTGCTCCGTCCATTTGAGCTGCACCAGTAATCATATTTTTTACATAATCTGCATGTCCAGGACAATCTACGTGTGCATAATGTCTTTCTGTTGTTTCATATTCTATATGGGCAGTATTAATTGTAATACCTCGTGCTTTTTCTTCAGGAGCAGCATCAATTTCATCAAATTTTTTTGCTTCAGTTGAATTACTGGCAGCTAATGTTGCAGATATAGCTGCAGTTAACGTTGTTTTTCCATGATCTACATGTCCAATTGTGCCAATATTTACATGTGGTTTTGTTCTTTCAAATTTTTCACGTGACATATGATATTATTCCTTAAACTTAAATCTGAGATTATAAAATGATATTTGATTATTTGTTAATAGCGATAATGAGCAAATGCTTTATTGGCTTCGGCCATTCTATGTGTTTCGTCTTTTTTTCTAATTGTATTTCCTAGTTCATTAGAAGCATCAATAATTTCATTGGCTAATTTTACTGGCATACTTTTACCAGATCTTAAGATTGCAAATTTTGTAATCCATCTAAGTGCTAAATTTGTTCCTCTGTATGCTCTTACTTCAATTGGTACTTGATAAGTAGACCCTCCAACTCTTCTAGCTTTTACTTCTACTAAAGGAGTTGCATTACGAATAGCTTTTTCAAGTATTTGCATAGGGTCATTATTAGTTTTTTCTTTAATAATATCTAAAGCTTGATAAATAATTCTTTGTGCTAAATTTTTTTTTCCGTCTTTCAGTATTCTTACTGTTAACATGTTAATTAATTTACTATTGTAAATTGGATCTGAATGGATAATTCTTTTTTTTGCTTTATTGCGACGAGACATATATTAATCTTTTTTATGTTTTTGGTTTTTTAGTGCCATATTTTGATCTGCTTTTTTGGCGGTCTTTTACTCCTGCTGAATCTAGTGTACCTCTAACAATGTGATATCTTACGCCTGGAAGATCTTTAACACGTCCTCCTCTAATTAATACTACAGAATGTTCTTGAATATTGTGACCAATACCTGGTATATAAGCAGTTACTTCAAAGCCAGATGTAAGGCGTACTCTTGCCACTTTTCTTAATGCAGAATTAGGTTTCTTTGGTGTTGTAGTATAGACTCTAGTACATACACCTCTTCTTTGTGGGCATGCTTTTAGTGCTGGAGATTTAGTTTTTTTATCGTATTTTTTTCTTTCGGATCTGACTAATTGTTGAATAGTTGGCATTAGTATATATTATGATATTCATGTTAGTTTGAATATTCTATACATTATAAATATTGTATGATATGCTGTCAAACCTTTTATTTTATGTCTTTGAAATTATATTTTTTTCTAAATTTTTCTACTCTTCCTTCTGTATCAATAATCCTTTGTGAGCCTGTGAAAAAAGGATGATTGCCTGACCAAATATCTACGTGTAGTTCTTGTTTTGTTGAACTAATAGTCATAATATGTTTGCCATCACAGTAAACTTTTGAATCTGTGTACCATTGCGGATGAATACCTTCTTTTGCCATGTTTTGTTATGATTATTGGATTCTTAAATATTTAATTTTTAGTTTTATTATTAGCGTTTTGAATATTGTGGTGCTTTCCTTGCTTTTCGTAAACCATATTTTTTACGTTCTTTAATTCTTGCATCTCGTGTTAATAAACCTTCTGATTTTAATGTTATTCTATTTTCTGGATTTATTGTACAGAGTGCCCTAGCAACTCCGAGTCTAATAGCATCAGCTTGACCAGTAAGTCCTCCACCTTCAGCCTTAACATAAATATCATATTCTTTACTAAGACCTAATATGTGTAATGGTAAACAGGATATACGTAAATAATTAGGGCTAAATTGTAGATAAGACTCTCCTGGTAATCCATTAATTACAAGTTTCCCTGATCCTGGCACTAGCCTAACTTGTGCTATTGATGTTTTACGTCTACCAGTTCCATAGTATGTTATTTTATTTTTATTAGATAAGATTGTCATTTTATATTTTTGTATTAAATGAATAAAAAAAATATTAATTATAAATTAATTAGTTTTGGATTTTGTGCAGTATGTGGATGTTTTTCTTCTTCATATATTTTGATTTGAGTAAATAATTCTCTACCTAGTCTACCTTTAGGCAACATTCCTTTAATTGCTTTTTCAAGAATTCGATTAGGAATTCTTTTTTGTAATTCAGTAAATGTTTCTATTTTCATACTTCCAGGTTTCCCAGAATGTCTTTTATAAAGTTTTTGACTATTTTTTTTTCCAGTGACTTTAATTTGTTTTGAATTTATTATGATTATATAGTTATGATGGTTTATATTAGAGCTATAATTTGATTCATTTTTACCTCTTAAAAGGTTTGCAATGTTTGTACTTACACGACCTAATGTTTGTTCTTTAGCGTCAATGAGATACCAAGATGGTGCTATTTTTTTTGATTGAATATATGTTTGATTTGTATTCATTGTTTTATTTAGTCTTTTTCTTTTTCTCTAGGTAAATAAATACCTAATTTATCTTTTAAAGCTTCAATCACTTCTTCTGCAGATTTTTGTCCAAAATTTTTAATTTCTAATAACTCTTCTTGTGAATAGTCTAATAAATCAGAAATTGAATTAATTTGTGCTCTTTTTAAACAATTATATGCTCTGACTGATAATTGTAATTCCTCTATTAATATTTGATGAATTTGATTATCGATATGACTACTGTCATTTTCTTTAGTTTGAAAGTCAATATTAGTTAATGGATGAAATAGTTGTGTTAGTATATTAGCCCCTTCACTAATAGCCTCTTGAGGAGACAAGCTTCCATTAGTCCAAATTTCTAATGATAATTTTTCTTGGACATGATTTGTATCTATTCTTTTTTCCTCAACATTATAATTAAATTTAGTTATAGGCATAAATACAGAATCAATTTGAATAAAATCAATAGATTTATTATCAATACCTTTATCTACTAATTTATATCCACTACCTTTTTCTATTCTAAACTCCATTTCAAATATTGTGTTATTACAAACTGTTGCAATATATTGTTTTGGATCTATAATTTCTACTTCAGGTGGTAATTCAAATAATCCTGTTGTTACAATTGCAGGACCTTGTATTCTAACCCTCCCGACTTGAATTTCTTTACTATGACTTTTAATTACAACAGCTTTTAAATTCAATAAAATTTCTAAAACATCTTCTCTTACTCCTGTAATTGTGGAAAATTCATGATTAATACCTGCAATTCTTACAGCTACAATTGCAGTTCCTTCTAAATCAGAAAGTATAGTTCTTCGTAAAGAGTTTCCAACAGTAGCTCCTTGCCCTTTTTGTAAAGGCTCTAAGATAAAATGTCCATAGTGTTCTCTATGGTTTTCTCTTTTTGACTCTATACATTCTATATGAAAATGAGTCATAATATGATCCCTCATAATCTTTTGTATACTATATTACAATTTCATGATTTAATATTAAGTTTTACTTCTAAATTCTACGTTTTTTAGGTGGTCTACAGCCATTATGAGGTACTGGTGTGATGTCTTTTATTAAAGTAATATTAATTCCTGTTGCCTGTAATGTTCTAATTGCAGTTTCTCGTCCTGCACCTGGACCATTAATCATTACTTCTGTTTGTTTCATTCCTTGATCTATAGCTTGCTTGGCTGCTTTTTCAGCTGCGGTTTGTGCAGCAAAAGGGGTACTTTTTTTTGCTCCTTTAAAACCACTAGCTCCTGCTGATGACCAGGCGATTGTTTCACCTTGTAAGTCAGTTATAGTGATAATTGTATTATTAAACGTTGATTGTATATGAGTAATCCCTGCAATAATATTTTTTCTTTGTTTATTTTGTGTTTTTTTTATTTGTCTTGCCATATGTGAATAAATTAATAAATAAATCTTTTATTTTCTTGGCGCTTTTTTCTTACCTGCAATAGTTTTTTTAGTACCTCTTCTAGTCCTTGCATTAGTACGAGTTCTTTGCCCTCGTAAAGGAAGACCCATTCTATGTCGGCGACCTTTATAAGTACCAATGTCCATGAGACGTTTGATATTCATTGTTTCTAGTCTTTTTAAATCACCTTCAATTTGATATTCATTATTTAAGATATCTCTAATAGATATAATTTGTTGATCTGTTAAGTCTCGCACTAATATATTATAGTTAAGATGAATTTTATTTAAAATTTCATTAGACCTTGATAGTCCTATCCCATAAATATAGGTTAATGCAATTTCTATTCTTTTATTTTTAGGTAAGTCAATACCTGCAATTCTTGCCATAAATTATTAATATTGCCTTAATTTAATTAAATATTTATCCTTGTCTCTGTTTATGTTTTGGATTTTCACAAATTACCATAATTCTTCTGTGTCTACGTATAATTCGACATTTATCGCACATTTTTTTAACGGATGGACGTACTTTCATTGAATTGTTGTTGATGAATAAATTTAATTAATCGTATTACATCATATTATCATATTGTTGTGAGATAATATATGTTTGAATTTGCTTTGCTGTATCAATTGCTACACCTACTAAAATTAATAAAGAAGTCGCCCCTAATCCTTTTAAAGTATTTAGCTTAAATATATAGTAAATTAATGTAGGAAATAAAGCTATACTAAATAAAAATAAAGATCCAACAAAGGTTAAACGTGAAATAATTATTTTTAAATAATTGGTTGTTTCTGATCCTGGTCTAATATTTGGTATACTTACACCCATTTTTTTTAAATTTGTAGAAATGTCTTCTGGATTTAATATTATTGATGTATATAAATAATTAAATAATACAATTAATAGTAAATATAAAGGTAAATACAAAGCTTGATTGGGTGAAAATAAATAAATAATATAAGCAAAGCTAGTATTTTTCAATATATTATATAAATATGTTGGAATTGTAATAGCAGCAGATGCAAAAACAATAGGCATAACACCCCCTTGATTTAATTTTAAGGGTATATAGCTTTGTGAACTGATCTCTTGTATCGTATTTAATTGTTTTGTAGATAATATATTAATTTTTCTTTTTCCTTCTTGTATGAGTATATTAATAATTAAAATACTTATACAAAAAAGACTAATGCATATAAAGTATATTATTGTATTATTTTTATTAAAATTTATAATGTAATCTTGGAAATTCTTAGGAATACTAGAAACAATATTTTGAAAAATTAGTAATGAAGCACCATTTCCAATACCATATTCACTAATAATTTCTGAAAACCACATTACAATCAAAGACCCAGTGGTTAAGGTTATAACGCAATCACAAATAAATATATTATTCCAAGTAAAAACATATGGCTTAATCCAAAGTGCAATTGATAAACTTTGAATAAATCCCCATATTAAAGTTAAATATCTTGTAATTTGTGTGAGTTTTTGTCTTCCTAATTCTCCCTCATTTTTTTGTAAATTTTCTAAATCAGGGATAATTTTAATAATAAGCTGCATAATTATAGAAGAGTTAATATATGGAACAATCCCTAAGGCAAAAATACCGATGGTAGAAAAGCCGCCACCAGAAAATATATTTAAAAAATTTATTAATCCATTTTGCTTAATGGTATTATTTAATGCTTCATGATCTATACCAATTAAAGGTATAAAAATACCAATTCTTGCTAAAAATAAAATGCCTAGTGTGATACTAATTTTATTAATTAGTGCATTGCTTGATTTCATGATCCTGTCATTATATATTGTATAGTCTTTCTACATTTATTTCTCTATCATTTGCAGTTTGTTTTAAAGTTCTCAAATTAGCTAATGCATTTAATGCTGCTCGTGCATTGTTTAATTGATTATTGGAGCCTAGTTGTTTAGCTAAAATATTTTTAATTCCTGCTAATTCTAAAACTGTACGTGTAGAGCCACCTGCAATTACTCCTGAACCAGTAGCAGAAGGTCGAAGTATAATTTTTGCAGCTCCTGAAATTCCTTGAATCGGATGAGGTATTGATTTATATTTAGTGACAGGAATATTTATTATATGTTTTTTTGCATCACTAATACCTTTTTTTACAGCTCCAATAACATCACTTGCTTTACCTACTCCTACACCAACTTGACCTTTAGAATTTCCTATAACTAATATTGCTCGAAAACTTAACTTTTTACCTCCTTTCACTACTTTAGTCACACGTTTTACTTGTACAACTCTTTCTTCCCATTGAGTTTCTTCTTTATTTTTTGTGTTCTTTTTTTTTATTATCATATTTCCTCTTCATTTTTATAAATAAATACCTTCTTCTCTTACAGCATCAGCAAGTGCTTTAATTTGACCATGATATAAATTGTTACCACGGTCAAAAACTACTTTTTGAATACCTTTTGCTTTTGATTTTATTGCTATATTTTTACCAATGAGTTGCGCAGTTTTACAAGTTCGAAATAAAGTTTGATTATTTGTAATTTCAGGAGATATTGTGGAACTTGTCGCAATTATATGCTTATTGTAATCATCTATTAGCTGCGCATATAAATGTTTATTTGATTTGAAAATGTATAAACGTGGATAATCTTCTGTTCCTCTTATTTTTTTTTTAATCATTATTTGATATATTGATACATATTAAATTTTTTTATTTACCAGCTTTACCTACTTTTCTTCTTATAGTTTCATTGGAATACTTAATTCCTTTACCTTTATATGGTTCTGGTGGACGTGTTGCTCTAATTTTAGCTGCTATTTGTCCAACAGTTTCTTTATTAATTCCAGAAACAGTAATATTGATATTATTTTCTACTTTAATATTTATCCCATCTGGTGGTTTAATACTAATAGGATGACTATAGCCAACATTAAGTATTAAATTGTTTCCTTCATTTTGTGATCTATATCCAACTCCATTTATTATTAGTTTTTTTTCGAAGCCTTTAGATACTCCTATAACCATATTATTAATAATACTTCGATATAGTCCATGCAATGCTTGTGCTTTTTTTGTATGATGTAATCTCTTTATGTGAATAGTTTTTTCATCATTATTCAAATTAACTTCTACTTGAGGTGATATTTGTTGTGTGAGTTCACCTTTAGGTCCAGAAATAATAATGAATGAATTTTCTATTTTTGCATTAGTTTCTGGAGGTAATACAATAATCTTTTTACCAATTCTTGACATATAATAATTTATTTATTTTGTTGATTTTTACCAAATATAGCATAATACTTCTCCGCCTAGACCATTATGTCTGGCATGTCTATCTGTCATTACTCCTTGTGAAGTAGAAATTATAGCTACTCCAATACCTCCTAATACTTTAGGCAAATCTTTGTGGTTGGCATACACTCTTAAGCCAGGTTTACTAATTCTTTTTAATTCAGTAATAACGGGTTTTTTGTGTTTTCCTTTATATTTTAATGATATAATTAAATAAGATTTCAAATATTCTCCTATTTCTTCGAATTGGTAGATAAACCCTTCTTCTTTTAAAACTTTTAGAATATTACGTGTCATTTTAGTCGCTGGTACTTGAACTATTTGATGTTTAGCTAAATTTGCATTTCTAATTCTTGTTAACATATCGGCAATTGTGTCATTTATCATTATATTTACTCCTCAACTATATAGATTTTGGATAAATGAAAGTCTATTTATTAAATGGCATTCCAAATCCTTGCAAGAGAGCAAAACTTTCTTCATCTGTTTTTGCTGTTGTTACTATTGCTATATCCATGCCTCTAATTTTATCAATTTTATCATATTCAATTTCAGGAAAAATGATTTGTTCTTTGATTCCAAGGTTATAATTACCTCGACCATCAAATTGCTTTGAGCTAATGCCACGAAAATCCCTGATTCTTGGTAAAGATAGATTGATTAATTTATTTAAAAAATTATACATTTTTTCTTTTCTTAAAGTAACAGATAAGCCAATAGGTATATTTTCTCTTATTTTAAAACCTGCAATAGATTTTTTAGACTTATTTATAATTGGTTTTTGCCCAGTAATTAATGTGAATTCATTTATACTATTTTCGAGTGCTTTTGAGTTTTGGGCAGCTTCTCCTAAACCGCGATTTAATGTGATTTTTACCAGTTTAGGAATTTCATGTACATTATTGTAGCTAAATTGTTTAAATAATTCTTGTGAAATTTTATTTTTGTATAATTTATATAGTGATGTTTCCATGGTGTGTTTATTAAATAAGAAGTATAAGATTATTTGATTAGCACAATATTAGAAATATCTATTGGTGCTTCTATTTGCTTAATTGTTCCTTTCTTTCCTTCTCCATTTGGCTTTATATGTTTTGTTTTTATATTTACTTTTTCAACAATAACTTTATTTGTTTTATTGAATATTTTTAGTATTTTTCCTTGTTTTCCTTTATATTTACCTGCAATAATTAGTGCATTATCTTGTTGTTTGATTTTCATTTTTTATTATATTTGCGAATTAATTATACTACTTCTGGTGCTAATGAAATAATTTTAGAAAAATTTTTATCTCGTAATTCTTTAGCTATTGGGCCAAATACTCTTGTTCCTCGTGGATTATTTTCTTTATTAATAATTACTGCTGCGTTATCATCAAATCGAATATTCATACCATCATTTCTGCGGGTAGTTTTTTTAGTTCTTACAATAACAGCCCTAACTATATCAGATCTTTTAATAGACATATTTGGTGACGCATCTTTTACAACACCAATAATAACATCTCCAATATTTGCGTATTTTGGATTACTACTTCCTAAGACTTGGATACACATAATTTTTCTAGCTCCACTGTTATCAGCAACATTTAAATAGCTTTGAGGTTGTATCATTTTTTTATAATTTTATTAATTAATTTCCATCTTTTATGTTTACTTATGGGTCTTGTTTCCTGAATTTTTACTATATCCCCAATTTTACATTCATTATTTTCATCATGTACATAGAACTTATTAGTTTTCATGAAAATTTTCTTGTACTTTTTATGTGAAGCTTGTTGTTTAACAGCAACAGTTACAGTTTTATTCATGGCATTCTTAATTACTGTTCCTAGTTTTTCTTTTATTGGCATATTATAATTTTAGTTTTAACGTTTCTAATGTTAATAATTGCGCTAGCTCATGTTGTTTTCTTTTAATCTCATGAGGTTTTATTGTTTGTTTTGTTTTTTTATCTATTTGCATTAGTACAATATCTTTTTTTATCTTTATAATATTTTGTTTGATTATATCAAGACTTAAATCTTTCCATTCGTTTTTTTTGATTATATTCATATTGCAATTTATTTAGTCTTTATCTCTAGTAATAAACTTTGTTTTTACTGGTAATTTATAAGATGCGAGTTTCATAGCTTGTTTAGCTGTTAATTCAGGTACTCCTGATATTTCAAATAATATATGACCTGGCTTAATCACTGCAACCCAATATTCTGGTGCACCTTTCCCTGCTCCCATTCTTGTTTCTGCAGGTCTTGCTGTTACAGGTTTATCAGGAAATATTCTAATCCATAATTTTCCACCCCGTTTAACATATCTAGTTATTGTTCTTCTTGTTGCTTCAATTTGTCTTGAACTAAGCCATACAGGTTCCATTGTTTGTAAAGCATAATCTCCAAATGCAATTACATTTCCTTTACTTGCATTACCTTTCATTCTGCCACGATGTTGTTTTCTAAATTTTGTTTTTTTAGGACTTAGCATAAATTTTTTGGCTATAATTAATTAGTTGTATTATTTTTATTATTTTTTAATTTAGGCATATATTCTGTTTTAAATAACCATACTTTTATTCCTAAAATACCATATATTGTTTGTGCAGTTGTATATGCGTAATCAATATCAGCTCGTAAAGTTTGTAATGGTACTCTACCTTCTCTTACCCATTCTTTTCTTGCAATTTCAGCCCCATTCAATCTTCCAGAAACTTGAACTTTAATTCCTTTAACATTTGCTTTTTGGGCTCTTTGAATACCTTGTCTCACTGCACGTCGAAATGCAACACGTTTCTCTAATTGTTGTGCAATAAATTCGGCAATTAAAATACTTTGTTTGTCAGGTTCTGTAATTTCTATGACATTTATACGTATTTTTTGTTTTGTACGAATATATTTTTCAATATTCTTTCTTAAAATATCTATTCCTGTACCCATCCGGCCTAAAACAATACCAGGTCTTGCAGTATGAATATATATTTCTATTTGATTGATTTTTCTTTCAATATAAATCAAACTAATACTTGCTTTATTTAATTCTTTTTCAATATATGATCTTATTAAATAATCTTCTTTTAATAAATATGAATAATTCTTCATATTAGCAAACCACGAAGATTTATGCTTTTGAGTAATACCTATTCTAAATCCTAAAGGATGTATTTTTTGTCCCATTTATAATAAATTTTTTATTTATTTGTTAATTCAATTGTAATATGACAGGTTGGCTTATGTATTGGAAATGCTCTACCTTGTGCACGTGGTTGAAAGCGTTTAAGTTTTGGTCCACTATCGGCAAAAGCATTTGTTATTATTAATTGATTTTTATTAATTGATTCATTATTTTGATTTATTATGTTATTTGCAGCAGATTCTAGTATCTTAATAATACTTTTACAAGCTCTATATGGCATAAACTTTAACATTAAAACTGCGTCTTGATACTTTTGTCCTTTAATTTGCTCTAAAACTCTGCGTGCTTTATGAGAAGATAACCTTAAATATTTTCCAGATGCCTTTGCTTCTTCCATTTTATTTCATTATCCTACTTATTTTCTTGCTTTTCTATCACCTTTTATATGACTTCTAAATGTACGAGTTGGTACAAATTCTCCTAGTTTATGACCTACCATTTGATCTGACACAAATACTGGGAAATGTTGTTTTCCATTATATACTGCTATTGTGTGTCCAATCATATCTGGAATTATTGTAGATGCGCGTGACCATGTTTTAATAATTTCATTGGAATTGTTTTGATTTAAATGATTGATTCTTTTAATTAGCTTTGATTCTATATAAGGTCCTTTGTATAATGATCTTGACATAGTGATTGAATGAAATTTATATATTATTTGCGTCTTCGTAAAATATACTTATTGCTATATTTTTTCTTATTACGAGTTTTTTTACCTAATGCTGGTTTGCCCCAAGGAGTAACGGGATGAGGTTTACCTATTGGTGAACGTCCTTCTCCACCACCATGAGGATGATCTATGGGATTCATTACTACTCCACGGACTTTAGGTCTTTTTCCTAGCCATCTATTTCTACCCGCTTTTCCTATTGTAATATTGTTTGCATTTATATTGCCAACTTGACCAATAGTAGCATAACATTTTTTATTTATCATTCTTACTTCACTAGAAGGCAATTTAATTGTAATAAAATTACCTTCTTTAGCTACTATTTGAGCATAAGTACCTGCAGCTCTAACAATTTGCCCTCCTTTATTAGGTTTTAATTCTATATTATGTACAGCTGTTCCTAATGGAATATTATTTAAGGGCAATGCATTTCCTACTTCTATTGGTACATTCGGTCCTGAAATCACTTTAGTTCCAATTTGAAGTGATCTTGGATGTATAATATATCTTTTGTCACCATCTTGATAATGTAATAGAGCAATTCGAGCATTTCTATAAGGATCATATTCAATACTCGCTACTTTTGCTTCAATATCCCACTTATTTCTTTTAAAATCAATAATTCTATACCTTTTTTTATGGCCTCCTCCTCTATGTCTTGATGTAATTATACCTCTATTATTATGACCCTGAGGTGAGTGTTTATGTACTAATAATGATCTTTCTGGTTTATTAGTTGTAATTTCGTCAAATGTTGAAACAGTACGATTTCTTGTGCCTGCTGTGTATGCTTTATATAAACGTATAGCCATATATTAATTCTATTTATTATTTTATAAAATATTAGTTTTCGTCAAATAAATTAATTTTATATTGATTATTTAATTCAATAATAGCTTTTTTATACTTTGTTTTTTTACCTATAAAACGCCCAACTTTTTTAGTTTTTGGTGGTATTTTTGAAGTATTTACTTTAGTGACTTTAACATTAAAAAGATATTCAATTGCTGCTTTAATATTTGTTTTATTAGCTTTATAATCTACAGCAAAACAATATTTATTATCTTCAATATATTGTGTTGTTTTATCTGTAATAATTGGATATTTAATAATTTCCAGTAAATTTTTATGTATTTTCATCATTATAGAGTTTATTAATTGTGTTTAATGCTTCATTTGTTAATATGATTTTATCCGCTTTTATTATTGATAAACTATTTAAATTTATTGCTTCTATGATTTCAATATTTGATATATTACGGACTGATAAATATAAATTTTGAGTTTTTTTATGTACAATAATTAAAAATTTTTCTTGTTTATTTAAACAAAAACCTAATTGTTGCAAAGTATTTAATAATACTTTTGTATTTGGCTTATCAATATTTATAAATAAATTATTAACTACTGTTGTATATTGATATTTATTATATAATAATGTTTTTACAGCTAATTGCTTTTCTTTTCTATTAATTTTATTATTATATTTTTTTGTTTTAGGACCAAAAATAACTCCTCCGCCTCTCCATAAAGGAGATCTTGTAGAACCAGCTCTTGCTCTTCCAGTTCCTTTTTGCTTCCAAGGCTTTTTTCCCCCTCCTCTAACTTTGCTACGTGTTTTTGTATGAGCATTACCATATCTTTTATTATTTAATTGTTCTTTAATTGCACGATGAACAATATACATTCTAATATTATGATTATTATTTATTTGTAAATAAAGGTTTATTGAGTTTGAATATGTTTCATCTAATTGGTCAATAATAGAATATGTAATTTTTTTTATTGTTTTCATAAGATTATTTTTGTTTTATATGTACAATATTTCCAGGTTTTCCTGGTACAGCGCCTTTAACTATCATGATATTATTTTCTGTGTTAATATCAATTATTTGTAAATTTTTAATAGTAACTTTTTTATGTCCCATTCTACCAGCCATTTTTTTGCCAGGAAATACACGACCAGGTGTTGTTCCAGCACCAATTGATCCAGGTTGACGATGATTTTTAGACCCATGACTCATTGGTCCTCTACTAAAGTTGTGTCTTTTTTGATAGCCGCTAAAACCTTTACCAATATTTTTACCAGAAATATTTACAAGACTTCCTATTTGTAGTTGATTAAATTTTAGTTGATCACCTACTTTTATATTTTCTAAATCGTTGTTATTACATTTGTATTCATGTAAATATTTTAAAGCATGTAAGTTTGCTTTTTTTAAATGTCCGACCTGTGCTTTTGTTAATTTATTAGGCCTAATTGCTTGATATCCAATTTGTATAGCTTGATATCCATCTTTATCATTCTTCTTTATTTGAGTTACAAAACATGGTCCTATTTCTAATATTGTTACAGCAAAAGCACTGCCTGCTGTATTAAAAATTTGTGTCATACCAATTTTTGTTCCTAACAGCTCTATTGTCATATTTTCTCCTTCAAGTGCTGATAGAGTATTACAAGCAAGCCAACATAATTATTATCTTTTAATTTACAATAATTTTCAAGCTACATAAAAAAAAAAATTATTAAAAGTGTGGTAATTACTACTTTATTAATTCATTGTTTTATTGAATTATATAAATATAATAATTGTATTTTGTAAATTTATAAAAAAAGTATAGATAATATGAGTAAAGTCGTAGGAATTGATTTAGGTACAACAAATTCTGTTGTTGCTGTAATGGAAGGTGGTAAACCAGTAGTAATCCCGAATAAAGAAGGCTTAAGAACAACACCATCAGTAGTTGCTTATACAAAAAAACAGGATAAGTTAGTTGGTAATATTGCTAAAAGGCAAGCTGTAATGAATCCAGAGAACACTTTTTATTCTGTCAAACGATTTATTGGTCGTAAACAAGATGAAGTGGATGAGCAATTAAAGCAATTATCTTATAATGTTAAAAGTGATATTAATTCAAATATTAAATTATCATGCCCAGCATTAAATAAAGATTTTGCTCCTGAAGAACTTTCTGCTCAAGTATTACGTAAATTGATTGAAGATGCGGGTACATATTTGGGACAAAATGTAACTCAAGCTGTGATTACAGTTCCTGCTTATTTTAATGATTCTCAAAGACAAGCAACTAAAGATGCTGGTCAAATTGCTGGTGTTGAAGTTTTAAGAATCATTAATGAGCCAACAGCAGCTTCTTTATCGTATGGATTAGATAAAAAGAATAATGAAACTATTCTTGTTTTTGATTTAGGTGGAGGTACATTTGATGTTTCAATTTTAGAAGTTGGTGATGGTGTATTTGAAGTTCTATCTACATCTGGTGATACTAATTTAGGTGGCGATGATTTTGATCGTAAAATAGTTGAATGGTTAGTTAAAGAATTTAAAAATGATGAAGGTTTAGATTTAAGTCAAGATAGACAAGCATTACAAAGATTAACAGAAGCAGCTGAAAAAGCAAAAATGGAATTATCAAGTTTGTCACAAACAGATATAAACCTTCCTTTTATTACTTCAACAGATACTGGTCCTAAGCATTTAGATAAAAATATTACTCGTGCACATTTTGAGCATTTATGTCAAGATTTAATTGCTAGATGTCAAATTCCTGTTGATAATGCTTTGAAAGATGCACAATTAAAATCTAATAATATAGATGAAATTGTTTTAGTGGGTGGTTCAACTCGTATACCTGCTATACAACAATTAGTGTATAAGAATATTGGAAAAGAACCTAATCAAAGTGTCAATCCTGATGAAGTAGTTGCTATTGGTGCAGCAGTACAAGCAGGAGTATTAGCTGGCGAGGTAAAAGATATTTTATTACTAGACGTAACTCCATTATCACTTGGTGTAGAAACTTTAGGCGGTGTAATGACAAAAATTATTGCGCGTAATACAACAGTGCCAACTAAGAAATCAGAAGTTTTCTCTACAGCAGTTGATAATCAGCCAAATGTTGAAATTAATGTACTGCAAGGTGAGCGTGAATTTACTAAAGATAATAAAAGCTTAGGTACTTTTCGCCTTGATGGTATTATGCCGGCTCCGAGAGGTGTTCCTCAAATAGAAGTAACTTTTGATATTGATGCCAATGGTATTTTGTCTGTTAACGCTAAAGATAAAGGAACAGGAAAAGAGCAGTCAATCACTATATCTGGTGCATCTACATTGCCAAAAGAAGAAGTAGAAAAATTAGTTAGAGATGCGGAAGAAAATGCTAATATTGATAAACAAAAACGTGAGCAAATAGACTTAAAAAATCAAGCAGATTCATTATGTTATCAATCTCAAAATCAATTAAATGAATTAGGTGATAAAGTAAGTGTAGATGATAAGACAAAAATTCAATCTAAAATTGATGAATTAAAAGCATCTATTGATAGTAATAATTATGATTTAATGAAAAGTTTGCAATCTGAATTACAGCAATTGATGATTAATACAGGTAAAAATGCTTATGATTCTGCAAAATCTCAGGAAACAAACGATGATTCTGTTATTGATACTGATTCAACTCAAGCATAAAGTTCTATATAAGCGGGTAACGCGATTCGAACGCGCGACATCAACCTTGGCAAGGTTGCGCTCTACCACTGAGCTATACCCGCTTTTACTAAGAATTGGCATTTATATAGAAATACCAAAAGATTACAGATATGTCAAGTTTATTTTTTCAGAATAGGTTTAACCTATTCTATTATAAAAAGATTATATTATCTATATCAATATTTTATGCAATGAATGAATTTGCTATTCCAGTAATGATAACGAGTCCTGCCCAAATCCCTGCCCCTGTATAGATAAGGTTTTTAGATTTCTCCCATTGTCCAGGAGATGCAAGAGTTACAGGTATGCCTATAACTAAAAGCGTTGAAAAAAGAACTAGAATCAATACTAATAATTGAATAAGAATTGTCATAAATTTGTCCTCATTATTTTTTTATATATAAATCTATATATTTCCTATTATAATTTTTATTGTAATAAAATTATATATTTATAAATAAAAGTTATGATCAATACACTTATAATATATTAAGATTTTAGTGAAAATTTTTAATTATAATTACTCACTAAAAAAATATAAATTATGTTATCTTAATATAAATTTGTATTAAGATCTATATTCATCTTTATTTATAATTATTAAGGAGGTTTCTTTATGTTGTCTATATTACTTTTATCTAATTTGCCAGAAGCTTATATGATTTTTCGTCCATTAGTGGATATTTTACCAATTATACCTGTATTTTTTCTTTTACTTGCTTTTGTATGGCAAGCTGCTATTGGTTTTAGATAGTTTAGGAGTAATTTAATTAATTGAATTTAGTGTTATGTATTTTATCTATATATAAAAAAAATTTATGGTGGAACCTCTTTTATCCGGGATTGTGTTAGGATTAATTCCTGTCACTTTATTAGGCTTATTAGTTGCTGCGTTTTTACAATATCGCCGAGGTAATGAATTCGGTTTATAAGTAATATTTTTTAGATATTATTTTTTATTATATTTAAAGACCACGTATAAATACTCTAATTACTATTGTGTATTTAGGGTATTTTTTAAGGAAATATTTATTTTAGATTACCAGCTTGATTTACGTATTCCTGGTAACAAGCATTGATGAGACATTTCTCTGAATACATGCCTAGATAAGCCAAAATCTCTATAAAATCCTCTACTTCTTCCTGTCATCCAACAAATATTTCTTTTTCTACATTGCATACTATTGCGTGGCATTTTTTGTAATTTATTTTGTAAATCGAAAACTTCATTAAAGTCTTGTGATTGTTTAATTTCTTTTTTTAAGATATTTCGTGCTTTTTTGTATTTGATGATTAATTTGTCTCTTTTCTTTTCTCTTTCTATCATGTTTTTTTTGGCCATTTTATGAATAGTACTATTTTATTTATTTAATTTCATCATCTAATTTTATAAGATTTTATTTTTAATTGCAATTGAATAAATAAAAAAATACTGTTTACTATTATTAAATAATAAACAGTATTTTAATGATTTTCAATTTATTTATAGTATTTATACTATACTTCAGTAACTATTTGCTTATCCAAATTTACCTGATGTTGAAGCTATTACAAAAGCTGCATATGTCATGATATAACCCACTGAAAAGTGTACTAATCCTACTAATCTAGCTTGTACAATTGATAATGCAACAGGTTTATCTTTCCATCTAATTAAATTAGCTAGTGGAGTTCTTTCATGAGCCCATGCTAATGTTTCAATTAATTCTTGCCAATATCCACGCCATGAAATTAAGAACATAAAGCCTGTTGCCCATACTAAATGTCCAAATAAAAACATCCATGCCCAAACAGATAAATTATTCATTCCATATGGGTTATAGCCATTAATTAACGGTGATGAATTTAGCCATAAGTAATCTCTTAACCAACCCATTAGATATGTTGAGGATTCATTAAATTGACTAATATTACCTTGCCATATAGTTACATGTTTCCAATGCCAGTAAAATGTTACCCATCCAATAGTGTTTAACATCCAAAAAACAGCCAAGTAAAAAGCATCCCATGCAGAAATGTCACATGTACCACCTCTACCAGGGCCATCACAAGGGAAGCTATAACCAAAATCTTTTTTATCGGGCATTAATTTAGATCCTCTAGCATCTAGTGCACCTTTAACTAATATTAAAGTTGTTGTATGTAATCCAAGAGCAATAGCATGATGTACTAAAAAATCTCCTGGTCCTATTGTAAGGAATAATGAGTTTTTACCACTATTAATTGCCTCTAACCATCCTGGTAGCCATATACTACTACTTGCTTGTGTTGCAACACTTGATGATGAAGATAGGAATACGTCAAATCCGTATAGAGCTTTTCCTGAACTTGCTTGAATCCATTGTGCAAAAACTGGTTCAATTAATATTTGTTTTTCTGGAGTTCCAAATGCAAGCATTGTATCGTTATGAATATATAAACCTAGTGTATGAAATCCTAAGAATAAACATACCCAACTTAAATGAGATATAATTGCTTCTTTATGTTCTAACATTCGAGTTAGAACATTATCTTTGTTTTGCTCTGGATCATAATCTCTAATGAAAAAAATTGCTCCATGGGCAAATGCTCCAACCATTAAGAAACCTGCAATGTATTGATGATGTGTATATAATGCAGCTTGTGTTGTAAAATCTTTTGCCATAAAAGCGTATGGAGGCAATGCATACATGTGTTGTGCAACTAATGAAGTAGTTACACCTAAAGATGCTAAAGCTAATCCTAATTGTATATGTAATGAATTTGTTATTGTGTCATATAGTCCTTTATGTCCTTCTCCAAGTTTTCCACTGGGTGGCTTATGTGCATCCAGGATATCTTTCATATTATGTCCAATACCCCAATTTGTTTTATACATATGGCCAGCAAAAATAAATATAATTGCAATTGCTAAATGATGATGAGCCATATCAGTAAGCCATAATGACTGAGTTTGTGGATGAAACCCTCCTAAAAATGTTAAAATGGCTGTTCCTGATCCTTTACTTGTACCAAAAACATGATTTAAAGTATCTGGATTAGATGCATATTTTGCCCAATTACCAGTAAAGAAAGGTTGTAATCCATCAGGATGAGGTAATTGTGAAAGGAAATTATTCCATCTAATATGTTGTCCTCTTGATTCTGGGATTGCTACATGTACTAAATGTCCTGTCCAAGCTAATGAACTCACTCCAAATAAGCCTGATAAATGATGATTTAATCGGGATTCATTATTTTTAAACCAAGATAAACCAGGTTTAAATTTAGGTTGTAAATGCAGCCATCCAGCGAATAACATAATAGTAGATAATACTAATAAAAATAATGCTCCTGTATATAAGTCATTATTTGTTCTCATTCCAATAGTATACCACCAATGATATACTCCTGAAAATGCTATATCTACTGGGTAAGATGCTTTACCTTTTGTAAATGCTTTAATTGCGGGTTGTCCAAAGTGTGGATCCCAAATAGCATGTGCAATTGGTTTTATTTTCAATGGTTTTGTTACCCATAATTCAAAGTTACCTTGCCATGCAACATGGAAAAGGTTACCTGATGTCCATAAGAAGATTATTGCTAAATGACCGAAATGAGAAGCAAAAATCTTTTGATATAAATTTTCTTCAGTCATGCCATCATGACTTTCAAAATCATGTGCAGTAGCTATGCCAAACCAGATCCTTCTTGTAGTAGGATCTTGTGCTAATGCTTGGCTAAATTTTGGAAATTTTGTTGCCATTTTTTATGTCCTTATCCTACTGATATTATTCTTGCTAAGAAAAATGCCCATGTTGTTCCAATTCCCCCTAAAAGGTAATGTGCTAATCCAACGGCTCTTCCTTGTGTAATGCTTAATGCTCTTGGTTGAATTGATGGAGCTACTTTTACTTTATTATGAGCCCATACAATAGATTCAATTAATTCTTGCCAATAGCCACGTCCACTAAATAAGAACATTAAACTAAATGCCCATATAAAGTGTGCTCCTAAAAAGATTAAACCATATGCAGATAATGCAGACCCATATGATTGTATTACTTGAGATGCCTGTGCCCACAAGAAATCTCTTAGCCATCCATTGATAGTAATTGCACTTTGTGCAAAGTTACCACCTGTAATATGAGATACTGTACCATCTGTTGAGATTGTACCCCAAACATCTGATTGCATTTTCCAACTAAAATGGAATAGTGCTACAGATAATGAATTATACATCCAAAAAAGACCTAAAAAGACATGATCCCATCCTGAAACTTGACAAGTACCACCTCTTCCAGGGCCATCACATGGAAAACGAAATCCTAAATTTGATTTATCAGGTATTAATCTAGAATTTCGAGCAAATAGAAACCCTTTTACTAAAATTAGTACACATACATGTATTGTAAATGCATGTATATGATGTACCATAAAGTCAGCAGTACCTAATTTAATAGGCATCATTACAATCTTATTATTAATTGAGATAATATCTCCTCCAAATGCATAACTAGCTGTTGCTAATGCATTTGGGCTTGTATTGCTTGGAGCAAGTGTATGAATATTTTGTATCCATTGTGCAAATATTGGCTGTAGTTGTATTGCTGTATCAGAGAACATATCTTGAGATCTTCCTAAAGCTCTCATTGTATCATTATGTATATATAATCCAAATGAATGAAATCCTAAAAATATACATACCCAGTTTAAATGTGAAATAATTGCATCTCTATGTCGAATTACTCTATCTAAGACATTATTATAATTTTGTGCAATATTATAATCTCTTACCATAAATATAGAAGCATGCGCTCCTGCACCAACAATACAAAAACCGCCAATCCACATATGATGTGTAAATAGTGATAATTGAGTAGCATAATCTGTACCAATAAATGGGTATGGAGGCATTGCATACATATGATGAGCTACAATTATACTTAATGATCCCATCATAGCTAAATTTATTGATAATTGTGCATGCCAAGATGTTGTTAAAATTTCATATAACCCTTTATGGCCTTCACCAGTAAAAGGTCCTTTATGAGCTTCTAAAATTTCTTTCATGCTATGTCCAATTCCCCAATTAGTTCTATACATATGACCAGCTATTAGGAATAATACAGATAATGCAAGATGGTGATGTGCAACATCTGTTAACCATAATCCTCCATTAATTGGATTTAAGCCACCTTTAAAAGTTAAAAAATCAGAATATTCATTCCAATTTAAAGTAAAAAATGGCAATATTCCTTTACTAAAACTAGGATACAATTGTGCCATTAGTTCTCTATTTACTAAAAATTCATGAGGCAATGGAATTTCTTGTGGAGAAACACCTGAATCAAGCAGTTTATTAATAGGTAGTGAGATGTGTATTTGATGTCCAGCCCAACTTAAGCAACCTAATCCTAGTAATCCAGCTAGATGATGGTTCATCATAGATTCTACATTTTGAAACCATTCCAGTTTAGGGGCTGCCTTATGATAATGGAACCATCCTGCAAAAATCATTAATATAGACATGAATAATCCACCAATGGCAGTAGCGTATAATTCTGTTTCATTTGTTATTCCAGATGCACGCCATAATTGGAAAAAACCGGAAGTGATTTGTACACCTTGAAATCCACCGCCAACATCCGCATTTAAAATTTCTTGACCAACAATAGGCCATACAACTTGCGCGCTTGGCTTAATTGAAATTGGATTACTTAACCAAGCAATATAATTAGAAAATCTAGCACCATGGAAATACATTCCACTCAACCATAAAAAAATAATAGATAGTTGTCCAAAATGTGCACTAAAAATTTTTCTTGAAACTTCTTCTAAAGAACTAGTATGACTATCAAAGTCGTGAGCATCTGCATGTAAATTCCAAATCCAAGTCGTTGTTGTTGGACCTTTTGCTAGTTTTCTTGAAAAATGTCCAGGTTTTGCCCATTTTTCGAATGAAGTACTAACAGGGTTTTTATCCACAGTTACTTTAACTTTTTTTGTCTCTTGCTCTTGTGAGCTAATTGTCATCGAGATTCTCCTCTCTATTTCTTATTTAATATGAGACAAGCAATAAAACTCTCACATGATTTAATTTCAATAATTAGATTATTAATAGTTCTTATAGTAAAATAAGAAGTGAGTTTTTATTTATTACATTATTTATGAATGTTTTAGTAATACATTATATGAGTTATATTCATGATATATAAAATCTGTTAACAATAATTAAAAATTTTATATTATAATTTTACTTTCATTAATGCTTGTCCACAATCTACTATGTCACCATCATTCACAAGAATCTCTACTATTTCTCCTGTCACCTCTGCTTCTATTTCATTCATTAATTTCATGGCCTCAATTATGCACACAATTTGTCTTTTTTCAACAAAATCTCCTTTTTGTATAAATGGTGCTTCATTAGGAGCTGGCGATTGATAAAAAGTGCCAACCATTGGTGAAATAATAGTAGAATAAATTTGTGATTCATTGTTATCTATATTTACTTTAATTACAGGTTGTAAATTAATTTTAGTTTGATTATCTTTTTTTCTTTTTTTCTTAATAGTTATAGATTCATTATTTGTTTGAAGGTGATTTATAATATTATTGTTTTTTAATTTATTAATAAAATAATTTTTTCTATTAATTGTAATTTCCAATTTATTACTTTTTAGATATATTTGATTAATACTATTTTTGTTTATTGATTGTAAAAAAAATTTTAAGTCTTTAGTTAAAAATTGCATGATTTTTATATCCTTATTTTTCAATATTTTTAATAAAATATTTAAGTTCACTATTTAATATCCATATACGTGTTAAATCATAAAATTGTATAATGATAACTTTATCTTCTTTATAGATATTTTTATATCCTACAACTTCACCATATGTATACATGTAATATAATATTTTAGGATTAAGTTTATGATACATTTTTTTTGAATTTATTACTTGTTTCATTATGTTATAAATTTTTATATTGATAAAATATGTATAATAAAACTATTTAATTTTTTGTTTGAAATATTTTTATGTAATTCTATAAATGTAATATAATTTAGTTTAATATAATTTTTGAATTTGTTTTATGCTGATTACTGATGATTTAGATCAATTATTAGAAATTTTACCTGAATTTATACGTTTTCCTTTATCTAATCATGCTAAAAGAAAATATTTAATAGAAATTGTAATGGATCTTGGGCGTAGACCTGAAGCAAGATTTCCTCATGGTCCAGAGTACTTATCTTCTAAAAATGTTAATTGGTATGATTTGGACTATTGTATTAAACAATTAGGTAATTTTAGTGGGGATAATCGTTCTGGAATAGAATATACATTACATAGAATTAGTTCTATTAAAAATAGGCAAGGTAGTATAATTGGCCTTACTTTTCGTGTTGGACGTGCTATTTTTGGTACGATTAGTATTATAAGAGATTTGTTGGAAAGAGGAGATTCTTTACTTTTACTTGGAAGACCAGGTGTAGGTAAAACTACCGCTATAAGAGAAATTGCAAGAGTTTTAGCAGATGAAATGGAAAAACGTGTTGTTATTATAGATACTTCAAATGAAATTGCTGGTGACGGGGATATTCCTCATCCTGCTATAGGCAGAGCAAGAAGAATGCAGGTTGCTCATCCTGAATTGCAGCATCAAGTTATGATTGAAGCTGTTGAAAATCATATGCCTGAAGTAATTATTATTGATGAAATAGGTACTGAATTAGAAGCATTAGCTGCTCGTACTATTGCTGAAAGAGGAGTACAATTAGTTGGTACTGCTCATGGAAATTATTTACATAGTTTAATAAAAAATCCAACTTTATCTGATTTGATTGGAGGTATACAATATGTAACTTTAGGAGATGAGGAAGCGAAAAGGAGAGGTTCACAAAAAAGTATTATTGAACGTAAAGCATCTCCAGCATTTAATATAGCTATTGAAATTCATGATCGTAATACATGGATTGTTCATGAACAAGTGGATAAAGCTGTTGACCAAATTTTACATGGTTCATTATTGATTTGTCAGCGTCGTAGACTAAATGATGATAGCTCTATAAGTATTGAATGTGATATTTCTAATAATAACGAGTTTAATAAAATATATAATGGCAATATTGGTGAAAATAATAATATAACAAATCATTTGCACAGGAATTCTTCATTTATTAAGTCTACCAGTTTGTTTAATAAATCACATTTATCATTTATACCTTTTAGTTTATCTAAAAGTAATTTATCTCAAAATGTTATAAGAAATAATATTCAATTATATATTTATTCATTAAATATACAACAAATTGAAACAGCAATACAGACTTTACAATTACCAGTAGAATTAACTAGAGATATAATAAAGGCGGATTTTATTTTAGCTATTAAATCAAGTGTGAAGCATAATACTAAATTACGTCAAATTGCAAAATCTAAAAAAGTCACTATTTATACTATACAAAGTAGTACTTTACCTAATATAATTAGGGCTTTAAAGCAAATGCTTCAAGCAAATAATTTAGTGGATTTAAATTGGAATTTATTATTAAAAAATAAAAATGATATTGAAAAACAAATTTTAATAGAAACTCGTTTTGCTATTGAAAAAATTGTTTTTGTGCAAAAACAATCTGTAGAATTATTGCCACGTTCAGCAAATTTAAGAAAAATACAACATAACTTAATTAACTTGTATAATTTAACGTCTCGTAGTTTTGGTGAAGAACCAAATCGTAGATTAAGAATTTATGCAATATAATATAAGGAATATTATATTTGTAAATATATTGAACTAATATATTTCTGTTTTACATTTTATATAGATACAGGTAATGCTAAAAATTTATTAATTATCATAATTAAGGGGTAGATATGTCATCACAAGAATCAGAATCTTTTATCTTTACTAAAGTAAGAGATATTGTTGCAGAACAATTAGATGTAGATGTTAAAAAAGTTACTTTAGATGCACAGTTTGCTTCTGACTTAGGTGCAGATTCACTTGATACTGTTGAATTAGTTATGGCTATAGAAGAAGAATTTGATATTGAAATTCCTGATAAAGATGCAGAGCAAATTTCGACTTTAAAGCAAGCTGTTGATTTTATACAACAGAGTATGATTCCAGATAGTAAATAATTTATTTATCACTTGGTTATATAGATACGGAGAGGGTGGGATTCGAACCCACGGAATCTTGCGATTCATCTGATTTCAAATCAGACGCAATAAACCAACTCTACCACCTCTCCAAGAATCATAAAATAATAATATCAAAAAAAAGACTATACGTATACTAATTACGTTAGTCTTTTTATATTATTGGTATGTAGCTTGACCTGTAAATTTTTTATTTACTGGATTATCATTTTTACCTATTGAGTGATCAATATTACCAATCCCTTGTCTACCAGCATTTACTTTTTCAGGAAATACTCCATCTTTCGGATGTAAATATTGTACTTCACCATTTGGAAAAATGCGGTAAATTTTAAAATCTGTAATTTTAAATAGTGTTCTTAAATTTGCACTTAATGCTAAGCATTGTTCTTTTTTTGCTAAATATAATAAATTATCTCCTTCTGCCATAATAGCTGCTCCACCAGTAGGCATTTCAAAAATTTGCTTTGTTTTACTTGTCCAAGTAATAGCATATTTTTCTTCTATTTCTGCTGCTCTTAACCAACCACCTGTACTACCTCCAAATATTGGGGATGGCATTTGTAAATCAATTGTATTAGTCATATTTATATTTTTTATTTTTCATTATTTATATATTTTATATTAAATTATTTTTTTTATATAAAAAAGAAATAAAGCTTTACGAATGATATATAAATATTTATTTAATTGCTTTATTTATTAATGATGAATCAATTGGTGGAAGTAAGTATAATTTTATTAGATACAGTATAATATTAGTATATATAGGAATTTTTTTTATAAATTTCATGAAAAAATTTGTATATACTTGATTGATTTCTATTAATAATCTATTCTCTGATGCACACATATCTAAATATTGAAAAAATTTAGGATTGTCAATATTTAAAGCAACAGGAAAAATGCGTGAGGCACTTTCATTTGTTTTTCTAATTACTTGCATATCATATTGTCTTGAATCTAAACCTATTGCTTTATAAAAATCAGAACGTTGAAAGTCATTTAAGTACATAGTTGCAAAAACACTTAATAAAAAGAATCGACACCATAGTCTAGATTGATTATTATTTAAAAATTGAGGTTGTGATTTTAATAAAGCAGCAAAAAAATCTCCATGTCGGTTTTCATCTTGACACCAGTTCTCAAAAAACTTAAAAATAGGATAGATTCTGTGTTCTGGATGCTTTTCTAAATGTCTATAAATAGTTATATATCTCCAATAGCCAATTTTTTCTGATAAATAAGTAGCATAAAAAATAAATTTGGGAGAGAAAAAAGTATATTTTCTACTTTTAGTTAAAAAACCTAAATCTAGAGATAAGTTAAAATCACCAATTGCTTTATTTAAAAAACCTGCATGTCTAGCTTCATCTCTTGACATAAGAAGAAAACATTCCGCGATGATTGGATTTGTTTTTTCTAATCTTCTAGATAATTCTTTATATAATAAAAATCCAGAAAATTCAGCTGTACAAGATCGTTCTAAAAATTCAATAAATAAAGCTTTTGTAGACTGATCTAAAGTTTCCCATGATTGTTCAAATTCTTCATCTCTAATAAAATGTTCTTTATTATAATCAATTCTGAATTCTTGTAATAAAGCATGAAATTCTTGTATATTTAACGAAATATCTAATTTTGCCATTTCTGCAAAATCTGTTGTATAAAATCTTGGTGTTAATAGTGTTTCTTTAATTTTATTTTTAGGCTGTGTGATCGTAGTTTGCATAACTGTTAAATATTTAGATAAATATTAATCTACTGAAGTAATTATAATTATACTAACTCTAACAATCAATTTGTTGACATATAATTTTTAAAAATTTACATTTCTTGATGATTGTTTTTTTTAGTAATAAGAATATTTTTAATATAAATTGTTATAATAGAGTTTATTATATAATAAGTCTATAATTCTTTTTTATAGATTTGATAAAAATTTTATATTATAGTCAATTTTATGATAGATATTATTAGCTTAGGATGGGGTTCTTTATTAGCTGTTTTTAGTTTTTCTATAGCCATGGTTGTATGGGGTCGTAACGGTTTTTAGATTTTACTATTTTTTATCATATTTAACAGGTATTGAGGATTCTTATGGTTTCAGAAATTTTTACTACAGCTTTAATTAGTCCTTTATTAATTATGTTTGGTTTAGCATTAGGATTTATTTTATTAAAAATACAAGGCGAATAACTTCTATCTTATATTGAAGTTTTTATATATTATAAATAATATGATATAAATTTAATTTATTTATCATATTATTTATTATTCTATTTTATATTTTTAGAGATATATAAGTTAAGTAATGAAATTTTTATGGTATTTGATTAGTCTTTCTATAATATTTTTAATTTTGGTTAGCAATCCTAAAGCGAATGGTGTAGGCAATTTTATTAATCAGGATAAAATAATTAAGTTAAATAATAATAGTCAAATGTTATTACAAAAAATTATTATGATTATGATCTTATTATTTTTTACTTTAACTATTTACTGTATAATTTATTTATAATTTATATATATAGATTTTTATAATTGGATATATTTTAATCATTTTTTATATGTCTATTTCAAAAAAAGATTGTCCAGTGCCTTTTGATCAACAACCACTAAATGAATATTTATCATTAAAAGAATCAAAATTTTTTGCATGGTCTACTAAAGAAACAAAAGAATATTTCACAACAGTCATTTATTTATTGATTATCTTATTAATCTGTTTATACCCGTTGATTTATTCTTTATTATCAATTAAAAAATTTTTTATTAAATCTATAATATTAGATATAATGTTAGTGAATTCTATACTTCTATTAATCTTTCTTCGTTTATATCTTGGTTGGTCTTATGTAATTAAACGTTTATTAAGTGCTACTATTTTTTATGAAGAATCTGGTTGGTATGATGGTCAAATTTGGGTTAAAACAGCTAATAGTTTAATGCAAGATAGGTTAATTGGTTTATATGAAGTCATACCTTTTATTCAACGTATAAAATTTTGTATATTATATTTTATAATTTTATTAATTATTAATTTTATAATCTATCATTTGATTTAGTCTATATTATATACTAAGATGTTGTAGTCGCGGGGTAGAGCAGTTTGGTAGCTCGTCGGGCTCATAACCCGAAGGTCAGTGGTTCAAATCCATTCCCCGCTATTTAAATATCAATGACAAATGTAAATTTATGATATTATATGGTATAATTAACTGTTTTTTTATAATTATAAATTAATTTATATAGAAGATTTAATGGTAGTACGTAATCATATTATTCAAGTCGGTGATCAAGCTCCTGAATTTTGTTCTACAGCTGTATATCAACAAGAATTCAAGCAAATTAAGTTATCTGATTATATTGGCAAATATCTTATATTATTATTTTATCCTTTAAATTTTACTTTTGTATGTCCTACAGAAATTACAGCTTTTAGTGATGCTTATGATAAAATTTCTCAACTTAATACAGAAATATTAGGTATTTCAGTAGATAGTGAATATTGTCATTTAGCTTGGTTACAAACAGATCGAGAATCAGGAGGGGTTGGAGATTTAAATTATCCATTAGTTTCTGATTTAAATAGATCTATAAGTTTAGACTATAATGTGTTAAATATAGAAGGAAAAGCTTTACGTGGTTTATTCATTATAGATAAGGAAGGTTTAATTCAATATTCTGTAGTAAATAATTTAGATTTTGGGCGTAGTGTTGATGAAACATTAAGAGTTTTACAGGCTATACAATATGTGCAAGCTAATCCTGATGAAGTATGTCCTGCGAATTGGCAACCAGGTGATTCGACTATTTTAAGCAATCCAAATGATTCTAAAGAGTATTTTAGTTCTATATAGTCTTTAAAATATTTAATATAATAAATTTAAATAAAGTTTTAACCTATGAATTAAGATAAAATTAAATTATTGTTTCATATAGATTCAATCTTTATTAATTAGTTCTTTTATTTATTTATAAATTTATCATTATAAGGAATGTAAATATGTCTACTAATTTAGCTCAGCAATTGCGTGAAGGTACAACAAAGTCTCATAGTATGGCTGAAAATGTAAGCTTTGTAAAATCATTTCTTGGAGGTGTAGTTGATAAGACATCATATCGTAAACTCGTAGCTAATTTATTTTTTGTTTATGTTGCTATAGAAGAAGAATTAGAAAAAAATAAAAAACATGAAATTTTATCCTCTTTATATTTTCCTGAATTAAATCGTCGCTTAAGTTTAATAGAGGACCTAAAATATTATTACGGTCATAATTGGAAAAATGAAATTAATCCATCTCCTGCTACACAAATTTATATAAATAGAATTCATGATATAGGTAATAATCAGCCAGAATTATTGATTGCACATGCTTATACGAGATATATGGGTGACTTATCTGGTGGTCAAATTTTAAAAAAAATTGCACAAAACGCAATGCAATTACCAGAAGAGAAAGGTACTGCTTTTTATAACTTTATTGATATCGAAAATGATGCAGAATTTAAAAAAATATACCGTAATGCTTTAAATAGTTTGCCTTTAACAGATTCGCAAATTCAGCAAATTATTGCCGAAGCTAATACAGCTTTTAATTTAAACATGAAAGTATTTCAGGAATTAAATTCTAATTTAATTAAAATTATGATTATGTTATTATTGAGTACAATTAATAATTTAGGTAAAAAATTGCGGTAATTATAATTCATTTTATATGTATAAATTAAAAACACGACGATCTATTAAAAAAAGATTTAAAATGACTTCAAGTGGTAAGTTAATCATGCGTAAAGCATCACGTAGTCATTTGCTGGAAAAAAAAAGTAGTAAGCGTAAAACAAGGTTAAGGAAAACGGCTTTAGTTCAATTAAGAGATAAAAAAAATTTTAAATTTAGTTTGCCTGATTTTTATTAAATATTTTATATATAATATCATTATGACACGTGTAAAACGAGGTAATATTGCTCGAAAAAGAAGAAAAAAAATACTTAATTTAGCTAAAGGATTTACTGGATCTCATTCAAAGCTATTTCGAACTGCAAAACAGCAAGTTTTAAAATCTTTGAAGTATTCTTATATAGGTCGTAAAAATAAAAAGCGTTATTATCGTCAACTATGGATTGTACGTATTAATGCAGCCGTACGTAAATATAATATTAATTATAGTCAATTAATATGTTATCTTAAAAAATCAAATATAGCATTAAATAGAAAAATGTTATCTCAATTAGCTATTTTAGATAATCCATCTTTTAATTTTTTAATAAAGTCTATTGTATAAAAAGGCTTTAAGAAATACTGCTTCTATTATTAATACAATCTATTAATAATATAGTTATTAATAAGTAGCAAATTTTTTGTTGCTTCATTTTGATTTAGTTGATGTATTATATATTGTGAAATTTGAATATGTTCTTCAGCTAAGTCTTTTGCTTTTTGAATCCCATGTGTGTTTTTAATAACAGTTATTGCTTTATTTATATCATCACTATATTGAAATTCTCTATCAATTAATTGATATAAAGTTTTTTTTTCTTCTAGTGCAAAAAATAATGAAGCTGTTAAATTGCCATTTTTTAAGTCTAATCCAGCTGGTTTCCCTAAAGTTTTAGAAGAACTTACTATATCTAAAATATCATCTATTATTTGAAATGCTAGACCTAAGTGTTTACCATATAAATATACTTGAGTTTGTGTAATTTTATCACATTGATTTAGCATTGCAGCGCCTTGACAAGCAGCTGCAATTAATGACGCAGTTTTGTAAAATGATTTTTCAATATAGTTATCAATTGATATCGTATAATCAAAATGAATTAAGCCTTGTCTTACCTCTCCTTCTGCAAAATCTGTAATAACTTTAGAGATGGTCTTAACTACTTCTATGTTATTTAGATTAGCTAAATACCAAGAAGATTGTGCAAATAAAAAATCACCTGCTAGTACAGCTATTTTGGTATTAAACTTATTGTGTACAGTATCTATTCCTCTTCTTGTTTCACAATCATCTATCACATCATCGTGTACTAAACTTGCTGTATGTATAATTTCAGTAATTTCAGCTAATCTTTTATGTTCTGGTAAAATAGATTCTGTGCAAGTGCTATCTATTGTTAATTTAGATATTAATAATACAATTGACGGTCTAATTCTTTTGCCTCCTGCATTAAATAAATGTTTTGCAGCTGCATATAGTATGGGATGCTTAGCGCTTACCATCTTTTTTAAATTCTTATTTAATTGTGTTAAGTCATTATTGATTAATTCAAAATTTACTTGAGTAATTGTCATAATACAAGTATAAAAAATATATATAAAGAAATGTCTTATTAGAATATATGTCAAGTTTTTACTTATTTTATATTCTTTTATTATTATTATATGATCTAATTATAGAATATATTACAATATCTATAATTTTTATTTAATTTATATTCCAATTTATTTTTCATATAGACTATCAATAATTAATAATATATATACTACAGGAGTTCATAAAACTTAATTATGGTTAGAAAAATAGTTTTACCATCTACATTATCTGAATCATCTAATATCGAAGATCTTGATAAAGATTTACTTTTATTATTATATGCAGATATGGTTTTAGGGCGTAATTTTGAAGATATGTGCGCACAAATGTATTATCGTGGAAAAATGTTTGGTTTTGTACATCTTTATAATGGACAGGAAGCTGTTGCAACTGGTGTAATTAAAGCGTTGGAAGATAATGATTATGTATGTAGTACTTATCGAGACCATGTACACGCATTAAGTAAAGGCGTTCCTCCTCAAATGATTATGGCCGAATTATTTGGTAAAGAAACAGGTTGCAGTCGCGGGCGGGGCGGATCAATGCATATTTTTTCAGCTAAACATAATTTTTTAGGTGGTTTTGCTTTTATTGGAGAGGGTATACCCGTTGCCATAGGAGCTTCTTTTCAGAGTGTGTATCGTAAGCAAGTATTACGAGACGTGAACTCTCTTAATGTAACAGTTTGTTTTTTTGGAGATGGTACAAGTAATAATGGTCAGTTTTTTGAATGCTTGAATATGGCAGTTTTATGGAAATTACCTATTATTTTTGTTATAGAAAATAATCAATGGGCAATAGGAATGGCTCACCATCGTTCGACATCATATCCTGAGATTCATCAAAAGGCACAGGCTTTTGGTTTACCTGGAGTAGAAGTTGATGGTATGGATGTATTAGCTATTAGAAAAGCAGCTATACATGCTATTAAACGTGCTAGGTCTGGTGAAGGACCAACATTAATTGAAGCATTAACTTATCGTTTTCGTGGTCATTCTTTAGCTGATCCTGATGAACTAAGATCAAAGCAAGAAAAAGATGCATGGTTAGCACGTGATCCTATTAATAATTTAAAAAGATATATTCTTAATAATAATTTTGCTTCTGATAATGATTTAAATTTAATTCATGAAAACATTAAAGAGCAAATTGAGAATTCTATTGAATTTGCTTTGTCTAGTCCAGAGCCAGATGTTAAAGATTTAAAACGTTATCTATTTGCAGAAGATTAAAGATTTGCATTATTTATACAATTATTGAATTATAATACTTAAATTATGACCGAAATGTTTATGTTTGATGCTTTGAGAGAAGCAACAGATGAAGAAATGTGTAAAGATAATACTGTATTTGTTTTAGGTGAGGATGTAGGTCATTATGGTGGTTCATATAAAGTAACAAAAGATTTGCATGCTAAGTATGGTGATTTACGTATTTTAGACACTCCAATAGCTGAGAATAGTTTTATGGGTATGGCCATAGGAGCTGCAATTACAGGCTTAAGGCCTATTGTTGAAGGAATGAATATGAGTTTTTTATTATTAGCATTTAATCAAATTTCTAATAATGCTGGCATGTTGCGCTATACATCAGGCGGAAATTTTAAAATACCTATTGTAATACGTGGTCCAGGAGGAGTAGGTAGACAGTTAGGAGCTGAACATTCACAACGATTAGAAGCATATTTTCAAGCAATCCCTGGCTTGAAAATTGTAGCATGCTCTACTCCTTATAATGCAAAAGGTTTATTAAAATCTGCTATTAGAGATAATAATCCAGTTATTTTTTTTGAACATGTTTTATTATATAATCTAAAAGATGATTTGCCAGATAATGATTATTATTTACCATTAGATAAAGCAGAATTAGTGAGAGAAGGAAGTCAAGTTACTATCCTAACTTATTCACGAATGCGTCATCATGTAATGCAAGCTGTTGATATTTTAATTAAGGATAGTTATGATCCTGAAGTTATAGATTTAATTTCTTTAAAACCAATAGATATTGAATCAATTGGTAATTCATTACGAAAAACTAACAAACTTATTATTGTTGAAGAATGCATGAAAACAGGTGGCATTGCAGCTGAAATTATTGCTCAAATAAATGATTCATATTTTGATTTATTAGATGCGCCAATTATTAGGTTATCATCTCAAGATATTCCAACTCCATATAATGGCAATTTAGAAAAAGCTACTGTTATATATCCTCATCAGATAGTTAATGCTGTGAGGAAATTAATTGGTGAAAAAATTTAATATAATACTATAATACTTAATACTTGAAGTAAGTAATATAAATTACTTACTTATAAATATTAAAAATTTAAGTCAGCGGCTTGTACTTTTTCCCATTGTTTTTTCTTTAATACAAAAAATATTTGTGCTAATGTTACAGTAAAGAAAAAAGCAATCATTCCCTTTATTCTATTTGGATTTTGTAGCACGATTTCTGCTTCATCTTGTCCAAAGCCACCAACATTAGGATCATTTGTAATGATTTGATTGTTAATAACATTATTACCTTCTGAAACAAGTAATTTAAATCCTGCAGGTATTTTTTCTTGATATATTTCTCCATTAATTTTTTCTATATCAATATTATATCCTCCATTATCTATCTTAGAAATTTTTATGATTTTCCCACTATTTGTTACGCTAATTGCGTTATTATTTGATTTATCTCCAGTTGGATAGATTTGTCCTCTACCTCTGTTGCCACCTAAATAAATAGGATATTTAAAGAAATGTACATTTTTGTCTTTATTAGGATCTGGAGATAAGATTGGAAAAGTAATACTTTGATTTGCATTACCTGGTATAGGTCCTACTAATAAGATATTAGGCTGTGAGGTACTATAAGGTTGTATATAAACATTTTTTGTTTTGTTTTTTAACTCTTTTGATAATAATTTTTTAGGAGCTAGTTTAAATCCATCTGGTAGGATAAGAACTGCTCCAACATTCAAGGATCCTTGGTCTCCATTTCCTAATTGTTGCTTAAGATTTGTATCATAAGGAATTTCAATTGTTGCTTCAAAAATACTATTTGGTAGTACAGCTTTTGGTGTTTCAATATGGACAGGCTTTTGTGCTAAATGACAGTTAGCACAAACAATTCTGCCAGTTGCTTCTCTTGGATTTTCATATCCTTGTTGTGCATAAATTGGAAATGCATATGTATTAAATGCATAAATTAAACTAATACTTGCAATACATATCAAATGACAAATCAACTTTTTCGTTTTGTTTGTATAAACTATTAAATCATTGTAATTCATAATAAATAATCTAAAAAAATATATATCTTTTATTAATAATAGCATTCTAAATTTATTATTTTTAATAAATCTATAATATTACTTTATTATTTATCTAATAACTTTAAAATAATACAGCCAGAAAAATATAATAGTATTATTGCTGTACTAGTAAAAATTTGAGTAATAGGATCTGTTGAAGGTGTGATAATAGCTCCTAAAATAGTAGCTATAAAAACTATATATTTCCAATATGTCAACATTTGATCAGATGATACAATTTTAGAAATACCCAACAAAAGTTGTATAATGGGTATTTGAAATGAAATACCTGTACTAAATATCAACAATAATATGAAATTAAAATATTCTTCTAAGGACCATATGGGCTCTATCATGTCAGCTCCATATTGAATGAAGAATTGTATTGCAGCAGGTGCTAATACATGGTAAGAAAAAAAGATGCCGCTGCTAAATAGGATAATAGAACTAAGTACGATAGGAATAATATATTGTGTTTCTTTAGGGGTTAAGCCTGGTATAATAAACCTCATTATTTGATATATAGTAAAAGGTATACTGAATAATAATCCAGTATAAATAGCAACTTTAATTGAAGAAAATAGATATTCACCTGGTGCTAATTGTAAAAATTTAATTCCTATAGCTGGTTTTTGTAAGAAATAAATAATATTTTTTATTTTAATAAAACAAATGGAAGTTATAATTACAAATACAATTAAAGAAAAAATGGCTCTTTTTCTTAATTCTTCTAAGTGTTGGAGTATTGGCATTTCATGAGAATTCATTTCATTTTTAGTAGTCATATTGTATTGTGTTTGAATTTCAATAGTTCAACTATGATATTTACTTTATATTTACAGTATATTAATTTGTAAAAAAATTAAAAATATATTTTTGTGATTAATACAAGTAAAAAAAAAATAATCATGTAAGCTATGATTGTATAGTAATAACAAGGAGATAAATATTAATGAGTGTGAAGGCAAGTAGTGGAAGTCCCATTATACAACCACAACTGTATCGTACTGCTTCAATTTCCAATATTGTTAAAGCAGAGCAACAAGATAGATTTTTACAATTAGGTGAATTGAACGAATTGGTTTCTTTTTTCAATTCGGGCAATAAAAGATTAGAAATCGCCGAAATTTTATCAAAAAATGCAAACATTTTAGTGGCTAAAGCAGCTGATAAAATTTTTGTAGGTGGATCAGCAATTTCATATTTAGAAAGGCCACAAGCTTCGTTTTTAAATAATGATGATTTAAATAATATTGTAGATATGCAAGATTTATCTGGCAATACTCAAAATAATTTTTTTCAAGGTTTTTCATCTGCATTTAATGCTAGTGATTCTTTACCACCAGGTTTTAAACCGATAAATGTTAGTCGTTATGGTAAAATAAGAATGCAGAAATCACTACGTGATTTAGATTGGTTTTTAAGATATTTAACGTATGCTATTATTGCAGGAGACCCAAATATATTATCTGTAAACATTCGAGGATTAAGAGACTTAATTGATAATGCTTGTTCAAGTGCTGCTGCTATAGTTGCATTACGTGAAATGCGTACTATATCATTACAAATTTTCACTTCTGATCAAGAAGCAAAAATTTTAGTACAAGAATATTTTAATATTATTATTAATGAGTTTGAAGCTCCAAGTTTAACAGATAAATTAAGAAAAAGATCTTCTAATGATTTACAAGGTTTACGTTTACCTCAAATATACGCAAAAGCAGGTGTAGGTATACCAAGATTTGTTTTAAAAACAAGTTTATCAACTAATGAAAAAAATATAGTAGTTCAAGCTTGCTATCGTCAAATTTTTGAACGTGATATTAGTAAGGCATATAATTTACAATTTTGTGATTTGGAATCACAAGTTAAAAATGGCCAATTATCTATTAAGGAATTTGTGAGATCTATTGGCAAATCAGCGATTTATAGAAAACAATTTCACGAAAGTTTTGTGAATAGTAGAGTAGTTGAATTAGCGTTTAAGCATTTCCTGGGTAGAGGTCTAAGTTCTATAGAAGAATTTCAAAGATATTTTGCAATTATTTCATCTCGTGGTTTAGATGGGTTAATAGATAGTCTAATAAATTCATCTGAATATGCTGATTATTTTGGTGAAGAAACAGTTCCCTATTTTAGAGGAATAGGTGAAGAGCCGCAAGAGTGTCGTAATTGGGGTGCACAAATAGATTTATTGAATTATAGTGCAGTTTTTAGAAAAACTCCTCAATTTATCACTTTATTTGCAGACTATAAATCAAATTTACCTGATCAGCATCCATATGGTTTAAGTAATGATCCATTGTATATACAATTTGGAGCTATTTTTCCTCAAAATACTGTAAATTTACGGAAAAAATCGGCATTTTTTGGTAAAGATACTCGCAGAATTTTATTGCGTAGAGGACCAGGTATTTACAGCCAAATTTGTAATCCTAATTTAAGAGCTAAATTGCCAGGAAATTCAGGTCCAAAGGTTTTTAAATTAAATGAAGATAAAAATACAAAAATACTTAATGGTATAGAATCAAATGTTGAAAGTAATCTTGAAAAAGTAATTAATGCTATCTATTTAAGAGTATTTGGCCGATTTATCTATACAGAGGAAATGGTATCTATTGCACGATTTGAAAATCAATTCCGAGACGGTAAAATATCAGTACGTGATTTTATAAAAGTTTTAGTTAAATCATCTATTTTTCGATCTTTATATTGGCAACCATTATATGTATGTAAAGCAATTGAATATATTCATAATAAATTAATTGGACGGCCAACTTATGGTCGACAAGAAATTAATCAATATTTTGATATAGTATATAAATTTGGCTATTATGATATGATAGATGCTATGATGAATAGTCTAGAATACATAGAATCTTTTGGAAATAATACTGTACCTTATGAGAGATATACATTATCATCAGTTATAGCATCTCGTAACTTACGTCAGCAAAATATTGATCAGCAAGTTCAAAAGCCTATAATTGGTATTAAGAAGAAAAATAGTAACGATTTTATTATTTTAGGGCAATCTAAATCATTATTAAGTAATACAGGGATTATACAAAAAATTAATCAAGGTGTCACTTCTCAAAGAGATCAAGCTAAAATCTTCATTGCAAAAAATGATATAACAAAATCAGAAAAATCTCAAATTATTAGAGCATTATATCGTCAATTATTTGAAAGAGATTTAAATAGCTTTAGTTTAGGAGATGAATTTTATAATTTAGAAAAAGCATTTATAACAAATGATCTTACAGTTCAACAGCTTGCAGAGCAATTAGGCTGTTCATCTTTATATCGCAAAGAATTTTACCATTCTTGTCCTAATAGTAAAGTTATTGAAATAGGTACGAAGCATTTTTTAGGTAGAGCACCTAATAATCAAGCTGAAATTCGCTATTATAATCAAATTTTAGCTTCTCAAGGTCATGATTATTTTATTAGTGTATTAGTTAATAGTGTAGAATATAATACAATTTTTGGGATTAATACTGTTCCTTATCGTCGTTTTCCTACTTTACCGGCTGCTAATTTCCCAAATACTGAAAAACTTTATAATACTTTAACTAAACAAAGTGATGAAATAGTTATTTCTAGTTTTCAAGGATTAGTAGGTTATAGTTAATTAAAGTTTTAGATTGTACTTTCTTGTTTTAGTACTTTTAGTAGAAAAAACTCAAACAATATAATTGTAGTATACTTTATCTAGTAATTACTGAATAAAGTTATGATTTTAAAATATATTTTTATGATAATATATTTAATGTCATTTAAGTTGTTTGATGAGTCAAATTTTAAAAATAAATCATTAAAATTATTGTAGGAGTTTAATGGATGAGTATTGTAACAAAATCAATTGTAAATGCCGATGCTGAAGCTAGGTATTTAAGTCCAGGAGAATTAGATCGTATTAAAAGTTTTGTGTTATCAGGTCAAAGAAGATTAAGAATAGCTCAAATTTTAACTGATAATCGTGAATTAATTGTTAAACAAGGAGGCCAACAATTATTTCAAAAAAGAACAGATGTTGTATCTCCTGGTGGAAATGCATATGGTGAAGAAATGACTGCAACTTGTTTAAGAGATTTAGATTATTATTTACGTTTAGTAACTTATGGAATAGTTGCAGGGGATGTAACTCCAATTGAAGAAATTGGTTTAGTTGGTGTAAAAGAAATGTATAATTCTTTAGGTACACCTATTTCTGGTGTAGCTGAAGGTGTAAAATGTATGAAAAATGTTGCTTGTGGTTTATTATCAGGTGAAGATGCAGCAGAAGCAGGATTTTATTTTGATTACACTTTAGGTGCAATGCAATAATTAAAGGTCATATATAAATTGTTAATTAATTAAATATTTATTATTAAGGATGTGTTAAATTATGCAAGACGCTATTACTTCTGTTATTAATACAGCTGATGTACAAGGCAAATATTTAGATGATAGTTCACTAGAAAAATTAAAAGGTTATTTTAAAACAGGTGAATTAAGAGTTCGTGCGGCAGCAACAATTGCAGCGAATTCAGCTACTATTATCAAAGAGTCTGTAGCAAAAGCATTATTGTACTCTGATATTACAAGACCTGGTGGTAACATGTATACTACAAGAAGATATGCAGCTTGTATTCGTGATTTAGATTATTATCTGCGTTATGCAACTTATGGTATGCTTGCTGGTGATCCTTCTATTTTAGATGAACGTGTATTAAATGGCTTGAAAGAAACTTATAATTCTTTAGGTGTTCCTATTGGTGCTACAATACAAGCGATACAAGCGATGAAAGAAGTGACATCAGCTCTTGTAGGAGCTGATGCAGGAAAAGAGATGGGTTTATATTTTGACTATACTTGTTCAGGATTAAGTTAAATAATATTTATTAAAATGAAACTGTAAAAACAAAATTAAAGTAAATTAATTTTGTTTTTCTATAAATAAATCAATAAATCAATAAATCTAATATGAATTATTTTGAATCTTATTTAATATTTAATACATTAGCTGCTTGGATACGAGCTCTTGCTTTCCTTAAATTTTGTGTTGCTTCTATTTTTTCTTTGCTGCTTTTTGCTTCGGTTAATTTTTGAGTTGCTTGTTCCAAGTTCTCTTGTGCTTCGTTAATATTGATTTTAGAGACTGTTTCAGCACCATTCACTAAAATTGTAATATTATTATTCTCAATTTCAGCAAACCCACCAAGTAAAATTATCGGTTGCCATTCTTTGTCAATTCGAACCCTCATTACTCCTATATCTAAAGCAGTTAGTAAAGGAATATGACCGGTTAAGATGCCTAATTGTCCTGTACTACTTGGTAAAATTATTTCTTCGGCACTTGCATCCCAAACAATTTGATCTGGTGCAATGACACGTATTTGTAATGTCATAGTAATTATTTTTTATGATTATTTTAGAGTTTCTGCTTTACTAATAGCTTCTTCTATGTTTCCTACTAAATAAAATGATTGTTCTGGTAAATCATCTAGTTCTCCATCTAAAATCATTTTAAATCCTTTTATTGCTTCCTCTAAAGATACATATTTGCCTGGAGAGCCAGTGAATACTTCCGCAACAAAAAATGGTTGAGATAAAAATCTTTCAATTTTTCTAGCTCTAGCTACAGTTAATCTATCTTCTTCTGATAATTCATCTAATCCTAAAATTGCAATGATATCTTGTAGTTCTTTATATCTTTGTAAAGTAGATTTAATCTGTTGTGCTGTTGTGTAATGCTCTAAACCTACAATACCAGGTTGTAACATTGTAGATGTAGAATCTAAAGGATCTACGGCAGGATATATTCCTTTTGCTGCTAAGCCTCTAGATAATACAGTTGTTGCATCAAGATGAGCAAATGTTGTTGCTGGAGCTGGATCTGTTAAATCATCTGCTGGAACATATACTGCTTGGATAGATGTTATTGACCCATCCGTTGTTGAAGTAATTCTTTCTTGTAAAGCACCCATTTCTGTTGCTAAAGTCGGTTGATAGCCTACTGCTGACGGCATACGTCCTAAAAGTGCAGATACTTCCGATCCAGCTTGAACAAATCTAAAAATATTATCAATAAATAATAATACATCTTGTTTATTAATATCTCTAAAATACTCTGCCATAGTTAAAGCAGTTAAACCTACACGCATTCTAGCACCAGGTGGTTCGTTCATTTGGCCATATACGAGAGCTACTTTTGAATCAGTTAAATTTTCAGCATTAATTACTTTAGATTCTTTCATTTCTTCATATAAATCATTTCCTTCACGAGTTCTTTCACCTACTCCGCCAAATACTGAAACACCACCATGTGCTTTTGCAATATTATTAATTAATTCCATGATCAGTACTGTTTTACCTACTCCAGCACCACCAAATAAGCCAATTTTACCTCCTCTTCTATAAGGTGCTAATAGATCTACAACTTTAATACCTGTTTCAAAAATTGAAGGCTTTGTTTCTAGGTCTGTGAACAATGGTGCAGCTCTATGAATGGGAAGTGAATCAGATGATAAAACATCTCCTAGATTATCTACAGGCTCTCCTAATACATTAAAAATTCTTCCTAATGTAGGAACTCCTACTGGTACAGTAATAGGCTTGCCTGTATCAATAACTTCAACCCCCCGTTTTAAGCCTTCTGTAGAGCTCATTGCTACAGCTCTAACTCTATTATCTCCTAATAATTGTTGTACTTCACATGTAATAGTATTATCAGAACTTTGTACTTTTAATGCATTAAAGACTTGAGGTAATTGTCCATTTGGAAATTCAATATCTAATACTGGACCAATAATTTGTATTACAGATCCTTTTTGTGTAGATGTAACCATTTGCTTAATTTTAATTATTATTAGTCAATTGATAAAATTTCTTTATATTATATTTTACACTGAATCATACTGAAATAAAATCTATTATTAATGAGTATATATTAATCTTTATAAAGTTTATATAATTATTGATTAACATTATAAAAGCGTCCAGTAGTTTTTAGCCAGTTTTGTGCTTCAATATAATTATTGGGAGCTAAAATAATTGCTTGTTCCCAATATTTAGCTGCTTTATCAAACATTAATTTTGAAGTATGTAAATCTTTATTTTTTGCGGCTTTTAAGCCTTGATAATGATATATAACTGCAATATTATTTAAAGCTTGAGGTAATTGAGCGTTGAGCTCTAAGGCTTGGTGATAATATTCTAAAGCTTTTATATGTTCTCCATTACTTGCATAAATTAATCCTATGTTATATAGTATATAAGATCTATCATATGGATCTTCTTCTAGAACTAAAGCTTCATAGTAATTTTCTAAAGCTTCAGCATATTCACCTTCTGATTGTGCTGACATTCCATCTCTGTAATAATAAAATGCTTGTTTCTCTTCTTTACTTGTAGGTAGTACTTTTAGAATAATATCAGCTAATACTGTAAAAGTTTTGTCTATAAAGTTATCATTTTTTTGTAAACGAGGCATATTGTCCTTAAGTTATCATGATATTTGATACTTTCATTATACTAGCCTATGAGTATTTTTACTTATTTTTTATTCATTATAATCTTTATTTGGTATTTTAATATGATAAATAATTATAAAAAACAATATAAACAATTTAATTTATATCAACCTTTTTCTGATCACATAGTCTGTAATCAAGACGAGTATATTGATTCTTTACTTACTTTAAAGCAACCTCAAATTATCAGTAACATAAATAATAATATTATTTCCGCGGATAAACCATTGATAAATTTAGAGAATAATTTAATTGATGTAAAAGAGAATAATATCAATACAAATAATTCTAGTAAATTTGATAAAAAAAATAAAAGTAATTTGTATACAGAAGATATCTTAGAAATAAAAAAGAAAAAAAATAAATTACAAAAGAAAAATCGTAAGCAAAATGTCATTGAAGGAGATAATGTATTTAGAAATAATAATAGTAATTTATTTTTGAATGAAGATAATTTAAATCATGATATTATTAAAGTACCTAAGGTTACAAAACATAAGAAAAAATTACAAAATAAAATTGAAATAATTGAAGATACGCAAATAAAAGTAGAAATACAAGAGAATATTCCAGATAATTTTCTTCATAAAGAAATTGTAATTAATTCACCTATTACTATACAAGAATTATCTAGTAAACTGAAAATACCGGAAGCAGAAATTATAACTTATTTATTTTTAAAGGGAATTTCTGTTACAGTAAATCAAATGATAGATATTGCTATAGCTAAAGAAGTTGCTGTAAAGTATGACTTTATTGTTAAAAAAAATATAACAAATGAGGGTATTAATTCAACAAAATTAAGCCCTAAAATAGTAAATGATAATAATAAATTAATTAAAAGACCACCAATTATTACCATTTTGGGTCATGTAGATCATGGTAAAACAACATTATTAGATTCTATTTTAAAGACAAATCTAGTAACACAAGAATTTGGTGGTATTACACAGGCTATTGCCAATTATGAAATTGAATTTTTATATGAAAAAATACTACATAAGTTAATATTTTTAGATACTCCAGGTCATCAAGCTTTTTCATCTATTCGTATGAGAGGTACACAAGTCACAGACCTTATTGTACTTGTCGTAGCAGCAGATGATGGCCTTAAGCCACAAACAATTGAATCAATTCAATATATTTTTGAACAAAAATTGCCTTATATTGTTGTTATTAATAAAATTGATAAATTAGGTATTAATACATTAAAAGTTAGAGAAGACTTAGCTGAGTATAATATAATTGATGCATCTTGGGGTGGTGATGCTATAATTATTGAGGTAAGTGCATTAAAGCGCCAAAATATAGATTTACTATTATCTAATATTTGTTTATTATCCGATTTACAAGATCTAAAAGCAGATCCTGACCAATTAGCTTCTGGTACAATTATAGAAACTTATCTAGATATACAAAGGGGACCTATTGCAATTCTTGTTGTACAAAATGGTAGTTTAAAGATTGGAGACTTTATTGTTTCAGGAAATCTTTATGGAAAAGTGAAAAATATAATTGCGAATCACGGGATCAAACAAAAAATTGCTAGTCCATCATCAATAGTAGAGGTTTTAGGTTTTTCAAGTCTACCCAAAGCAGGTGATATTTTTCATGTTGTGCATAATAAAAAATCCGCTGAATATAAAATTAATCATTTCGAAAATAGTAAACAAATAATACAAATTAATAATCTTAATAATAGAGTTACATTAGATAGTATTCATAATCAAGGTAGTCTGAAAAGTTTAAATTTAATTCTTAAAACAGATGCTCAAGGATCTTCAGAAGCAATTGTAAATGCTTTTAATAATATTTCACAGGCAAAAGTTCAAATTAATATTTTACAATTAAGTTTTGGAAACATTTCTAATAAAGATATTGAATTAGCATCAACTAGTAAGTCAATTATTTTAGGTTTTAATGTAAATATTTCTAGCCAAGCAAATGATTTCGCTAAAAAATTAAATGTTGTCTTACAAACATTTAATATAATTTACAATTTAATTGATTTTGTGATTCTTAATATGTTGAATTTAGTAGAACCTGAGTATGATCAATTAATGATTGGTAAAGCTATTGTACAAACAGTTTTTTATATAAATAAAGGTTCTGTTGCAGGATGTAAAGTAATTGAAGGAAAATTAACTAAAGGAGCTTTCTTGAATATATATCGTAACTCTAAAATAATTTATAATAGTACTTTAAATTCACTTAAACGAGTGAAAGATGATGTAAATGAAGTCATAGAAAGTAATGAATGTGGAATTATGTGCTATGATTATAATTTATGGAATACTGGTGATATTATCGAAGCGTATGAACTAAAAGAAAAAGAAAAAGTATTATAATTATAAAAATTTAAATTAATGAAAGATGAATATATGATTGAACTTAATTCATCTTTATCTTTGATCTCATATTAATCTTTATTAAGAAATGGTAATAATGCTAAAATACGTGCTTTTTTTATACATTTAGTGATTTGTTTTTGTTGTTTAACTGTTAAACCTGTAGAACGTCTCGGCAGTATTTTTCCTTGATCTGAAATAAATTTTCTTAATAAATCAATATCTTTATAATCTAATTTTTCATTAGGTTTTATGGTCATACTTCTTTTATTATATGCAATCATAATATATTTTATTTTAATTATTTTATTTCTTTAAATTGAGCATGTTTATTACAATTTGGACAAAATTTATTTAATTCAATTCTTGCAGGAGTATTTCTTCTATTTTTACTACTTGTATAGCGAAAAATACCTTTTTTTCTTTTTTCATCGGTATTTTTTTCAATATTTCTACATGAACACTCTAAAGTAATAACAATTCTTGCGCCTTTATTTTTTCCCATTTTTATTAAATGATATTTTTTGAATAATATATAATCATCCATTATGACATATTTATGTATTGAGCTGCAACTAATTCTTACGTTCTTTTATCTTGTTTCTATTATAATAGTAATGTTATACTAACTTGTAATTACCTTTTGTTTAATATTTTAATAATCACTTTACTCTATATTCTATATATGCGTAAAAATTTATCTGCAGTTAAAAAAAATCAAATAGCTATTCGAAATCGTCAGAGGAATAAAATTTATAAATCTTCAATAAAAACATCAACTAAAAAATATTTATATAATCTTGAAAATAGTCATTTATTTAGTGTAGTTGATTTATCAACCAATTTATCATTAGTATATCAAAAAATAGATAAAGCAGTGAAACGTGGTGTATTACATAAAAATAAGGCTGCACGTAAAAAAGCTGTTTTAGCTAAAATTATGCAAGTAAAATTGGCATCATAATTATATTAATAAATATAGTAAATTATAGGCATATAATGACTGTCTATAATTTATAAATGAAATAACTTTATCTATTCTATAGCTAATTTATTATATCTTATAATTTGAGATATTATCCTATTCATGTAAAATTCTGTTTCGTATAAAGTATTAAGTATTATATTCATATAATTTGTACACTTATTTGTGGAGTTTTTTATGTCACGAGAACTAAATTATAAATTTAAATCTCCAGATCTTGCAGAAATACAAAGACAAAGTTTTAAAAATTTTTTGTCAGATGGTTTAATAGAAGTATTAAATTCTTTTCCTGTGATAATTGATCCTACAGGTAAACTGGAATTGCAATTTTTTGGTAAAGAGTATAAATTAAAATTTCCTCGGTATAGTGTTAGAAAAGCAAAAAGTAGAGATAGAACATATAGTGTTCAAATTTATATTCCTTCTAAATTAAGTCGTAGGGATACAGAATTATTTAAAAAGAATAAAAATATTGACTCTTATAATATTGCTTATATACAAGATCAAAATAAGAAATATAAAAAAAGATCAGTATTCATTGGTGATTTACCTTTAATGACAAATAGAGGTACTTTTATTATATCTGGTACAGAAAGAGTTATTATTAATCAAATTGTTCGTAGTCCAGGTATTTATTACAAACAAGAATTAGATAAAAATAATAAACAAATATATAGTGCAAGTTTAATTTCTAATAGAGGTTCATGGCTAAAATTTGAAATTGATTCAAAAAATCAAATTTGGGTTAAAATTGATAAAACACATAAAGTCAATGCTTATATTTTTTTACGTGCAATTGGCTTACAGAATGATGAAATACGTAAAAATTTAACCAAATATTCATTTTTATTAAGTGCATCTGAGTTATACGCAAAAAAAGAATTAGTTAAAGAAGTAGGCAAATTAAAAGTAGAAGAAATAACAGAAGAAGAAGCTTTATTAATTGTTTATAGTAAGTTACGCCCTAATGAACCAGCTACCGTAACTGTTGCAAAACAGATGTTGTATGCGCGTTTTTTTGACCCAAAACGGTATGATTTAGGTGAAGTAGGTAGACATAAAATTAACCAAAAGTTAAATGTCAAAATACCGAAACATTTCAGAGTATTATCTCCTCAAGATATTATTGCATCTATTAATTATTTAATTAATATTAAAGAGCAAAATATTGGTACATTTGATGATATTGATCATTTAGGTAATCGTAGAGTCCGTTCTGTTGGAGAATTATTACAGAATCAAATGCGTATAGGTATTAATCGTTTAGAACGAATAATTCGTGAACGTATGATGATCTGTGATTTAGATTCTTTAAGTTTATCTAATTTAGTTAATCCAAAACCTCTTATGGCTTCAGTGAGAGAATTTTTTGGATCTAGTCAACTTTCACAATTTATGGATCAAACAAATCCATTATCTGAATTAACACATAAAAGAAGGATTAGTGCTTTAGGGCCTGGTGGATTAAATAAAGATCGTGCAGGCTTTGCTGTTCGAGATTTACATCCAAGCCACTATGGAAGAATTTGTCCGATTGAAACCCCTGAAGGTCCTAATGCAGGCTTAATTGGTTCTTTAAGTATTTATGCTCGTGTTAATATTTATGGTTTTATTGAAACACCATGTTATAAAGTAAATAAAGGACAGGTTGTACCAACTAGCAAGCCTATATATATTACTGCAGATCAAGAAGATAATCTAAGAATTGCACCAGCAGATATTCCTTTAGACAATAATTATCGTATTAAAGAAAAAAATATACCTGCACGTTATAGGCAAGAATTTATTACATCTACAATTGATCAAATTGATTATATTGCTGTTTCTCCTATTCAGGTTATTTCTGCAGCTACATCATTAATACCATTTTTAGAGCATGATGATGCTAATCGTGCTTTAATGGGGTCTAATATGCAAAGACAAGCAGTACCTTTATTGTATCCAGAAAAAGCAATTGTTGGTACAGGTTTAGAAGCTAAAATTGCAAAAGATTCTGGCATGGTTGTTACAAGTCGTACAAAAGGTATTGTAAGTTATGTATCTGGTACAAAAATAGGTATTCAAGACTATAATGGTTATACAGTACATTATAGATTAAAAAAATACTATCGCTCAAATCAAGATACTTGTATTAATCAACGTCCACTTGTATGGCCTGGTGAACAAATTGAAGTTGGTCAAACAATTGCAGATGGAGCATCAACAGATGGTGGTGAAATTGCTTTAGGAAGAAATATAATTGTTGGATATATGCCATGGGAAGGTTATAACTATGAAGATGCTTTTTTAATTAGCGAAAGATTAGTTTATGATGATTTATATACTTCTATTCATATTGAACGTTATGAAATTGAATGTAGACAAACAAAATTAGGTCCAGAAGAGATTACTAGAAATATTCCTAATGTGAGTGAATCTTCAATCAGTTTATTAGATAAAAATGGAATAATTGCTATTGGTTCATGGGTTGATTCTGGAGATATTTTAGTAGGAAAAATCACACCTAAAGGTGAATCTGATCAACTGCCTGAAGGAAAATTATTAAGAGCTATATTTGGAGAAAAAGCAAGAGATGTCAGGGATACATCTTTAAGATTACCTAATGCTGCTAAGGGTCGAATTGTTAATGTTAAAGTTTTTAGAAGACAAAAAGGAGATGATTTACCTCCTGGTACAAATGTAATCATAAGAATTTATGTTGCACAAAAAAGAAAAATCCAAGTTGGAGATAAGATGGCTGGTAGACATGGTAATAAAGGAATTATTTCAAAAATCTTGCCAGCACAAGACATGCCTTTTTTACCAAATGGTGTTCCTGTTGATATTATTTTAAATCCTTTAGGTGTACCTTCTCGTATGAATGTTGGCCAATTGTTTGAATGCTTATTAGGTTTAGCAGGTGAACATTTGCATAAGCGTTTTAAGATTATGCCATTTGATGAAATGTATGGTCAAGAAGCATCACGAGCATTAGTTAATCACAAACTTAAACAAGCTAGTATTATCACAAACAATAAATGGCTTTTTAATTCACTATATCCAGGAAAAGTTTTATTACGCGATGGTAGGACAGGAGAATATTTCGATAATCCTATTACAATTGGTAAAGCATATATTTTAAAATTAGTCCATTTAGTTGATGATAAAATTCATGCTAGATCAACAGGTCCTTATTCTTTAGTTACTCAGCAGCCATTAGGGGGGCGTGCACAACATGGTGGTCAAAGATTAGGAGAAATGGAAGTTTGGGCATTAGAAGCTTTTGGTGCAGCATATACTTTACAAGAATTATTAACTGTAAAATCAGATGACATGCAAGGTCGTAATGAAGCATTAAATGCAATTGTTAAAGGTAAGCCTATTCCTAAACCTGGTACTCCAGAGTCATTTAAAGTACTTATGAGAGAATTACAATCTTTAGGTTTAGACATTGGAGTTCATAAAATAGAAATATTAGATAATGGTAGTCACGGAGTTGAAGTAGATCTTATGTCTAATGACAACGATGTAAAATTAAAAAATAATCATGTTAATACATTGAATATTGTAAATGATAAAGATAGAGATAAATTAATTCAACAAGATACATATTTTAATTTAGATGTAATGAATAACTAGAATTTTTACTTATTTTTTATTTTGGATTTTATTTTTTATGAGTAAACTTGAGCATCATTTTGATTATGTGAAAATTAGCCTTGCATCACCACAAAAAATTCGTTCATGGGGGGAAAGAACTTTGCCTAATGGACAAATTGTCGGTGAAGTTACTAAGCCAGAAACAATCAATTATAGAACTTTAAAGCCTGAAATGGATGGCTTATTTTGTGAACGTATTTTTGGCCCTGTTAAAGATTGGGAATGTCATTGTGGTAAATATAAGAGATTTAGATATAAAGGTATAGTATGTGAGCGATGTGGAGTTCAAGTTACAGAGTCTAAAGTACGTCGACATCGTATGGCCTATATTGAATTAGCTGCTCCTGTAACTCATGTTTGGTATTTGAAAGGTAGTACAAGCTATATTGCATTAGCATTAGATTTAACTATTAAAGAAGTTGAAAAAATAGTTTATTTTCATTCTTATGTTGTTATTAATCCAGGGGATTATAAGCATTTATATTATAAGCAATTATTAGAAGGATATGAGTGGAGAGCACTAGAAGATAATTTATATCCACAATCATCTAATTTATTTGGTATAGAAGTTAGTATTGGAGCTGAAGCAATTTATAAATTATTACAAGATATTGATTTAAAAACAACTGTAGATATATTAAGAGAAGAAGCTTTAAAGCCACCAAAAACATCTAAAGTTCTTTCTCCAAAATTTAGTAAAAAAATGAAAAGATTACGTTTACTAGAAAATTTTTTATCCACAGATGCTGATCCTTCATGGATGGTTTTTTTAGTAATTCCTGTAATTCCTCCTGATTTAAGACCAATGGTTCAATTAGATGGTGGAAGATTTGCTACAGCGGATTTAAATGAATTTTATAGAAGAATTATTAATCGTAATAATAGGCTTTCTAGACTTAAAGCAATTTTAGCTCCTGAAATTATTGTAAGAAATGAAAAAAGAATGTTACAAGAAGCAGTAGATGCATTAATGGATAATGGTCGTAGAGGAAGAACTGTAGTAGGGGCTAATAATCGTCCATTAAAATCTTTATCTGATATTATTGAAGGTAAGCAAGGTCGCTTCAGACAAAATTTATTAGGTAAGAGGGTCGATTATTCTGGTCGATCTGTTATTGTAGTTGGTCCAACATTGAAGTTACATCAATGTGGCTTACCTAAAGAAATGGCTTTAGAGTTATTTCAGCCATTTGTCATTCATAGATTAATTGTTCAAGGATTAGTAAATAATATAAAAGCAGCAAAAAAATTAATTCAAAAAAATGAAACAATTGTTTGGAATGTTCTTGAAGAAGTAATTAATTCCCATCCAGTCTTGTTAAATCGAGCTCCTACTTTACATAGATTAGGTATACAAGCATTTGAACCTATTTTAGTAGAAGGTCGTGCAATTAAATTGCACCCACTTGTTTGTCCTGCTTTTAATGCTGATTTTGACGGTGATCAAATGGCAGTACATATTCCATTATCATTAGAAGCGCAAGCTGAAGCAAGGTTATTAATGTTAGCTCCTCATAATTTTCTTTCTCCTGCAACAGGTAATCCAATTTTAATGCCAAGTCAAGATATGGTACTTGGTTGTTATTATCTGACCACTAATAATCCATCTGCACAAAAAGGTGCAGGTCAGTATTTTTATAATTTAGATGATGCATTAATGGCTTACGAACAAGATCAGGTCAGCTTACATGCATTAATTTGGGTGCGTTTTAATGGTTATATTGAACATGCAAATAAACAAGTAGAAATTAAAACAAAAGATATAAATCCAAATACAAAAATGTTTGAGGATCGTATTATAAAATATGATATGAAGAATCAAATTATTGCTCAGTATATAAGAACTACAGTTGGTCGTATTATATTTAATCAGGTAATATCACAATCATTAATATTTGAGTAAATTTCATATAAATAAGCATAAAAAATAATGAAAAAAAAGATTGCAAATCCTCATTTTTCTAATAAAGTAATAGATAAAAATCAGTTAAAAAACCTTATAACTTGGGCTTTTAGAAATTATGGTATAGCACGGGCTGCAAATATGGCAGATAATTTAAAAGATTTAGGTTTTTATTATGCAACTAAGGCAGGTATTTCATTAAGCTTAGAAGATTTACGTATACCACCAAGTAAGCAAAACTTATTAGAAACAACTTTGAATAGTATTACAGATACCGATAATCGTTATAAAAAAGGAGAAATTACTGTTGTAGAACGTTTTCAAAAAGTAATCGATACTTGGAATTATGCAAGTGAAACATTGAAAAAACAAGTTGTTGAATATTTTCGCAATACTGATCCATTAAATTCTATATATATGATGGCATTTTCAGGAGCAAGAGCTAATATCTCTCAAGTGAGACAATTAGTCGGTATGAGAGGATTAATGGCTGATCCACAAGGACAAATTATTGATTTACCAATATCGAGCAATTTTAGGGAAGGTTTAACAATTACAGATTATTTTATTTCATCTTATGGTGCTCGTAAGGGCTTAGTTGATACAGCTCTACGTACAGCTGATTCAGGATATTTAACTCGCAGATTAGTAGATGTAGCACAAGATGTTATTATTAGAGAATATGATTGCAAAACGTCTCAAGGTATTTTAATTGAGGAAATGATAGATAATCAAAAAATTTTAATTAATTTACATCAGGCATTAGTAGGTAGAATTTTAGCAGAAGATATCTTTGATACATATTCTTCTACAACAGTTGCATATTCTCAACAATATATAGATGCTACACTGGCTGATAAGTTAGTAAATTTAAACTTAAAAAAAATATTAGTACGATCTCCTTTAACTTGTTCTTCTGTTCGTTCAGTATGCCAATTATGTTATGGATGGAATTTAGCCCATGGTAAAATGGTCGATCTCGGTGAAGCTGTTGGAATTATAGCGGCACAATCAATTGGAGAACCAGGAACGCAATTAACAATGCGTACTTTTCATACTGGCGGTGTTTTTACTGGTGAATTATCACAAAATGTTATTAGTCCTTGTGATGGATTAGTAAAATATCCTGATAATATAAATTTTTATCATACACGCACTAGACATGGTGATGCTGCTTTGTTTGTTAGTTCTGATTGTAAAATACAGATAATTAATAATAATATACAAAATTCTTATGTAAATTTAATTAAAGGGTCTTTATTAATTATTCAAAATAATTGCGCTATTAAAAAAGGAGATATTGTTGCAGAGTATCCTTTAAGCAACCGTATTATTACAGAAAGAGCTCAAAAGTCCGTAATAGCTGATTTTTCTGGTAGTATACATATTAGAAAAGCTGTAAATAAAAGACCATCTATTTATAATGATTTAAGTCTTGAAGACAATAGTAAAGTAGTTTGGATTCTTTCTGGCCAAGTTTATAATTTACCGAACAATGCTAATTTAGTGGTAAAAACTAACCAATATGTTAATGAAAATTCTTTACTAGCTAAAATACAAATGATCAGTAATCATAATGGACGTATTTATTTAAATAATAAAGAAGATAAAGTATTCAATAACAAGCTTCTATTAGTAACTTCTTCTAAAATATTTAAAGATATCAAGATTCTTTTAGATTCAAGTGATGATTTTAGGCAGTATATTTTATATATCAATAATATTGATAAATTTTTACTTAAAATAGAACCTAATAAAAAGTTATTTCATAACCAAATTGTTGCAGATTTAATGACTGATATATATAAAACTGCAACCGGAGGAATTATTAAATATTTAGATTTATCAGTGATATCACAAAAGGATTTAAATAATAAAAAAGATTATTATAATATTTCAGGTTCAGGTTATATATTGTGGATTTCGGAAGAAACTCATGAAATTAATAAAGATATTTCCTTACTATTAGTAAAACATGGACAATTTGTAGAAGTAGGAACAGAGATTGTAAAAAATATTTTTGCAAATAATTCAGGTATTTTAGAAGTAGTACATAAAGACGGGATTATAAGAGAATTAATTATTAAACCTGGTAAATTACATCCAGTTATTAATTATAAAAAATATCAACAAATTAATAAAAGTAGAGGCTTTTTACGTCCAGGAGAGAATTTACTTGAAGAAGTGAAGGCTGATAAATTAGTCTATTGGGAATTTATGCTAATTGAAGATAAATATTTTATTTTAGTTCGGCCTGTTTTAGTTTATTCTGTTCCCAATAAAAATATTTCATTTAATATATCTAATAAATCATTTGCAACAGATATTGTTAATTTAGAATTTGTTAGAAGAACAAATTTTCGAGATGGAGAAAGAGTAAAATCTATTACTGGTGTTGATTTAATTACTACTCATTTAGTTATTAAAATAAATAATACAGCCTTAAATCTAAATTGTTCATGTCAACTAGAAGAAAATAGTAGTCATTCTAAATCATTATCATTAAAATTTATTACATGTGAGACATTAAATATAAAAGATAATAATATGATTTATGATACTAACTTATATACTAAAACTAATGTTTTAGTTAAAAATGGAGAATATATCAAATCTGGTGCAATTATTTCTCAAACGGAAATATTTTCTTCTATAGCAGGTAAAATTGAATATATTAAACAAAATTCAACATCAAATGCTCGTCTTTTATTAGTTAGTAAGTTGGATACAAGAAGTTTTACTATTACTAATAATCAAATTTTAAATGTTAAAGTAAACGATTGGGTATATACTGGAGATCATATTGCAACTAATATTATTACATATGATTCAGGTCAAATTATTTCTATTCAAGATAATCAAATTATTTTACGTATAGGTCAACCTTATCTAATTTCATCAGGCTCTGTTTTACATATAGACAATGATACATTAGTGCAAAGAGGTGAAAATATTGCAACTATTATATTTGAACGAGCTAAAACTGGTGATATTGTTCAAGGATTACCAAGAATTGAAGAAATTTTAGAAGCACGCAAAAAATCAGACAATTCATTTAATCCTCATTTTATGCTTGAAGCTAAATTTCGTTTTTATTTAAATCAAGGCTTAACTTTATATAATGCTACTAGATTGAGTGTAGTCGAAATACAACTATTTTTGGTTAAAGAAATACAATTAGTCTATCAATCTCAAGGAGTAGATATTGCAGATAAGCATATAGAAGTAATTGTAAGACAAATGACATCAAAAGTGAAAATTGAAAATGGTGGAGACACAGATTATCTTCCTGGTGAAATTGTAGAGTTACAAAAAATTGAATTAATTAATAAATCAATTAGCTTTATTCATAAAACACCATGTTCTTATCATCCAATTTTATTGGGAATAACTAAAGCTTCATTAAATACAGATAGTTTTATTTCAGCAGCAAGCTTTCAAGAAACAACAAAAGTGTTAACAGATGCAGCTATTTCAGGTAAATTAGATTGGTTAAGAGGATTAAAAGAAAATGTGATCATTGGTCGTTTGATACCAGCTGGTACAGGCTTTAATACTTATAATCAATCTGCATTGATTAATAATCAAATGAATGATATTGATGAATTTAAATTAAATCATGCAGGTGATGCAGATAAATTTGAAGATATTATTTTAGATGATAGAATTGCTCGTAAATATTCTGTATAGTAGTCTTATGAAGAATCATTTAATATTACTATAGATACAAGGTTTATCTATTTATATTTTATGTTATGATAAATTTGTAATGTAGACCTTAATGTCTATATAAGTAAATAGTTTATTCGTTATTTTTAAGTTATACAATTAAAATTATGTCAACAGTATCCTTAGAAGAATTATTAGAAGCTGGTGTACATTTTGGTCATCAATCAAGAAGATGGAATCCTAAAATGTTTCCTTATATATATACAGAACGTAATGGTATACACATTATAGATTTAGTACAAACAGCACAATTATTAAATGAAGCTTGTGAATTCATGAAAACTTCTTCTAGTGAAGGTAAAACATTTCTATTTCTTGGAACTAAACGTCAGGCAGCAGGTATTATTGCAAGAGAAGCAATACGTTGCAATTCTTATTATATTAATCAAAGATGGCTTGGTGGAATGCTAACAAATTGGGTTACAATTAAATCTAGAGTTGAAAGATTGAAATATTTAGAAGATCAAGAAAATGCTGGACTAGTAGATATTTTACCAAAAAAAGAAGCTTCGATGATTAGAAGAGAATTAGAAAAACTAAGGAAGCATTTAAATGGTATTAAGTTAATGAAAAAATTGCCAGATTTGGTTGTCATTGTAGACCAAAAAAGAGAAACAACAGCTATTCAAGAATGTATTAAATTAGGTATTCCAACAATTTGTATTTTAGACACAAATTGTAATCCAGAAATTATTGATGTACCTATACCAGCAAATGATGATGCAATTAGATCAATTAAATTAGTAGTCAGTAAACTTGCAGATGCAATTTTAGAAGGACGAAATAGTGAAATTATATAATTATATTCATAGACTTACTTGTCGCATTAAATAAATTTTTTAAATATATTCCTATTTATAAATTAAGGATGATTAATGATTGAAGATACTGCTATTGAAAAAATTAAAGAATTAAGAGCTCAAACAGGTGCTGGCATAAAAGATTGTAAACAAGCCTTAGATGATTCTCAAGGACAAATAAATATTGCTATTGATAATTTGAGAAAAAAAGGACTTGCGTCGGCAGATAAAAAAGCTAGTAGAATAGCAGCTGAAGGTGTTATAGAAAGTTATATTCATTCAGGTTCTAGAATTGGTGTTTTAGTTGAAATAAATTGTGAGACAGACTTTGTTGCTAGAGAAATTAAGTTTAAAGAATTAGCAAAAAATATTGCCATGCAAATAGCTGCTTCACCAAACATTCAGTTTGTTTCTACGAAAAATATTCCTGAAAACGTTATTAATCATGAAATTAGTATAGAAAGTGCCAAAGAAGATTTAGCTAATAAACCAGCAGATATCAAAGAAAAAATTTTAAGTGGAAGAATAGAAAAACGATTAAAAGATTTAAGCTTAATGAATCAACCATTTATTAAAGATACAAATTTATCAATAGAAGAGCTCGTTAAACAACATATCTCATTATTGGGAGAAAATATTCAAATTAGACGATTTAAAAAATTTATTTTAGGAGATGGATTAGAAAAAAGAAATGAAAATTTTGCTAATGAAGTGGCTCAAATTATTAAAGATAATTAAAAAATAAATAGAAATTATAAGCAAAAGTTTATTAATATATTTATTTATATTGATAATTAATAATAATAAAGTTAAATAATTAATATAAAGCGATATAATAAACTATGATAGTAATATTAGATATTAAATAAATTTTGACAATCAATAAAATGATATATGTATTATCAAAACATTAAACTGATGGACTTATTTGCTTTAATTTCTTCTGTAGAAGTTGGTAAACATTTATATTGGACGATAGGTAATTATAAAATTCATGGACAAGTATTTCTTGTCTCATGGCTTGTTATAGCTGTATTAATTAGCTTAGCAATTGTTGGTACTAGAAATTTACAAAGAGCTCCACAAAAGTTTCAAAATTTTATGGAGTTTATTTTGGAGTTTTTACAAGATATTGCAAAAAACCAAATAGGAGAACATGAGTATCGTTTTTGGGTACCATATATTGCTACTATTTTTTTATTTATTTTAGGTAGTAATTGGGCTGGCGCTTTAATTCCATGGAAATTAATTAGTTTGCCAGAAGGTGAATTAGCTGCTCCAACTAATGATATTAATACAACTGTTGCTTTATCCTTATTAACATCAATTGCATATTTTTATGCGGGTTTAAATAAAAATGGTTTAGGCTATTTTTCAAGATATATTGAACCAACACCTGTCTTATTACCAATTAATATTTTAGAAGATTTTACTAAGCCTTTATCATTAAGCTTTCGTTTATTTGGAAATATTTTAGCTGATGAACTAGTAGTTTCTGTATTTACACTTTTAGTACCTATCTTAGTTCCATTACCTGTAATGATTTTAGGTTTATTTGCAAGCTCTATTCAAGCATTAATATTTTCAACTCTATCAGCTGCTTATATAGGCGAAGCAATGGAAGGTCATGGTGAAGAGTAAAATAAAATTTTAAAAATCTTGTAAAAGATTATATTATTATTATGAAATCTGTTAATTTTCTATATTTTTAATTGAATATAAATATAACTATGGATTCTCTTATTTCTGCTGCATCTGTAATAGCTGCTGGTTTAGCTGTTGGTTTAGCTGCAATTGGTCCTGGAATTGGTCAAGGAAGCGCAGCTGCAAATGCAGTTGAAGGTATTGCAAGACAACCAGAAGTTGAAGGTAAAATTCGTGGTACATTATTATTAAGTTTAGCTTTTATGGAATCATTAACAATCTATGGCTTAGTAGTAGCTTTATCACTATTATTTGCTAATCCTTATACAGGTTAATTTTTTGGACGCTTAGTTTTATTTTTTAATAAGCTAAGCGTTTTCTTAATGTAAAATTTATTTTTGATTAACCTTATATTATATAGAAATAATGAATAATTTATTACTTTTGTTAGCTTTACAAGAATCTCCTCCAGATCAAGGAGGTCTTTTTGACTTTAATGCCACTTTACCATTAATGGCTTTACAATTTTTAGCATTAACAATTATTTTGAATCTTATTTATTATAAGCCATTGAGTATTATTCTAGATGAAAGAGATGAGTATATTCGCAATAGTTTAACTGCTGCTTCTGCAGCTTTAGATCGCGCAAATGATTTAACAACAAAATATGAATATGATTTAGCAGAATCTAGAAAAAAAGCTCAAGATATTATAAAAAAAGCTCAAAAAAATGCTCAAGTAATAGTATCTGGTAAAATACAAGAAGCACAAAAAGATGCAGACCAGTTACTCAATAATACATATAATCAATTAAATGTTCAAAAAGAACAAGCTCTACAAAACTTAGAGCAACAAATAGACATGTTAAGTGATCAAATACAACTTAAATTATTGAATGATTGAAATAATTTATATTTAATCTTTAAATATAAATATATAACGAGATTATATCTTGAAATCTATGGAGAAATACTGTGCAAAATAATTATTCAATAGTAACTTTAATTTGTGAACACTCAGATAAAATTGGAGTTAGTTTAAATACTAATTTTTTAGAAGCTAATGTTTTAAATATTTTAATTTTATTATTTGGCTTAATTTATGTTCTAAAACAGTTTTTAGGTGCAATCTTAATAACGCGACAAGAAAAAGTTCTATTTGCTATTCGTGAATGTGAAGAAAGATTGCAACAAGCAAATGATAGATTAAATGAATCAGAAAAACAATTAAATCAAACTCAAAATATTATTGATCAAATATTAAATGAGGCAGAAGTAACAGCTAAGAAAGTAAGTCAATCAATTTTAGATCAAGGAAAAAATGAAGTTGATAAATTAATTAATGCTAGTAAAGCTAGCCTTATTTTAGCTGAAAATCAAATTAAGCAAGAAATTAAACAACAAATAACGACTTTAGCTATTCAAAAAGTTAGTTTACAATTGCAATCTACAATTGATGCATCAATGCAATCGGAATTGATAGATAATAATATAAAAAAACTTAAGGGAGAGATATGAGTCAAAATGTTTTATATAAGATAGCTAATCCATATGCTGAAGCATTATTAGAGTTATCTCAATTAAATAATGTACTTGAACAAACATCTCAAGATCTTTCTTTTATATCACAAATGATTACGGATTCACCTGAATTGAAATCATTTTTATTAAATCCATTAATTAATAATCATTTGAAAAAAAATGTATTAAATCAAGCTTTTTCACAGCAAGTAAGTGATTTTATACTAAAATTTTTATTTGTTTTACTGGATCGTCGCAGAATTTCTTTATTACATTTAGTTATTGAAAAATACTTTAGTTTAGTATATCAAGCTGAAGCAACAATTGTGACGGAAATCTCTACTGTAAATAATTTAACCGAAGAACAGCAGCAGAATTTAATTGAAAAAATTAAAATGATGACAAATGGCAAACAAGTTAAATTAATTACGAATATTGATCCAAGTTTAATTGGTGGATTTATTCTTAAAATAGGATCTAAAGTAATTGATGCTAGCATATTAGGCAAATTACAGCAAATCAAGTTTTATTTAGAAGCAAATTAAGAAACATATTTTTATTATAATCATTAAGAGTATATGGTAAATATTAGACCTGACGAAATTAGTAATATTATACGCCAACAAATTGATAGTTACGATCAACAAGTGCAAATTGCAAACATTGGTACCGTATTACAGGTAGGTGATGGGATTGCAAGAGTATATGGATTAGATGAGGTAATGGCTGGTGAATTATTACAATTTGAAGATAAAGAACAAACAATTGGTATTGCATTAAATTTAGAGAGTGATAATGTTGGTGTTGTGTTAATGGGAGATGGCAGAAGTATCTTAGAGGGTAGTTCTGTGAAATCAACTGGAAAAATCGCACAAATTCCAGTTGGAGATAATTTTCTTGGTCGAGTAGTAAATGCATTAGCTAAGCCTATTGATGCTAAAGGAATTCCTGCAACCGAAGGTACAAGATTAATTGAATCTTATGCTCCTGGTATTATTGGTAGACAATCGGTATGTGAGCCTTTACAAACTGGGATTACAGCTATTGATTCTATGATACCAATTGGAAGAGGCCAAAGAGAATTAATTATTGGAGATAGACAAACTGGTAAAACAACTGTTGCTTTAGATACGATTATTAATCAAAAAGGCCAAGATGTTGTTTGTGTATATGTAGCAATAGGACAAAAAGCATCATCAGTTGCTCAAGTAGTTTCTACACTAGAAGAAAAAGGTGCTTTAGAATATACAATTATTGTTGCTGCTAATGCTGATGAGCCAGCAACTTTACAATATATCGCTCCTTATACAGGAGCAGCACTAGCTGAATACTTTATGTATAAGGGTAAAGCTACTTTAGTAATTTATGATGATTTAACAAAACAAGCACAAGCTTATCGTCAAATGTCTTTATTACTACGTCGTCCTCCTGGAAGAGAAGCATACCCCGGTGATGTATTCTATCTACATTCAAGACTTTTAGAAAGAGCCGCTAAATTAAACCAAGAATTAGGTGGTGGTAGTATGACTGCATTACCAATCATTGAAACTCAGGCAGGTGATGTTTCTGCTTATATCCCAACTAATGTAATTTCAATTACAGATGGCCAAATATTTTTATCTGGTGATCTGTTTAATGCAGGTATTAGACCAGCAATTAATGTTGGAATCTCAGTTTCTAGGGTAGGATCTGCTGCTCAAATTAAAGCTATGAAGCAAGTAGCAGGAAAATTAAAATTAGAGTTAGCTCAGTTTGCAGAGCTTGAAGCTTTTTCTCAATTTGCATCTGATTTAGATAAAACAACTCAGAATCAATTAGCAAGAGGTCTACGTTTAAGAGAAATTTTAAAACAAGCACAAAATTCACCCATTCCAGTAGAAGAACAAACAGCAATAATTTACACTGGTATCAATGGGTATTTAGATACAATTGAATTATCTAAAGTAAAAGATTTTATTATAGCATTACGAGAAGATTTACGTAATTCTAAACCACAATTTGGTGAAAGCATTCGCACTACCAAAAAGCTAAACCCGGATGCAGAAGAACTTTTAAAACAAGCAATACAAGATGTAACACAAGCATTTTCTGTATAAATTAATATAGTTTAATATACATAAATTAGGATAAATTAATTCATATTAATGATATGTTTATCCTATTCGAAATAATTATAAATTTATAGATGATTGAATATATTGATAACCATATTGTTCTAGCTGTTCTACTATACTAAAGTCCCCCGTATGTACTATATTACCTTCTTGCATAATATGAACATAATTAGGCTTAATATAATCGAGAAGTCTTTGATAATGTGTAATCAATATAATTGCATTATCATTATTTTTTAATTTATTAATAGTATTAGAAATTGTTTTTAAAGCATCAATATCTAATCCTGAATCTGTTTCATCTAAAAGAGATAATTTACTATTTAATAATGACATTTGTAAAATCTCATTCTTTTTTTTTTCTCCTCCAGAAAAACCTTCATTTACATTTCTATTTAAAAAAGTAACATCCATGTCAATATCTTTAAATTTTTTATCAATAAAATCAAGAAATGATAAAGGATCTAATTCATTTTCATTATAAAATTTTTTTTTGGCATTATAAGCAGTTCTTAGAAAATCTGCATTACTTACACCAGGAATTTCAATTGGGTATTGAAAAGCTAAAAAAATGCCATTATGAGATCGCTCTTCAGGTTCCATTTCTGTAATATTGTGTCCATTAAATATTATTTGACCTTGTGTAATTTTATACTTAGGATGTCCTGCTATCACTTTTGCTAATGTACTTTTCCCAGAACCATTTTTACCCATAATTGCATGAATTTCTCCAGAATTAACAGAGAGATTTAAGTTGTTAAGAATAATTTTTTCATTTATTTTTACTTGTAAATTTTTTATATCTAAAAGATTTTTATTTATCATGATTATTATTTTATTTATTAAAGTAAGATCAACCTATTGTACCTTCTAATTTTAGACTCAGCAATCTATCAGCTTCCATCGCAAATTCCATAGGTAAATCGTTAAGCACATCTCTACAAAATCCACTAATCATTAAGCTAATAGCATCTTCTATATGGATACCTCTCTGTAAAAAATAAAATATTTGTTCTTCACCTATTTTACATGTTGAAGCTTCATGTTCAAGTTTAATATATGGATTTTGAATTTGAATATATGGAAAAGTATTTGCCTTAGATGTATTGCTTAATAATAAAGAATCGCATTGAGAGTAATTTCTAGAATAATATGCTTTAGGACCAATCTTAACTAATCCTCTATAACTATTGATTGAATATCCTGCTGATATACCTTTTGAAATAATTTTACTCTTAGTATATTTACCAAGATGAATCATTTTACTTCCTGTATCAGCTTGCTGATAATTGTTAGTTAATGCTATTGATGAAAATTCTCCATTTGAATAATTCCCAACTAAAATACAACTAGGATATTTCCATGTAATTGCTGAACCTGTTTCTACTTGAGTCCACATTATTTTAGAATTTTCCCCTATACAAATTCCTCTTTTTGTTACAAAATTATAAATTCCACCTTTTCCGTCTTTGTTACCTGCATACCAATTTTGAACAGTAGAATATTTAATAGTTGCATTATCTAAAGCTATCAGTTCAACTATAGCTGCGTGTAATTGATTATTATCAAATTGTGGGGCAGTACATCCCTCTAAATAACTAACATAACTATTTTTATCGGCTATAATTAATGTTCTTTCAAATTGTCCTGACTCTTTATTATTAATTCGAAAGTATGTAGATAGTTCTAATGGACAATGCACATTAGGAGGTATATAACAAAATGAACCATCACTAAATACAGCAGAGTTTAATGCAGCGAAAAAATTATCTCCTGCAGCAACAACTGAACCTAAATATTTTTTAATAAGTTCTGGATAATTTTCAATAGCTTCTGTAATTGAACAAAAAATAACACCCACTTCAGCAAGCTCTTTTTTAAATGTAGTTGCAATTGATGTGCTATCAAAAACTGCGTCTACTGCAATATTACTTAATCTTTTTTGTTCTTGTAAAGAAATACCTAATTTTTCAAATGTTTTTAAAATTTCTGGATCCACTTGCTCTAAGCTATCAATTGTTTTTTTATATTTAGGTTTAGAATAATATAAAATATCATTATAATTTATACTAGGATACTGTAATTTACTCCAATTGGGCTCCTTCATCTTCATCCATTTCTTATATGCTTTCAGACGAAAATCATGCATATATTTAGGTTCTTTTTTAGATTGAGAAATTAAATTAATAATATTAAGATTTAAGCCTTTCGGAAATTCTTCCGAATCAATGTCTGTATAGAACCCATATTTATAAGGTTGATTTATAATTTTGTTTAAACTAATAGATGTTGGTGTTTTTTTATCACTATTAACCATGATTTTAAATATTATTATTGTAATGATAAACTACATTAAATTTCATATATATTTTTATAATAACAATTATTTTATGAGTTTTATCAAATACTAATAAGATAAAAAGCTCTACTTGTTATTTCTTTATTATATAATGCATATGTTATATTTTCGATACTATTAAGAATTTGATTTATAAAAAAAATAAAATGATAATAAAATATGAGATATTTAATGTCTAATTGATTAGCTTTTCTAATTTTTATTCCAATACTGTTATCTTTTAATTGATTAATTATAAAATATAAAAATTGTGAAGACAAAGAACAAGAGAACACAAAAGTTGTATAAAATAAATTTTGAGATTCTATTAAAAAGTTCATGAAATAGAGTAATAAAATAAGAATATTCTCTAATTTAGTAGTATAAAATAAAATTTGTAATACACAATTTGTATTATAAATAAAGAATATTGTTTTTAATAAAATAGTGGATATCTTATAAGATTTAAAACATATCATAAATAATAAAGTGTTTAAATCTTTTTGTACAATATAGGGATAACTAATTTGAACAGTTCGATAATTATAATCAGTCATCTTATTAGAGCTAATAATAAAAATAATTAATAAAATAATATAGGTACAAATTTTTTGTAAAAATTGTTTTTTATATTTAGATTTTAGTTGTAAATGTTGAATCAATAAGCAATACATTAACAAATATATAAATATTGATAAACACATTATGTGAGGAATTAAAGGAAAATTTAATAGATATAATACAATAAAACATACTTTAAATATTAAACTTATTTTATGAATATAACTAATTGGTGAATATACGTATTGACGATAAGGAGAAAAATTAACTATGCTCATTATAAATTATTATTATAGTTTATAAATAAAAATCATAAAAACTATTAAAAGAAATGATTTCTGCGATTTATATTATTATAATATTTGGGTAGATGGCGAAATTGGTATACGCATCACATTCAAAATGTGACAACTTTCAGTTATGAGGGTTCAAGTCCCTCTCTACCTATATACGGATTAAATATTATTCATTTTTATATTACAAACAAGGTATAAGTTTTATGACTTTATTAGTACTAGGTGGTACAGGTACATTAGGAAGACAAATTGTAAGACGAGCATTAAATGAAGGTTTTCAAGTAAAATGTTTTGTCAGGAATTTTCGTAAAGCTGCATTTTTAAAAGAATGGGGTGCACAATTAGTATATGGTGATTTAAGGTTATTAGAAACAATTCCAATAACATTATTGGGTATTACAGCAATTATAGATGCATCAACAGCAAGACCATCAGATTTATATAATGCAAAAAAAATTGATTTAAAAGGTAAATATGCATTAATTGATGTAGCTCAACAGGTTGGTATTAAGCATTTTATTTTTTTTTCTGTTTTAAATACACATAAATATCCCGATATACCATTAATGAAATGGAAGTTATGTGTTGAATATAAATTAATTAAATCTAATCTGAATTATACAATCTTTAATTTATCAGGTTTTTTTCAAGGCCTGATTACTCAATATGCTTTGCCTATTCTAGATAAAAAACCGATTTGGCTAACAGGCGAATCAACATCTATTGGATATATTAATACAGAAGATGTAGCTCGCCTAACAATTAAAAGTCTATCTATGCATAAAGCAAATAATCAAGTTTTTTCTTTAGTTGGTCCTAGATCTTGGACATCTTTAGAAATTATTAAATTATGTGAAAAATTATCAGGTCAGAGATCTAATATTTCTGTAGTACCATTAAATCTTCTACAGTTCTTTCGATATTTAACAAGCCTATTTCAATGGACTTGGAATATTTCAGATAGATTAGCTTTTGTAGAAGTTTTATCTATAGGAGATGAATTTTATGATGATATAAAACAAGTTTCATTGTTATTACAGATTAATTTTCAAGAAATTGAGCCTTTAGAAAATTATTTACAGGAATATTTTTCAAAAATTATGAAAAAATTAAAAGAATTAAATTATCAATCAATAGATGAAAAGCAAGATTTTAATAATATAAACTTTTAATATATATTAAATACTAGAAAATATAATAATTATAATGCTTAAATATGAATTTATCTGTTATTACAGTTCAAATTATTACTCAACCTCAAGTAATAAATGTCAAAAAAAAGAGTATAATCTATATGAATGCAAGAGTGCCTAATGAAAAAAAAAATATACCTTTTTATAGTATTTATATATACAGTACAATGTATACATATGATAAATTCTGTGAATTATATCAACTTAAAGATATCGTTATTCTAAAAGGTAATATGTGTATAAGACAGCATTCAAGTAATCTACTTAAATCATACTATTATATTATTATGAAAATAGATGATATTCAACCATATATAGCATATCTTAAATAACTTATAAATTTGATTTTTACTTATTGTAATTATTTTTTTTGTTTAGATTGTTTTATAATAATTATTATGATCTTTTTTATTTTCAAGGAATTTATTAATGTTAACTTTAAAAATTTTTGTATATACGACAGTAATTTTCTTTATTTCTTTATTTTTCTTTGGCTTTTTATCTAATGATCCATCAAGAAATCCAAATAGAAAAGATTTAGAATAGAGTATTAGTAATTAAATTTTAATTCTTTAACTAATAGCAATAAGCTATTAGTATATAAGTTTATTTTATATTTATAAAATTTTAATAAATGAAGTAACACTAATGTAAAGACATTTATCATATTGTTTAAGAATTCCAATAACTAAAAAAAAATTCATATTAATAATATTAAAAATTTCTTCAAATTTTACTTTTTTATTACTATACAAAAACTTTGTTTTTTCTTGCTGATTAATTTTTAATTCATATATACGCTCTTTGTTACTTTTATCAATTCTAATATTATTTTTATCATAAATAATTTTAAATAAATATTGAGCATTATTATAATCAATTTTATAAATATCTTGTTTTTCTAAATTTAGACTAACAATATTAATAGAATTTTTATTATTAGTAATTTGTTTTGTTTTAGTACTATATATTGTTTGTTGATATTTCCAAGTTCCTTCAATCTTATGCAATAAATTTATATTCATTATTAAAGTAAAAATTAAACAGAAAATTTATCTATAAATAAATAAATTTGGCTTTTCATATTTATAATGTATTCTAAACGAATATATGTAATTTGTTTGAATGGAATATGAATTTGTAAACCAAATCCTAAAAAACTCATTAATTTTGTTCTATTCAATATTGAATAATAATTCAAATTATTAAATAGATATAATTTGTTGTATTTATTGAGATAAAAAGCATAATTTATATTTAAATGAATTAATGGATTATAATGTTGAAATTGATAATTAGATGACTTTATAATTAATATTGGCAATAATTTAAGCTTATTTACAAATAGTTTTGAGATATTAAATTTAATTTTTAAGTGGCATGAATAAGTCTTTTGTTTTAAAATAAATCTATTTATAATTGATAGATTAAAAAATTGAGAATAAAGTTTTATTGAATCATTATATTCATCATTAAAGTATAAAAATAAATAATAATTAATTTTAATTACTATACTATTAATTAAACTAAACATTAAAGTAGAATAATCACACATCATATCTACTTTATAAAAAGAAATTTGACAAATAGTTTCTTTTCTAGACTTTTTCAGCAAATAATACATACTGTCTTCTGTCTGATTCAAATTGATCAAATAACTATAAAATTTAGATTTTAAGTAATATATAAATTGTATATACTTTAAATATTTATTTATAGAGTATTCATTTTTAATTTCTATATTAATTAAATAAATGATAAATAATTTTTGTTTTATATAACTATTCATCTTTTGAATTAAAGATACATTTAATGAATATCTTAAATAATGAAAATAATAAATAACAATATTGCAAGATTTTATAAATTTATAAATATATAAATTTATAAAAGATATTTGTAAATTAATTAAACAATACTTGTTAATATTAATTATTAGATTCACCAAATATTTTATATTATATGTATAAATAAAGGTATTTTGTATTTTATATAAACTCATAATAAATTTATTAGAATAATTATTACATAATTGATTAATATTGTTAAATAAATAAGGATAATAATATGCTCTTATAGATTTATCTGTTTTCAGAGAATATTTAATAACAATATCTGGATCTTTATCATTCAACATTACTTTGTAGAAAATATCTTCAAGTAAATATTTTTTTTTGATAATTTGAACTGTAGAGTCTAAAGTTTTTCTATTTAAAACATAACCATTTAATAACTGAATATCTGATGTAATGGCATTATTTATAAATTCATGATTTTTAATTTTATGATGATTCATACAAATAATTTTACTAGATGAAAGTTTTTTTTCAATAATCATTATTTCCATATTATCAAGATTTTTATTTTGACTAAATTCTATCTGAATCCATTCAAAACCTTGCAATTTATACCATAGAAAAATTTTTTCAAGAGATTTATTGATCACCTTGTAATTCACTGGTAACCCTAAATGATTCTTTAATATATTTTTTAACTTATTAGAAGAAATGATTAAAGTTTTATGGTTATAAATTATGATATTTTTGATAATTGGATTAACAGTAATACATAATTGAAAATATTTTTTACTATTAATAATTATTTTCACATAATTAATTGACTGAATATATCCTGATAATTTTAATGAGTTTAAATACAATTGTAAAAATGTATTGTCGTGAATATTAATAGGGTACACTAATTTATTTAATAGTTTATATGACTTTTTTCTTATTATTGCTGCATTAGATTCTGTAAAATAAATTTTTTTTATTTGACTAAAAATGTCTCGATTATCTATTTGATACAGAATATTTATATTGAAAGCTAAATATTGGCTAAAGAATAAATATTTTTCATTAAAAGATAATTTTAGTATGCAAATTATATAAATAATAAAAATAAAAGCTTCATAAAAATAATATGCGTAATAATAAAAATATATAAAAAAAGATTGTATAAACATCGTGATAAAAATTTAAAATAATAATTATGATATAATGTACTGATGTTAAATATAAAATGAAAATATTGTTATATAATTAAAACAAATATCGACATGAAATATTGGAATTTAAAAAAAATTAATCAATTAACTTTAGATAAAACAGGAGTTATACCACGTTCTATAAGTAAAATAGTTGAACGATTTAAAAAAGAATTAAATCCAAATTCAGAAGTTGAAGCTATTGAAGAATTTAAAATTGCTAGATATCAAACATTAACATCTATTAGATATATCATAGTTTTAATGATCATGCCTATTTTAATAAATCAAATTTCAAAAACATTTATTATTGGTCCAATAGTAGATTATTGCTGGAATCAAACAGAACATAATATATTTATCAATGAATCACAAGAAGAAAGAGCATTTGCTGAGTTAGAGCGTTTTGAAGAAAAACTACATTTTGAAATGTTAATAGGTAAAACACAAAATCAATCAACATTTAATATTAATACTGAAATTTCAAATAAAGCACTTGAATTAGCTATTAAGTATAACTTAGAAAGTTGTAATGCTATTAAAAATATTATATCAGATTGTTTATCTATAACTGTTTTTATATTACTTATTATTATTAGTAAAAGACAATTTTCTATACTTAAATCATTTATTAATGAATTAATATATGGATTAAGTGATACAGCAAAAGCTTTTTTAATTATTTTATTTACAGATATGTTTGTAGGATTTCATTCTCCACATGGTTGGGAAGTTATAATTGAAGCAATTTTAAGACATTTTGGACTAGCGGAAAATAGAGAATTTATTTTTATCTTTATTTCTACTTTTCCAGTAATTCTAGATACAATTTTTAAATATTGGATTTTTAGATATTTAAACAGAATATCACCATCTGCTGTTGCAACATATCATAATATGAATGAATAATTTGTATTGATTTTATAAGTATTTCATTATAAAATAGTAGCAATGCATCTGTGGCCGAGAGGCCGAAGGCAGCGGACTCATGTGCGACCCGTTTTTTAGGTGTTAAAAGTTCGAACTTGAATTTTTTAGCTAACTAAAAGCTTAATTAATACAAAATAAGTAACTATATTTTCTTTGCTAATGCAATTTTAGCTATTTAAAATCATAAATAAACTCTTTTAGTCAATCTAATTATATTAAAGCCTTACATATATTTAAATAAAGCTGACTAATTGGAAAATTGATATGACTAGGAAAACAAATCTTTGCAAGAAGTACTAATTAATAATATTTTATCTATTTAAATACTATAAATATTAAAATCCTGTGGCTTAATTATTATGAGTTAATATAAGCATGATTTCCAAAAGAGATTATTAGTATATAAAAGTAAGTTTAAATCAATTAAATTATAGAAAATATGGAACGGAGTAATTAAATGATATTATGAAATATAGAAGGCATGAATAAATCATTTAATAAGAAGTAATAAAAAATATTATTTGTATAATATCAACGTATTACGCCTAAATAATTAAAAAATATATGATAAGTGATTGCTACATACATAGAGAATCAGATTGGAAACATTTACCCTGGCAACATATCAATGGACGTGTAACATTAATGCAAAAAAAGATTTTTGATGCTTCTAGGCAATATAATTTAAAACTATTGCATAAAGTACAAAACTTTTTATTAAATTCTAATGAAGCAAGACTATTTGCCATCGATAAAATGATTAATAGTACAAATAAATACTATAAATTGTATAACTGTGAAAATTATTGTTCTAAAGATATTGATAAATTTTATCTGTTTAAATATCTTTTTAATAATAACTCTATATTAAAAGCTCAATTACAATTTTTTTTGGAACAAATAAAAGAATATTTAATATATTTATGTATTGAACCAGAATGGAATGCTCGGTTTAATCCTGCAAACATACACGACATTCATTCTGACTATTCTCAGTTGATTTCATTCAAAACATATATAGATCATATAAATTGGAGTAAAATAATTTATCATACTCAATATATACCTTATATCTCTAGGAATATATATTATTGGGCTAGTAATAAATTTTTTGTTAAGGATAAAAATTTTATATTTAGATATTTACCTACTTTATTGTTAAAAATTTATCATTTAGAAAATCAATGGCATAGAATAAAGTTGATAAAATGGAGTTCTTTTTGTCGTTGTTTAAGTAAAAAATGCATAAAATCTAAAAAACAAAGATTTTATTTTTTATTTACACTAATAATACAGAACCATTTATTTAAATTTTATAATTGTTTAAGTTCTATAATTATAGAACTTAAATCTAAATTTTATCATAAAGATGCTTTAAATAGATTAAGACTCAATAAGCAATTAAATTGGATAAATATTATCAAAATAACAACTTTAATCTTACAAAAAAAATTATGTCAGAAAGTCAAATTATTAAGTCATTTTTATACTATATATATTATTAATGCGATTAATTTTTTATTATCATCATTAAAAATTTGCCAGAATTATCATCATATTTTAAATAAATTAAACCATTATCAATTTAATTTATTTAATATGTTATATAAAAAAATAATATTCAATTTTTTATATAAATATTTATTTAAAATTAATAGGTAGTAGCCGTATGAAGTGAAAATTTCATGTACGGTTTTGAATGAGAGACTTTATAATAAAAAGAAGTCGACTCTAATAATCCGCCATCCTGAAAAGGACACCGCTGGTTCGAATCCAGCCAGATGCATTAGATAATACTATATAAGCGGGTAGCGGGAATCGAACCCGCATCATTAGCTTGGAAGGCTAAGGTTTTACCACTAAACTATACCCGCATTAGTTAATGTGATTATATCATAAAATTAAAATAAATTATATCTGATTATAATCCTTCTATTGAAATACCTAAAAATTTAGCCAAAGAGCTCGCTTTTTCTTCAATTTCAGATAACATTAAAGGCTGACCAATACTAGTTAAAGGAATTTCTCTTAAATCTTTCATCTTTAAATATATTTCTCTCTTCGGTGTTAAGCCATCATTTATGCTAATTTTAATAGATTGAATGTCTTTAATAGAATATTCCAATTTTAATAATCTATTTTTACCTGGAAATCCTTTTCTAAAGATTGTAATTAAACCATTTTCATGATTAAATTCATTATATCCAGAGCCTACATTCCACAATATAGTTAGCCATAAAAAAATACTGATAAGAACACCTGTCATACCATAAAAAGTCATTATAACACCTTGTGGTAAAAAAGTTAAATTATTAAAATCTGCAAAAGGTATTAATTTTTTTTGCATATAACTTGAAACACCAACTAAAAAAAAACTTAATCCACCAAAAAAAATAATAGTTGCCCACCAATAATTACTAAAGCGACGAGAGCCTACAATTGTATCGATTTTTATATTAGACATATATATAATTTATAAATTTTATTGATATTAATATTATACTTAAAGAATAAAGATAATGCAGCTATTGATTATGCTACTTATCTCTATTCAGTAGGATACCAATTTAAATTAACTTAATTGCTTGCAGACCAAAATATAGACCTAATGCTAAGAATGTAAAAATAGTTATAAATAAAATATAACTTACTAATATAGTCATCTTAATGTTATTCTTAATTTATTTTTTATTTATATAATTATATTACAGTATATATTAAAGAAATATTTAATATTAATGATTAATAAATAAATAATTTGTTATTATATAATTATTATTTATAATATATATTTTTTTTCTGGATTACAGATTTATGCAAGATTTCATTCAACCTTATAACAACGACCCATTTGTAGGTAACTTATCAACACCTATAAGCACATCTAGTTTTACAAAAGGTTTATTAAGTAATTTACCTGCATATAGACGAGGCTTATCACCATTATTACGAGGCTTAGAAATAGGAATGGCACATGGATATTTTCTAGTCGGTCCTTTTGATAAATTAGGGCCATTAAGAAATACAGATGTAGCTTTACTTTCAGGATTTTTATCTGCAGTAGGTTTAATTATTATTCTAACAACTTGTCTCTCTATGTATGGCAGTGTGTCTTTTGATAAAGATAATTCTAAAGATTTATTGCAAACATCTGAAGGATGGGGACAATTTACTGCTGGATTTCTTGTCGGAGCAGTAGGAGGAGCTGGTTTTGCATATTTATTACTAGCTAATATACCTACAATACAAAATTTAGGTTTAAATTTAATTTAAATCTTTTTATAAAATATTAAATAGCTAGTAAAGGGACTTGAACCCATAACCTGCTGATTACAAATCAGCTGCTCTACCAATTGAGCTATACTAGCACAAGTTTAGTAAAGCATAGAATATATAAAATATGCTTTACTTATAAAAATGCAAATTAAACTTATTAACTATTTATTGACCTACTATGCGCCATGTTAATATTACAATCTATATAATAATGTATAGTTTGATCTAAACATATCGATGACCAACCAACAGGTGTTTCATATGCTAAATCATCTACTACAGTTTCTGTTGTAGTATCATTATATACTTCTAAATTATCTTGATCATATGAGTTTGTAGATTGCATACTTTTTCTCCCAAAACTATTCTTAATTACTTCTATATAAAATAGATCATACCATAAATTATAAAAAATGTCACTACCAATTTATACTTTTTTTTTCACCTTATATTTCAGATTTATATAATGTTTTCAAGGCTTTAGTTGATATCCGAACCTTAATCCAGTTATTTTTTTCTATGGACCAAATTTTTTTTGTTTGTAAATTAACATTTTGTATTTTTTTAGTTCTGATGTGTGAATGAGAAATACTGTAACCATTATTTGCTTTTTTTCCTGAAATTTGACAAATTTTAGACATATTATACAATTGTTTATTATTGATAAATTTAAATATTATTGAAGATGTTTTTCTATTGAACTTATTAATGTTGACTTAGGCACTGCTCCGATTACAGTCCCGACTTTTTGTCCTTCCACAAAAATCATAACAGTTGGAATACTTCTAATACCATACTCAGTAGAGATTGTAGGATTATCATCAGTATTAATCTTAACTACTTTTAATATATCTTGATATTCATTAGCGATTTCATCAAGTACAGGAGCAATTAATCGACATGGTCCGCACCAAGGAGCCCAAAAATCAACTAAAACTGGAAAGTTGGATTGAATAACATCTTCATTAAAAGAATTATCTGTTACATTAGGTATCGTCACAAATTCATATCTCTAAAATCTTTTCCTTGCTTGACTAATTCTAACATAAAATATGCACAATTGACTATTATTTTTTTTATTTTTCATTTTAAATACATTAGCAAAAATTATCACTATAATAAATAATATTACCATTACGTGATAGATATATGATGTTAAATTTAATTATAAGGTTAGTTAAGTTTAATATCTTATCAGTGAATTTAATTTAATTAATTTCAAATGAAGCACGATAAAGATATAACTAACTTAAAAACTAATGATACTGCCTTAAATTCAAGGAGGAATAAATGTCTCAATCTGTAGAAGAACGGACAAGAATAAAAAATGAGCGTTACGAATCTGGTGTAATTCCTTATGCAAAAATGGGATACTGGGATCCAGAATACGTTGTAAAAGATACTGATGTGTTAGCACTATTTCGTGTAAGTCCACAACCAGGTGTTGATCCAGTTGAAGCTTCTGCTGCAGTTGCAGGTGAATCATCTACTGCAACTTGGACTGTAGTATGGACAGATTTATTAACAGCATGTGATCTATATAGAGCTAAAGCTTACAAAGTTGATGCTGTTCCTAATACAAGTGATCAATATTTTGCATATATTGCTTATGATATTGACTTATTTGAAGAAGGATCAATTGCTAACTTAACTGCATCAATTATTGGTAACGTATTTGGATTTAAAGCAGTTAAAGCTTTAAGATTAGAAGATATGCGTATCCCTGTTGCTTACCTAAAAACTTTCCAAGGTCCTGCAACAGGTCTAGTTGTAGAACGTGAACGTATGGATAAATTTGGACGTCCGTTTCTAGGTGCAACTGTAAAACCAAAATTAGGTCTATCAGGAAAAAACTACGGAAGAGTAGTATATGAAGGTCTAAGAGGTGGTTTAGATTTCTTAAAAGATGATGAAAATATTAACTCTCAACCATTTATGCGTTGGAAAGAGAGATTCTTATATTCTATGGAAGCTGTTAACCGCTCAATTGCTGCAACTGGCGAAGTAAAAGGGCATTATATGAATGTTACAGCAGCTACAATGGAAGACATGTATGAAAGAGCTGAATTTGCTAAACAACTAGGAACAGTTATCGTAATGATTGACTTAGTAATTGGTTATACAGCAATTCAAAGTATGGGTATCTGGGCACGTAAAAATGATATGATTTTACATTTACACCGTGCAGGTAACTCAACTTATTCACGTCAAAAAATTCATGGTATGAATTTCCGTGTAATTTGCAAGTGGATGCGTATGGCTGGAGTAGATCATATTCACGCAGGTACTGTTGTAGGTAAATTAGAAGGTGATCCTTTAATGATTAGAGGTTTCTATAATACATTATTAGAAGGATACTTAAAAATAGATTTACCTAAAGGTATTTTCTTCGAACAAGATTGGGCTTCTCTACGTAAAGTAACTCCAGTTGCCTCAGGCGGTATTCATTGTGGTCAAATGCATCAACTACTGGATTATCTTGGTAACGATGTAGTACTTCAATTTGGAGGTGGTACAATTGGTCATCCTGATGGTATTCAAGCTGGTGCAACAGCTAATCGTGTAGCTCTAGAAGCAATGGTAATTTCACGTAACGAAGGTATTGACTATGTAACAGAAGGTCCACAAATTTTACTTGATGCAGCTAAAACATGTGGTCCTTTACAAACAGCATTAGATTTATGGAAAGATATTACATTTAACTATACTTCTACAGATACAGCTGACTTCGTAGAAACTCCAACAGCTAACGTTTAATAGTACAACATCAAATTATTTTACTCATATTTCTTTTAAGACGCATGAGTAAATATAATTAAAGGTTTAATAATTACTTAACCATCATAAGGAGTATACAATAGTGAGATTAACACAAGGAACTTTTTCCTTCTTACCTGATTTAACAGACGAACAAATTAAAAAACAACTTGACTACGCAATTGCAAATAACTGGGCTATTAATATTGAGTATACTGACGATCCACACCCAAGAAACAATTACTGGGAATTATGGGGATTACCATTATTCGATATTCCAGATGCATCTACAGTAATATATGAAATGAATAATTGCCGTAAACAACATTCAAGCTTATACGTTAAAGTAAATGCTTTCGATAATGCTAGAGGTGTTGAAAGTTGCGTTCTATCATTTATCGTAAATAGACCATCTTATGAACCAGGCTTTGAATTAGTTAGAAGTGAAGATATCGGAAGAAACCAAAAATATAGCTTCCGTAGTTATGCTACAGCTAAGCCTGAAGGATCTCGCTACTAATATATTGAAATAACTATATAATTTCAATAACAAGAGAGATAGTAATATCTCTCTTTTATTTTTATTTTAATAATACAATAAATAAAATCTATGAATACAAATTTTACAGATGATACTCTTGTCAATTTACAAGAAGAATATGAAAAAACACAGATTCAAGAAGTAATTGATGAATTAGAAAAAGAGCTAATTGGATTAAAGCCTGTAAAAACAAGAATTAAAGAAATTGCAGCACTATTATTAATTGACAAATTAAGAAATAATTTAGATTTAATTTCAGGCAGCCCTGGACTACATATGTCTTTTACAGGTAGTCCAGGCACAGGTAAAACAACTGTTGCCTTAAAAATGGCCGATATTTTAAAAAAACTTGGCTATATACGCAAAGGACATTTAATGACAGTAACTAGAGATGATTTAGTTGGCCAATATATTGGCCATACTGCGCCTAAAACAAAAGAAGTTTTAAAACAAGCAATGGGTGGTGTACTATTTATTGATGAAGCTTATTATTTATATAAACCAGATAATGAAAGAGATTATGGAGCTGAAGCAATTGAAATTTTATTACAAGTTATGGAAAATCAAAGAGATGACTTAATTGTAATTTTTGCTGGTTATAAAGAAAAAATGGATAAGTTTTATGAATCTAACCCAGGTTTATCATCACGTGTTACGAATCATGTTGATTTTCCAGATTATACTCCAGAAGAATTACTTGAAATTGCTAAATTAATGCTTGAAGAACAACAATATGAATTTGCACCAGATGCAGACCAAGTATTATTAGAATATGCAGAAAGACGCATGAAACAACCTCATTTTGCGAATGCTCGTAGTATACGTAATGCAATTGATCGTGCAAGAATGCGCCAAGCTAATAGAATTTTTATTAGTGGAGATAAAATATTAACTAAAAGTGATCTTGTTACAATACAATCTGAAGATATTCTAAAAAGTAGATTATTTACACAATAATTTTTTTTTTACCTTATTGACAACTCTATATAATTTTAGATACATTGTACTATATATTTATTTGTTAATAAATTAGGCGGTATGGCCAAGTGGTAAGGCAGAGGATTGCAAATCCTTTATCCCCAGTTCAAATCTGGGTGCCGCCTAAAAACAAATAAAGCATAGGGGATGTGATGGAATGGTAGACATAACAGACTTAAAATCTGTTGATCTTTAGTGGTCGTGAGGGTTCAAGTCCCTCCATCCCCATATATCAATATAAATATAACAAAAAATATCAAGATATGTGCATATGTATTAATTGTAAGCATATAAAATATTGCAAAACTTATTCTTTCATAGAATCAAAACATAAAATTAAAACTCATGACAATCTTCATACATTCATACCAAATCATACAATAATTCAAGTTAACTTAAAAAAACAAACAAGGTCATATATTCTAGATTGGGATTTAATAGAATGCTTATCATTCATAGAAAAACCAGGGTCGTGGATATCAGAAAACTAAACTACAAATTGATAACAGATGATTTATCAGGATTTAAATTATACCTCAAAATTTCAGTACTAATATTAGACTCTCTAACTAATGAAATTTTACCTGTTCTAGCAATTTCGATAATTCCATATTGCTTCAGCAATTGTTCTATTGCAACCATTTTACCTGGATCACCTGTTACTTCAATAATTAAATACTGATGAGAAATATCCACTACCTTCGCACGAAATATATTAGCAATATCTAAAATAAATGAACGGTTTTCTGCAAAAGCTTGAATTTTCATTAAGACTAACTCTCTTTCTACGCACGGAATATTAGTAATATCTTGCACTTGTAAGATATTAACTAATTTATACAATTGCTTAGTTAATTGTTCTATAGTACGATTATCTCCATTAACAGTCATTGTAATCCTTGAAACACCTTGTTTTTCGGCAGGACCTACAGCTAAACTTTCAATATTAAAACCACGTCTTGCAAATAAACCAGAAATTCTAGATAATACACCTGATTCATCTTGAACTAATACAGATAATGTATGCTTCATAATAATCATTTTTCATTTACTATAACTATTTATCTAATGTTATAATAGTGTATAAATATTTAACAAGATCTTTTTATACACTGATCTATTTATATTTTATTTATTAATAATTAATCTTACTTACAAAAAATTGAAACCAGCATACAATAATCAACCATTAATTAACGAAAAAATTAAATATCCTCAAGTGCGCTTAATTGATGTATTAGGATCTCAATTAGGAATATTTTCTTCTGAAGAAGCTTTTAAACTGGCATTAGATAAAGGATTAGATTTAGTTGTTATTAGTGATAAATCCAGTCCACCAGTCTGTAAAATAGTTAACTATGGTAAATATAAATTTATACAAGAAAAAAAAGCAAAAGAAGCAAAGAAAAAACAACACCATGTCAATTTAAAGGAAGTGAAAATTAGATATAAAATTGAAGAACATGATTATAAAGTCCGTATTAATCAAGCATCACGCTTTTTAAAATCTGGTGACAAAGTAAAGGTTACCGTTATCTTTAGAGGAAGAGAAATTCAACATACTAATCTAGCAATAGAATTATTAAATAAAATGGCTAAAGATTTGGAACAAGTTTCTGAAATACAACAAGCTCCTTCTAGAGATGGAAAAAATATGATCATGATTTTATCACCACAGAAGTAACTAGTTTTCATTACATGATAAATTTTTGCTAAAATAGTTGCATTATGATTAAATAGTAATAATTAACTAATAAATAAATAATTGATATAAGGAATCACGAATATGTCTCGTTATAAAGGAGCAAGACTAAAAATCTGTCGACGTTTAGGAGATTTACCTGGCTTAACAAGAAAAAAAAGTAATAAAACATCACCACCTGGCGAGCATGGTCAACAAGTTAAAAAACCATCAGAATATGCTTTAAGATTAGAAGAAAAGCAAAAATTACGCTTTAATTACGGCTTAAATGAAAAACAATTGCTAAAAAATATTAAAATCGCAAAAAGAGTACAAGGATCGACTGGATTAGTTCTGTTACAAATTTTAGAAATGAGACTTGATAACACACTATTTAGATTAGGTTTATCACCAACAATTCCAGCTGCACGGCAATTAGTTAATCATGGACATATATTAGTGAATAACAACATGGTATCAATTTGTAGTTATCAATGTAAACCAGGGGATATTATAAAAGTTCAAAATAAACAAAAATCACGTGAACTAGTAAAACATTACATGAACTTTCCTGGACTAGCTAATATACCAAATCATCTAGAATTAAATAAAGAAGAATTGCTAGCTAAAGTGAACGGAATTGTTGAAAGAGAATGGGTCGCATTACAAATAAATGAATTATTAGTAGTTGAATATTATTCAAGAAAATAAATTTTTTCATTTATATACTTACACAATATGGTCTTTTTACCAGTTAATTGGTTGCCTACTAGTAAGAGACCAAACAATTCTTTGGCTGAATATTTTTAAATAAGACGATTTATTGACAAATTTTTGTATACAATTACATTTATTGCTTAAATTAATTTGATTCTTCAAATAAAAATAAGACTCTACAGATGGAACAAACAAAAGATTTTTCAGTGATAAATCAGGATTCTTTTCATATTGTTTTATAAATTGTTCCAAATTATATACTAATAAATTAGGCTTATTGGGCAAGTGATAATTAAACATTTGTTGTTTAAATTTTTGCCACGCCAATAAAGAAGTTTTATAATTCATAAATATAGCAGTATATTTAGAATTTATTGAATTAGTATCATTATTATAAATATATTGAATTAATTCTATTTTTCCATTATTTTTATTTCTTGCTAATACTGGTTCAATGAAGTAAATAGGTTGTCCTTGAAAACATTGTTTTTCAAAATATTGATTCTTATGAAATTTAATATTTTTGTAATGTTGATACTGTGAAACTAAATTACCTAATTCTTCTAAATCGGGTATTAATCTAAAATCAACCGTTTTCATTCTCATTTTCATTAAATAATAATACACATCTAATCTAGTTATAAAAAGATTTACTAAATGATTATTTGCTATAAAAGAATTTTTATACTTAATATATTTTTGATATTCTTTTGCATCATTAGAACTAATAAAAAACAAAGCCTGATATTTTATTTGATTGGTCATATTAGAAAGAAAATACTTCGAATAAATATTGTATAAATGATCAACTAAATTTTTAGTGACTAAAATTTCATTTGATGATTCTGATAAGATAATTTGATTTAAATTATTAATTACAGTAAATATTGGAAATTTATTAATAGATAAATACTTTGAAAGTTGATGGGTTGAATTAAATATATGTTTTTTTGTAAATAAAGAACAAAAATATGAATTTTTCGTAGGTAATGAGAAATTAAAACCTTTTTTCCAAATATATTTTGTATAGATATTATTTAATGGTTTTATCTTATTACTATCTATAAAATCTGATGTAATATGTATACGATCATTAATTAAAGCTTTACTAAAATAACATAAAAAGTTCTTATAATCATTTGAATAAATAGACAATCCATCTGACTTCAATTTTTCAATATAAATATCTTTTGCACTATCTGATACAGATAAAAAAATTGTTTCTTTCCAAAATTTATTAACTAACTCAATAAAAAAATTACGTGATATTAATCTATAACTATTATTTTCAAATTTATAAACAACAGAATTAGAAAGTACTTTATTTTTAAAATTAAATTGTGATAACTGAAATGCATATTTATTGTATAAACTAATAGAACTATACGACTTAATTAACTTAATAGACTCAATACTATTATTTGTTGAATAAAAAAACATAATTTTGTTTTAATTAAATTATTTATGAAAATTTTCAATATAAGTACGCTTAAATTAAATATGGAACTGGTGGGATTTGAACCCACGTCCATATTTATAATGCATACTAGCATATTACATTGATTAATAAAAAATAAAAAATTTTTTAATTACAATATAAATTAGAGGCAATAATTAAATATATTAATATACATACTAAACTTAAAACTATTATATAAATAATATTAAGAGAATCCTTGTGAAAAAGTACAAAAAATTAGTGAGGATTATAATTAATTGAACTAACAATAAAAACTTGATATTAATAAAATATTAAATTAATACAAGGTTTTTAGATAAAGGCTGAATTTGATGTTTTGCATTTATGAAATAAATGTTTATCTTGAAAAGATAACATATCCTCTATTAACTTAGTAACATTTATAAATATGTAGAAACCTGACAGTCCCTCAGTATTAGATATCCACATTAATGTACGATAAAAAATATTATATCTTATTCATTACCATTAAAACAACTTTTTTACTTAGTTTTTTTTATTTTCAGTGAGCAAGGAAGGATTTGAACCTTCGACCATCAGAATCGGAATCTGACACTCTATCCACTGAGTTACATGCCCAATAATGATAAAATTTTACTAATAAACATAATATAACTAAAAAAGATGTAATAAAGCAATTTAATTTTGAATATAAATTTGTCCTAAAACTAAAGATAATTCTGCTTTATATAATTCAATTGCAAGATAACTAATATGATTTACAGCAATAACATTAAAACATGAATGTAAAGATAATAATTTAATGATATTGCCAGAAGATTTAGCTGTAAAACAGATAGGATGAACAAGATTCAAAACCTTTTGACTGGGATCTTTAGGAACAATACAATTAAAACAATATAAAGAAAGCTTTTTGTTAAGAATTATTCTAACTAAACAATAAAATGAATCCATATAATTTAATTAATATATTATATTACTTAGCATAAAGTATATAAAATGTAATTATTTATACAATAATAAAAGCTATATATCTTAAATTGCAAATATATATTTAAATACTATATAAATAATAGTTATAATTTAATTGGAGAATTGAAAATTATGAAAGACGCTATTACCAGTATTATTAATCAGTATGATTTAACTGGCAAATATTTAGATAGTAATGCAGTGAATGAATTAAATAAGTATTTTCTTACTGCTTTAAAAAGATTGGAAGTAGTTGAAATTATAAACAGTCAATCATCTAAAATTATAAAAGAAGCCGCTTCACGTTTATATGAAGAACAGCCAGAACTTTTAAGACCAGGAGGCAATTCTTATACAACTAGACGTTATGCTGCATGCTTAAGAGATGTAGAATATTATTTAAGATATGCAAGTTATGCATTAATGGCTGGAAATGTTAATGTTCTAAATGAAAGAGTTTTAGATGGATTAAGAGATACATATAATTCTTTAAGTGTACCAATTGCACCTACTATCAGAAGTATAAAAATTTTAGAAGAAATTGTAAACAGCGAAGTCATACAAATCTCTAAAAAAGATTACGATATTATAAATGAGCCGTTTGAATTCATGATTCAAAGCTTAGGAGAACAAGATACATAAAGTATATTATATCTGCCAATGTAAAACTAAATTTATTAGGCAGATAATATACATTCATTTTATATTTAATAAATTATTAATACCTATTTTATGATTTTTTCAATTCACAAAATATATGCTTATAAATTTACAAACTTTAGCCTCAATCTTGTCAGCTTACTATTAGGCTTTTATTTATCCACTATTTTATCAACTATTCCTGCTCAAACAGGAGATTGGAATATTATAAATGCCTCTATTATTGTTACTATTAATGAAATTTTTAGTAAATTCTTTTACAGTTATTATAAAAAGCATAAACCTATTTTTATGGATATTAGTAACTCCATTAAAATAGGAATTATTTATGGCCTATTTGTTGACGCCTTTAAATTAGGAAGCTAATTGTCTAAAATCATTTAATTAATAGATATATCTAAAAGCATATCCAAAAATAATGCAGGATCACCTGCTTTAGGCTTTTGTTGTTGAGGTCTAAATGTACGTACAGCGCCTGGCCATATTAATTGTGGCATCCCTTGTTTATATAAGAATTCTTTACCCATACGAGGAGTTTTTAAATTAAATGGCATCTCTCCTTTACTTCTTTGTGCAATAACTCGTCTTCTCTGATAAGGTATAGTATTATCTCCAAAATTATCAAGATATTCATCACTATTCAATAATATATCAAAAAATTCTTCTAAGCCACTTGCACCAATTATAACAGCATATGCAAGCTTTTCTCTCTGATTATAAATATCACGCCCTAAAATTCTTTGTACACACATTTCTACAAAGCGATAGTTATTATTATAATTATAATTTAAAGCACGAAATGAATCAGATAATAATAACCCCTTAATAAAATCTTTAACTGTAATTTGATTAAACCTCAATTGAGATTCTAAAAAAATATCTCGCGTACTGCTTAATATTTGATGCTCACTAAATATTTGACGATAGGCAGCCCAAATAATTTCATCCATCTCTATAGATGTCGGTAAATTATCTGTTGTATAAACCCTAGGTTGTTCATCACCTGGTAAAGATTCAAAGCCATTTACTCTTTGATTTTGAGTAGATAAAGAATAATTTAATAGTGGAATAGACATAAGTGGTCTCCATATTGATCTCATAACAAATAATAATATATATATTATATTAATATATATATTTATTTGCATATGTTACAAATAAGTATTAAAGTTTATTGATTTACTCAAAATAAATCTACATAGTTAAAATTTATATAAATAATGAATCAATCAAATAAACTAACTTTAGAACAAGAATTCAAATTAACTATATATAAACAAAAAATTTATAAAATTAATGATATACATTTAAAAAAACATATAATTTATTTACTAAAACTTATGATGATTAAAGATAATTTAATTAAATATTTTATAAAAAAAGAAATAATTTAAAAATATTAAATAATATTAATTTGTTATTCATTTATAGTTAAGATGATATATATTTAAATACCGATACTAATACATCAGACTGTTTTTCTTAACAGCTGAAACAGCTAGGTCCTTTTCAAAAACATAAAAATTAAGGAGAGCTCAATGCTTGATGCATTTTCTAGAGTTGTAGTGAATTCAGACGCTAAAGCTGCTTACGTAAGTGGCAGTGATTTACAAGCTCTTAAAACATTCATTAGTGAAGGAAACAAACGTTTAGACTCAGTTAACTATATTGTATCTAATGCTAGTTGTATTGTTTCAGATGCAGTATCTGGAATGATTTGTGAAAACCCAGGTTTAATTACACCAGGCGGAAATTGCTACACAAATCGTAGAATGGCTGCTTGTTTACGTGATGGTGAAATTATTTTACGTTATGTATCTTATGCTTTACTTTCTGGTGATGCTTCTGTACTAGAAGATCGTTGCTTAAATGGATTAAAAGAGACTTATATCGCACTTGGTGTACCAACTAACTCAACAGTAAGAGCAGTAAGTATTATGAAAGCTGCTGCAGTTGCATTTGTAACTAATACAGCATCACAACGTACAGTTGAAGTTGCTGCAGGAGATTGTAGTGCTCTATCTTCAGAAGTTGGTGCATACTGTGATAGAGTTGCTGCAGCTATTTCTTAATTAATTTGCACAACAAAATCTATAAAGTATTAATATAAAAATACTTAAAATTATTCCTTAAGGAGAAATATAATGAAATCAGTTATTACTACTACTATCAGTGCTGCTGATGCTGCTGGTCGTTTTCCTTCAAGCTCTGATCTTGAATCAGTACAAGGTAACATCCAACGTTCTAGTGCAAGACTAGAAGCTGCTGAAAAATTAGGATCAAATCATGAAGCAGTTGTAAAAGAAGGCGGAGATGCTTGTTTTGCTAAGTATGCTTACTTAAAAAACCCAGGTGAAGCTGGTGACAGCACTGAAAAAATCAATAAATGCTATAGAGATGTTGATCACTATATGCGTCTAATCAACTACTCACTTGTAGTTGGTGGAACAGGCCCTCTTGATGAGTGGGGAATTGCTGGTTCACGTGAAGTATACAGAGCTCTAAACCTTCCTAGTGCTGCTTACGTTGCTTCATTCGTATTTACTAGAGATAGACTATGTGTTCCTCGTGATATGAGTGCTCAAGCTGGAGTAGAATACCAAGCTGCTTTAGACTATGTAATTAACTCACTTAGCTAAGATCAATAAAATAACATAAAAAACCAAAATTCAAATGAATTTTGGTTTTTTTTATTAATTCTATTCTCAAAAGATTAAAATTCTTTTATAGTATAAAAGAAATATCTTAAAATAAACATGAACAATATCTCACTAGAAAATCAACTATTAAATATTAGTTTTTTTTTAATATTAATAACATTAATTATATATTGGCTAAACTTAATTATCACTAATCTAAATATATTAACAAAAATTAGTAAAATTTCTACAATCATTATTAATCTTTGCTTAAGTGCTTCTTTGTTACTTCGATGGACTCATAATCACTATTTTCCTTTAAGTAATTTATATGAATCACTCATTTTTTTAACATGGGGTCTTACATTTATACAGCTTATTTTAGAAGAACAAAGCCAAAATAAATTAATTGGAGCAATTAATTTGCCTATTACTTTATTTACAATTGGATTTGCAAGTCTTTCCCTTCCTAATGATATGAAACAGGCAAGTCCATTAGTTCCTGCTCTAAGATCTAACTGGTTAATGATGCATGTAAGTGTTATGATGATCAGCTATTCAATATTAATCATAGGCTCTTTACTTTCAATCTTATTTTTAATTGTATCTCAAGGAAAAAATATTAAACTACAAGGAAATTCATATAATACAGAAATAAAAGCTAATTTTTTATTTAGTTCTACAGAAACAAAAAATAACCGATTAAACCTATTAGAAAGTATAGATAATTTAAGCTATAGAATTATAGGTTTAGGCTTTCCATTATTAACTATTGGTATTATTTCTGGTGCGGTTTGGGCAAATGAAGCATGGGGATCATACTGGAGTTGGGATCCTAAGGAAACATGGGCATTAATAACTTGGTTAATATTTGCAATATATTTACACACAAGATTAAATAAAGAATGGAATGGAAAAAAACCAGCACTTATTGCATCATTAGGCTTTATTATTGTGTGGGTATGCTATTTAGGTGTAAATTTCTTAGGAAAAGGCTTACATAGTTATGGATGGCTATCATAAAATACAATAGATGTAATTAATTATACTTTATATATCTTAAATTAATATATGCAAAAGACATATATAGTATAAAATTATTTATAAAATAAAAAAAAAATAAATAACTTATGAATAATCATATATTTTTAAATATCTCAACAGACATGCCAATGTGGTCTCCACAAATTGCTATTATTATGATTATATGTAATATTATATGTATTGGTATTGGTAGATATGCAATTAAAATTAGAGGCTTAGGCCCATCAATCCCTCTAGTGGGATCTGAAGGACTTGGTTTACCTGAATTACTTGCTACAACAAGTCTGGGACATGTAATTGGCGCTGGCACAATTTTAGGTTTACGTACTCAAGGCATTCTATAATTATATTTATATGCTTTGTATATAAAAATATGCAAAGCATATAAATTAATAAATTAATTAATCAACTTCGTAAAAAGTTCCCATATGTCGAAATTTTTGATATCTTAATTCTTTTCTTTCTTCTTTAGATAAATTGAATAAAATATTTAACTCAGAAATCAATTTTTTCTTTAAAATACTTGCAGCTAAATAAGGATCTGCCTGTGAACCCCCTATAGGTTCTTCAACAATTTCATCTATAATACCTAAAACTTTTAAGTCATGAGATGTAATTTTTAATGCTTCTGCAGCTTCTAAAGACTTTTTACTGTCTTTCCATAAAATAGCTGCACATGCTTCAGGAGTTGCAACTGTATATACAGAATATTCTAGCATTAAAATGATATCACCAATACCTATACCTAATGCACCACCTGAACCTCCTTCACCAATGATAGTACAGATAATTGGAACATCAAAAGAAAACATCTCTCTCAAATTTACAGCAATAGCCTCTCCTTGTCCTAATTTTTCAGCATCAATCCCAGCCCATGCACCTGGAGTATCAATAAAAGTCAAAATAGGAAAATTAAAACGATTAGCATGCTCCATAAGCCTTAAAGCTTTACGATAACCACCAGGTGAAGCCATACCAAAATTTCTTAACATATTATCCTTAGTATCCTTACCTCTTTGATGACCAATAAAAACAATAGTTTTATCACCTATTTTTCCTAAACCACCTATTAATGCTGGATCATTCGTTCCACCTCTATCACCATGTAATTCAACCCAACATTCCATCATGTTTTCAATATAATCAAGAGTTGTAGGCCTATCTGCCTGCCTAACTAAATGCAAGCGTTGTAAAGGTGTTAAAGATTGAAAAATTTCTTTTTTAATTTTTGATAATTTCTTTTTTAATTCATTCAAACAATTAACTGTATCAAGTTGATTATTTTTTGACATTTTAGTTAATTGCTCTACTTGATATTCTAATTCTACTACAGGCTTCAAAAAGCTTAATGCAACAGCTTTTCTATTAATCATATTTATTAAATAAAGAATAAAATATAAAATACTATAAATGACATAAAAATAAATATTTTAAAGAAGAATAAAATATATCAGATAATTTCGATATATTAGTAGAAATATTAACAAAATCATCTGATATTTCTAAACTATTTTGAAGAAAAAAATAGAATAGACTAAATAATCTGGGATCATCAAAACGTTGTGAAATTCTTGTCGTAGCTCTTATTAAATCATCATAATTTAAACCCCTTTGTCCGATGATATACTGATTGTGACATAATACTTGAGATTTATAACAATTTTGCTGAAATACATTGATATTATTTGAACTATTTATGATTTTTTTTTCTAAAGGTATAACATCAATTACTGTATTATTAAATAAACTTGTCTGACTTGTTTCTATAATAGAATTTTTTGGAATTAAAATATCAGAAGAGGTTATATATACAGATACTAATATCGAATTTGGATTTATTTTTAAACTTTGAATATAACCAATATTAACGCCTCTCATTGCAATATTCGTACCCTCTTTTAAACCATAAGCATTACTGAATTCAATAAATAAAGAATAACCATATTTTTTTTTATTCCAAGTAGCAAACTAAAATACATAGTTAATAATAAGCATAATAATAATACAGCAATACTTTTGACGCTTTTCCAACTATAACTATATTTAATTTTATTCATATAAATAACTAAACACTATAAAAAATAGACGTATCGAGATAAGAATATAGATGATTTAAAATAGAATTATTCTTTACATATTTTATATTTGACGTATTTATATCTAAAGACTGAATGATTTCATTAATACGACAAGACATCTTATCAATACTATCAAATTTACCCACTTCTGACTTAATACCAATGCCAGATGCTCCATAAGCAAAAGCAATAGAAGCAGTTAATGAATTAATACCAGAAGCAGCAATCACAGGTATATTCACTGCATTAGACAATAAATAAACAGATGATAATGCAGCAGCACTTTTTAATATAGAATAAAATAGATAATCTTGTGAAATACTTGATTTATATAAATTAGAAGAAATTAGTTTAGAAATATTACCTTCTGTTTGTATAATATTAATACCTAGATCTTCCAACCTTAATGCTAGTTCTATTTGTTGATTTAAAGTAAAGATATGCGGAATTGTTACACAAATATACGTATTAGGTAATAATAGCCTAATTTGTTTTGATATATTAACAATTTGCTGAGGAGAAAAAATAATTCCTTGATTATAAAAAACATCAAAATTACCTATTTCAACTAGATCTGCACCAGCTAAAACTGAATCATATAATGCTTTTATATTAATTGAAGAAACACATACAGGTAAATTAGTAATTTGCTTAATAAAACGAACTATTTCAGGGTTTGCACTAATATCCACATAAGTGGCTTTACCTATCTCACATGCTTGAACATATTGTAAAATACTATGTATATTTAAATTATCTATACCGGAAATTATCTTGACTACTTTTTTATTGTTAAAAAGATTATCTAATTGCTGATTAAACAATTTCATAATTAATATATGAATAAATTATATAATTAAATATTAATATATAATAATTCTTATATAAAATTCAATTCAGTAAAAAAATTTACTTCATTGAATTTTAAATTATTACTTAAAAGTACTTAATATGTTAAGCCCATACTACGAGTAGTTTCAGCTCCTAAGTACACTCTAATACTTAAAAAATCAGTAGGACAAGCTGTTTCACAACGCTTACAACCAATACAATCTTCAGTCCTTGGAGCAGAAGCAATTTGACCAGCCTTACATCCATCCCATGGAACCATTTCTAGTACATCACAAGGACATGCACGTACACATTGCGTACAACCAATACACGTATCATACACTTTTACACTATGAGCCATAAAGGTTTAACTTTTCCTTAATATAATAAAATAGTAGCAATATGAGAAAAATAAGTTCCTCATATAATATATTTAAATATATGCTTTAATAAAAAATACTAAAACTTCATAAAAAGTAAAATAGACATTACTTGATTATACTTTGATAAGCAGAATAAGAAATATTTGTAAAACTATTATCCTGTTCAGATGGAGGTATTAATTGCCAAAATTTATTTATAAAATTAACCCAATTATCTAAAATTAATCTAGCTTTACTACTCTTAGTTTTAATTTCATATAATTCCAATAAACTCTTCAATTGGTCTTCCCCCTCTTGAGTTTGTATTCTTTGCGCCTTAACTATCTCATTATTTAGCTTTGATAATAAAGTACTATCTTCATCTAAAAAGTAAGCTAAACCTCCTGTCATACCTGCTGCAATGTTCCGACCAGCAGAACCTAAAACAACAATTAAGCCTCCTGTCATATATTCACAAGCATGATCACCAACACCTTCTACTACAGCAGAACCTAAAGAATTACGAACAGCAAATCTTTCACCTGCTTGACCATTTGCAAATAAATAACCTCCTGTAGCACCATATAAACAAGTATTACCAATAATTACTTGTGAGGAAGATGATAAAGATTTATTTAATGGTGGACAAATAATAATTTCACCGCCATTCATCCCTTTTCCAACATAATCATTAGCTTCACCAATTAAGTTGAGATGCATGCCTTTAGAAATAAAAGCTCCAAAACTTTGACCAGCTGATCCATTAAAATTTAGCTGTAGATTACCATGAAATTTATCTTTACCATACATTTTTGTAATTAGGCCTGATATTCTAGCTCCAACACATCGATCAGTATTTACAATCTCAACATTTTGTATAATATTTGATTGAGTGTTAATAGCATTTATTATAGAAGTTTTAACTAATAAAAGATCATCTAATACTTCTCCATTACTATGAGCTGCTTTATTTGGTATTAACTTGAATTTTTTTTGCGTACTATTTACTAAAACATCTAAATTTAAATGATCTGTTTTTGCTAATTGAGTTGGCTTAAAATGTAATAAATCAGTTTGCCCAATTATTTCTGACAGACTTGTATAGCCTAAATTTGCTAAAATTTGCCTTACTTCTTCTGCTATAAAAATAAAAAAATTAACTAAATCTGCTGGTATTCCAGGATAACGATTTCTTAAATCTTGTCTTTGAGTTGCAACCCCTACAGGACAATTATTTGTATGACAAATTCTTGCCATAACACAACCAGTGGCAATCATCGCAATAGTTCCAAAACCAAATTCTTCAGCACCCATTAATGCAGCTAAAACAATATCACGACCAGTTCTTAAGCCACCATCTACTCTCAAAACAACACGATCTCTTAATAAATTATTTACTAAAGTATTATGAACTTCAGTTAAACCTAATTCCCAAGGAACTCCTGCATGCTTAATTGAGCTTAAAGGTGAAGCTCCTGTACCGCCATCATGACCAGAAATCTGAATAATATCTGCGTTACCCTTAGCCACACCTGCTGCAATCGTACCAATACCAATTGATCCAACTAATTTCACAGAAATATGAGCACTTGGATTAATTTGATGTAAATCAAATATCAATTGCGCTAAATCTTCAATAGAATAAATATCATGATGGGGAGGCGGAGAAATTAAAGTTACACCAGGCTTACAATTCCTTAGCTCTGCAATATAAGGACTAACTTTTTTACCAGGTAATTGACCACCTTCTCCTGGTTTTGCTCCTTGAGCGACTTTAATTTCTAATTGTTTTGCATTGACTAAATATTCTGGAGTAACCCCAAAACGTCCTGAAGCAATTTGTTTAATTGCAGAGCTAGCAATATCATTCATTTTTAAACCTTTTAAATGAGAAAAAGTTTCTGAATGATCTGCATTATCTAAATCAATAATAGGTTGAAATCTAATTGGATCTTCTCCACCTTCTCCTGAATTAGATTTACCACCTATTCTATTCATAGCAATAGCCAAGGTTTCATGCGTTTCACGTGATAAAGCACCTAATGACATACCTCCTGTACAAAAACGTTCTAAAATAAGATCAACAGATTCAACATCATCTAAAGGAATAGCATCTCGATTACTAATATATATAAATAAATCTCTTAAATTCGTTGGTGGACGTTCAGTCAGTAAAGTTTGATATTTAGTATATAATGCAGAGTCTTTATTTCTTACTGCCTTGTGTAAAGTTTTAGACATTTCAGGATTATTAACATGATATTCTGCACTTGGCCTATACTGAACATAACCAAAATTTGGTAGCTTTTTAGGTAATTCTTTAATAAAAGCTAAATTATACGATTGAATTGATTCATCATATAATTCAGATAATGTCATGCCACCTAAACGAGATGTTGTACCACAAAATGCTAAATCTACTACATCCTGATTTAAACCAAGTATCTCAAAAATTTGCGCACCATGATAACTAGATAATAAAGAAATTCCCATTTTTGACAAAATTTTCAATAAACCTTTTTCTATAGCTGTACGATAATTATCTTGTGACTGATGAATACTTAAACTAGGTAATTTCCCTATTGACATGAGTTTTTGAGTTCTTGAATTAGTCCACCATTGTCGAACAGTCATAAATGCCAAATATGGGCAAATAGCACTAGCACCATAACCAATCAATAAAGCAAAATGATGAGTTGTCCAACATTGAGCTGTTTCAATAACTAACGACACTTTATGCCTTATTTGTTTTTTAATTAAATAATGATGAACAGCGCCAACAATTAATAATGGAGGAAGAAAGATATCATCAGCAGATAAAAGATCTGTACGATCACTTAATACTAAAATACTGATCCCATCTTCAACTTTCTTAGCACATTTAATACAAATATCTAAGATATTATCTTTAATCGATTTATTTCGCGTTTTTTTATTAATAAATATACTTATTTTAAAAATTGAAAAATTAGTGTCAAATAAACTAAATAGTTCATTTTCATTTATTATAGGAGAATCTATTTTAATTGACTTAGCCATCAACTCATTTGGATTAAAAATATTACCTTTTGGGCCCAGATAAGTCGTCAATGACATAACTAAACTCTCTCTTAAAGGATCTATTGCTGGATTCGTAACTTGAGCAAAACGTTGTTTAAAATAATCATATATTAAATGGGGTTTATCTGATAAAATAGCTAAAGGAGTATCGTCTCCCATACAAAAAGTTGGCTCTTTAGCTGAACTCGCCATATGTTCTATAACTAATTCAACATCTTCATTTGTATATCCAAAAGCAGTATGTAAACGAGCAATATCAATATGACTCAATTTAACGTTTGATAAATAATCTTGAGATTGTAAAATAATTTGCTGATTATGTAACCATTGTTTATAAGGCAATTGCTTTGCAATAGAATGTTTAATTTCCCAATTATTCAATACTAAACCTTCATACAAATTAACACATAACATTTGCCCAGGCCCAAGACGCCCTTTTTCCTTCACATGATTATTATCAGATTTATAAACACCTGTTTCAGAAGATAAGCTAATTAAATTGTCTGAAGTAATTGTATAACGAGCTGGTCTTAATCCATTTCTATCTAATGTAGCTCCTACAAATTTACCATCTGTAAAGACAACTAATGCAGGCCCATCCCAAGACTCATATAAATTACTGTAATATTCATAAAAATCAATAATTTCTGGATACCTAACTAAAGCTGGCTGATTTTTATAAGCTTCAGGAATTAATATCATTAAAGCTTCTTGGGGAGTTTTATCAGAATGAATAAATAACTCTAATACAGAATCTAAATTAGCAGAATCACTATTTTCTAAATTTGTAATAGGACTAAGAATATCATAAACATTAGACCAATCACTATCTTTTAATAAAGACTCTTTTGATTTTGCCCAATTCAAATTGCCCAATAATGTATTAATTTCACCATTATGAGCCATAAATCTCATTGGTTGCGCTAAAGACCACTTAGGCATAGTATTTGTACTAAATCTCCTATGATACATAGCAAATCTACTTATGTATAATTTATCAGATAAATCATGATAATACTCACCTAAGGCTTCTGAACGAACCATTCCTTTGTATACAACAATGCGAGAAGAAAATGAACAAATATAAAAATTTTTATTACTTTCAATATTAGTTTGATTAATAAGTTTTTCTATTTTTTTTCTCACAATATAAAGCTGCTTATCTAAAGCATCTTCGAATAATCTTTTAGATTTTATAATTGCCTGCATAACTGTAGGTTCATTATATTTTGCTTGAGTACCTAAAATAGATGCATTAGTTTTAACTTTACGCCAACCAACTAGCTCTAAATCATATTCTTCTAGAGCCCATATAAAAATTTTTTTTATTAAATCTAAATTATCAGAAGACATGAAAATCATTGCAACACAATAATTATTCTGATTATTAAAGATGTTATTTATCGGAATTTCATAGCCCTCTTCTATAAATAATTCCCAGGGAATATCTAATGTTATACCGGCTCCATCACCAGAAATCCTATCAGCACTACAGCCCCCCCTATGTTCCATACAAGTTAGTGCATCTAAAGCAGATGATACGATATTATGTGAGCCTTTTTTATTAAGATTTGCAATAAAACCTACCCCACATGCATCTCTTTCACTAACTATAGCAGGATATCCAGGACAGCGACGTAAATAGCTTGTAAATTTTTTTGATACTTGCATATAATATATAATACTTGTAATGTTAAATTAAATAAGAAAATTAATTTAAATTTTGATATTATTTCAAAATGAATTATATTCACTTCAAATATTCTTTAAATACTCAAAACTTAATTTCATTGCTATAGTATTACATACATTCAAAAAAAATGTACAACATGCCAAAATATTAAAATATAGACTTATCTTAAACATATTTATGAATCATCATTATAAATATTCACATTTCAAGCAAAAAAAAATAAATTACAAAATAGAAGAATTATTAGATGCAGCTAATAATCGCTACAAAGTGACTATACAAGTTGCTAATCGTGCAAAACGTAGAAAATATGAAGATATTGATATCATTGATGATACATTAAATAAACCAATTATAAGAGCAATATTAGAAATGGTTGATGAAATTACACAACCAGAGATACTATCTGATTAAAAAAAATATTACAGACATAACTTTTTTTAATATTTATTAAAATATAATAATTTAAGCAATATTATAATAATATACAAGTACTAAAATGAAATATACATAGTACAAACATACTTATTGAACAAAATTTATTCAATACTTTTGATAATCCTTATCATAAAATTTACAGGAGAATAAAACATGCTAGATGCATTTGCTAAAGTTGTAGCACAAGCTGATGCCAGAGGAGAATTTTTAAGTAATCAACAAATAGATGCATTAGCATCTATGGTAGCAGAAGGTAATAAAAGATTAGATACTGTAAATAAAATTAACTCTAATGCTTCTGCAATAGTAACAAACTCAGCACGAGCACTATTTGCAGAACAACCACAATTAGTTCAACCAGGCGGTAATGCATATACTAGCAGAAGAATGGCTGCATGTCTTCGTGACATGGAAATTGTATTAAGATATGTTAGTTATGCAATGATTGCAGGAGATTCAAGTGTATTAGATGATAGATGCCTGAATGGATTAAGAGAAACTTATCAAGCATTAGGAACTCCAGGAGCATCTGTAGCAATTGCTATACAAAAAATGAAAGAAGCTTCTATTGCACTAGCAAGTGATTTAAATGGAGTACCTTTAGGCGACTGCAGTTCATTAACATCTGAACTTGGTATTTATTTTGACAGAGCTTCTTCTGCTGTAGTATAAAACACAATAAATCTCAATTCATAGACAACTTATTATTCGATTTAAGGAAAATTTATCATGAAAACACCTATTACAGAAGCAATCGCATCAGCTGATAGTCAAGGAAGATTTTTAAGTAATGGAGAATTACAATCAATTAATGGACGTTATCAAAGAGCAACAGCAAGTTTAGAAGCTGCTAAAATGCTTACAAATAATGCACAAAGATTAATTACAGGAGCAGCACAAGCTGTTTATACAAAATTTCCATTTGTAACACAAATGCCTGGCCCTACTTATGCATCTAGTGCTATAGGTAAAGCAAAATGTGCTCGTGATATTGGCTATTATTTAAGAATGACAACTTACTGTTTAGTAGTTGGTGCTACAGGGCCAATGGATGAATATTTAGTAGCAGGTTTAGAAGAAATTAATCGTAGTTTTGAGTTATCTCCAAGTTGGTATATAGAAGCAATTGAATATATCAAAAATACTCATGGGTTATCTGGACAAGCAGCAAATGAAGCAAACACTTATTTAGATTATGCTATTAATGTATTAAGTTAATTAATCATTCTGTATATCTGAAATATAAAATACTAGAATAATAAATTATGACATAATTATTCTAGTATATAAATAAATTTTTATTCTCATAAATAATCTAAAAGTAAATGTATTAACTATATTAATATAATTCTATGAATAAAAAAAATATAAAGCCAATAATTCTAATAATTCTTGATGGCTGGGGATATTCTATAAATAAAAAAGGTAATGCAATATATTTAGCAAAAACACCTACAATGGATATGCTATGGCAAAATTATCCACATTCACTACTAAATGCTTCAGGACAAGAAGTTGGATTACCCAAACAACAAGTCGGGAATTCAGAAGTTGGACACACAACAATTGGGGCAGGTAGAGTCATTAATCAAGACTTAGTAAAAATTAGTAAATCGATAAAAACTCAAAATTTTTTTAAAAATATAACTATACACAAAATATATCAGCATTCAGTAAATTATACATCTAAAATTCATTTAATTGGATTATGCTCAAATGGTGGTGTACATTCTCACATTAAACATTTACAAGCACTAATTCAAATATCAAAAGAATACAACATTTTAACTTGTTTACATCTAATTTTAGATGGTAGAGACACAAATATGAAAGAAGCAAAAACTTTTATTAAAGAAATTATATGCATCATAAATAACAGTAATAATATTAAAATTTGTACAATTAGTGGAAGATATTATAGTATGGACCGCGATTGTAGATGGTCAAGAACTGAAAAAGCCTACAATGTTTTAATAAATAATCATATAGATCTGAATAATAAAATTGATATCCTATCAATTATAGATCAATACTATAAAAACAATATTTATGATGAATTTATACCTCCAACAAGAATATGCAAAGGTAATATTGCAAACAACGATAGTATAATATTTTTTAATTTTAGGCCTGATAGAATTAGACAATTACTACATACTTTTGCAAAACCTGATTTCAAAGGATTTAAAACAAAAAATATACATAATTTAATGATTGGAACATTTACAGAATATGATTCTAATTTATCTCTTCCAACTATTTTTCCTCCAACTACTCATCAAAATTTTCTCGGGCAAATCATTTCCTATGAAGGCTTAAAACAATTAAGATTAGCAGAAACAGAAAAATATGCCCATGTTACATATTTTTTTAATGGTGGAATAGAAGAACCTTTTCCTGGTGAAAATAGAATTTTAATACCTAGTCCTAAAGTTGACACATACGATTCAACTCCTGAAATGTCTGCAAATAAATTAACTGACAGCCTAATTCAAGCAATAAAACTTCAAACATATGACTTAATTGTTATAAATTATGCTAATCCAGATATGATTGGACATACAGGCAACTTAAAAGCCACAATTGCAGCAGTTGAAATGATTGATCAATGTATAAAAAAAATTTTAGAGACAACAAAGAGTACTGATTATACAATTATTATTACAGCTGACCATGGAAATGCAGATTATATGCTAACAGAAAACAATACACCATGTACCTCGCATAGCTTAAATCCTGTTCCATTTATATTAATAAATAATGATCGAAATAATAAGCAAGAACTAAAAAAAGATGGAAATCTTGCTGATATTGCACCAACAATATTAAATTTATTAAATATAGACATACCGAATGAAATGAATGGAACATCTTTATTAACACATAAAAATACGGTATCTATTACCCATGAATATAAATAATATAACATCATTTCATCCAATTTTAAAAATGAAATGGCATTCAAAACATAAAATACAAGATAAAATTAATAAATACATACCAGTAGAATGGCAATTTATAATTATGAATAATGGTTCATTAACACAAAATTTAAATTCTTTATTACTTGATACAACAACTATTGAAATGTCTCAAAAATATAATTTAATATTTAATAATCATGCAGTTACAAACATGCGCATAGTATGGCTAGAGAATTATATTAATCAGAACTTAACATTTGCAAAATCTATATGGGTTATGAATACAAAAGACAATAAATATAAACAAGTATTAAATAACAAACCTATTGGATATTCGTTAATAAATTTTGAGATTGACATCTATAAAGATTTAGAAGAAATATATTGTGGATACTGCTATAATCTAGAAAAAATTTTTCACACATCAACACTCATGTGGGGGAGAAAGTATAAGATAAATTATTCTAAAAATTCATATATAACAATAGAAGAGTATTTTACGCCTCAATTAGCCGAATTTTTCAATGTAATATCATAAAATTAATCATGTTTCAATTTTTATTCAATAATAAAGTATCACAATATCAAAACACTGTTCAAGAAATAAATAAACTAGATATAAAATATAGTAAATATAGCAATAATGATCTTCATAAACAAACAGAATGGCTAAAAAAACAACTATCAGAAAAAACTATAGATGAAATTATACCTGAATGTTTTGCAATCATAAAAGAAGCAATTAAAAGAGCAACAAATTTAATTCTTTTTGATGTTCAAATTATAGGAGCAATAATATTACATGAAGGCAAAATTGCTGAAATGAAGACAGGAGAAGGGAAAACTCTTGTAGCTATAATAGCAGCATATCTAAATTCTTTATTTAATCAAGGAGTTCATATTATCACTGTCAATGAATATCTAGCAAAAAGAGATGCAAACCTTGCTAGACAAGTATTTAAATATTTAAATATAACTATTGGTATTATAGAGCAAAATATGAATCTCATTCAGAGAAAACAACAATATCAAGCAGATATTACTTATTTAACAAATAGTGAACTAGGTTTTGACTATTTAAGAGATAATATGGCAATCAATAAAAAGGAGTTAGTACAAAGAAATTTCTTTTTTGCAATTGTTGATGAAATAGACTCGATTTTAATTGATGAAGCAAGAACTCCTTTAATTATTTCAGGACCTTCTGATAATATAACAAATAAATATATAAAAGCAAAAGAAATTGCTAATAATTTAGAGCTAAATCAAGATTATGAAATAGATGAAAAAAGTAAAAATATTATCTTAAGTGAACAAGGGATTAATAAATGTGAAAAAATATTAAATATAAATAACTTATATGATATAAAAAATCCATGGGTTAAATATATTATAAATGCTTTAAAAGCTAAAAATTTATTTCTAATTAACAAAGATTACATTATAAAAAATAATGAGATTGTAATTGTAGATGAATTTACTGGAAGAATCATGGAAGGAAGAAGATGGAGTGATGGTTTACACCAAGCAATTGAAGCAAAAGAAAACCAAAAAATACAACAAGAAAATAAAACTTTAGCATCAATAACATATCAAAACCTATTTTTGCTATATACTAAACTTTCTGGCATGACAGGAACAGCTAAAACAGAAGAAGCAGAATTTGACAAGATTTATAATTTACAAGTAATTGAAATACCAACTAATAAAAAAAATAATCGTAAAGATTTAGCAGATTTAATCTATAAAACAGAATATAATAAATGGCAAGCTATAGCAAACGAATGTTTTGATATGTACCAAATAGGCCGACCTACACTTGTAGGTACAACAAGTATTGAGAAATCAGAATTTTTAGCCTCTATTTTAAATAAACTTAATATACCATATAATTTATTAAATGCAAAACCAGAAAATATTAGTAGAGAATCTGAAATTATTAGTCAAGCGGGAAGAAAATTCACTATTACAATTGCAACAAATATGGCGGGTAGAGGAACAGATATTATCTTAGGAGGTAATCCATATATAATTTCGAAAATAGAGCTAACTAACTATATTCAAAGTATAATTATGCAAAAATATATATACATGAATAATGAAATTAATCAAATATTAAAAACATTGGACGCAAATTTTATAAATAATCACTTAAAAATTAATAATAATAATTTAAATGATATCATAGATGAATTACTAAATACACGTAACATTCAAAATACAGAAAGACAAATTATAGGTGATGTATATATACAACTTGTAAATTATTATAACAATTTTTGTGAACTTGAAAAACAAGAAATAATAAAATTAGGAGGCTTATATGTAATTGGTACAGAAAGACATGAATCAAGAAGAATAGACAATCAACTAAGAGGTCGATCTGGTCGACAAGGTGACCCAGGATCTTCACGTTTTTTTTTAAGCTTACAAGACAATTTAATAAAAACTTTTGGAGGAAACCAAATCTCTAAATTAATGGAAAATTTAAATATTGATGAAGATATACCAATTGAATCAATGATTTTAAATAAAAGTCTTAATTCAGCTCAAAAAAAAGTCGAAGCATACTTTTATGATGTAAGAAAACAATTGTTTGAATATGATGATGTAATTAATAATCAAAGACAAGCAATTTATACAGAACGTAAACGTATTTTAAAGTCAATATACACCCGAGATTGTATATTAGAATATGCTGAGAGTACAATCGAAGAAATCCTGAATAAATATGATAGAACATCAGATACAACTAACAAAAGTCAACTATTGGATCAAATATATATTATCTTAAATTTACAAAATACTAACTCAAAAAATAGATTAGTATCAATGCAATCAAATAATCTCAAAATATTTTTCATAGAACAATTAAGAATTACATACGATTTAAGAGAAACATATTTAGAACAATTAAAGCCAGGATTAATGCGGCAATTAGAAAAATACTATCTACTTCAACAAATAGATTATGCATGGCAAGAACATTTAGAAAAAATGCTTTTACTAAAAGAATCGATTGGCTGGAGAAGCTATGGACAACAAGATCCGTTAACAGAATATAAAAATGAAGCATTTAATTTATTTATTAACATGGTTACATATATTAGACAAACAGTTATTTATTTAATTATGCGCTCAAGATTAATAACAAGCCTAGATAGTTAATTGACTATATGATATGACAAAGGTTGACATCAACACAAAAATTGTTTAATTTATATTATATAAATTATTTGCTGCCCCCATCGTCTAGAGGCCTAGGACATCTCCCTTTCACGGAGGTAACGGGGATTCGAATTCCCCTGGGGGTATAAAAGTATAAAAACTAATGATTAATAGCTTGTTTAAGAGATTTACAAAACTCACTTAATTCTTTTAAGCCATTAGTACTACCACATTTTGATAATTTTTGTACGAATGCAGTTCCAACCACTAAACCATCAATATTCCATCTTGATAAATATTGAGCCTGTAAAGGAGTCGATATACCAAAACCTAACATAATAAATTTATCCGAAACTTGCTTAATATAATTTGCTAATTTTATAACCGTCTTGTCAAGAGAAGTCCTTACACCTGTCACACCTGTTGAACTAACTAAATAAATACAACCAGGAGATTTTTCTATTATAAGATCTATTCTAGTTAAAGAACTCGTAGGTGCAACAAATAAAATTAATTCAATATTATAGTTTTTACAAATTAAAATTAACCCATCAGCTTCTTCTAAAGGTAGATCTGGAATAATCAATCCTTTAGCACCAGCATATGCAATTTCCTTAATAAAACAATCAATACCACGTTTTAAAACAGGATTATAATATGTAAATATAACAATAGGTGCATTGATAACTTGAGATAAACTTTCCAAAATAAATAATACTTGATCAATATAAACCTTCTGCTGAATAGCGAATAATGAAGCATTTTGAATAATAGGACCATCTGCTAAAGCATCTGAATAAGGGATTCCAAGTTCAATTATATCTGCTCCTTGAGAATCTAATTCCTTAATAACTTCAATTGTTGTATTTATATTTGGATACCCTGCAGTTATAAACGGTATTAAAGCACACCTGCTACTTTGATTCAATAAAATATGAGAAATAGTATTCATAGAAATGCATAAAAGTAAAAAATGATAAAAATGGGTCGCCCGGGATTCGAACCCGGAACTAATCGGTTAAAAGCCGAGTACTCTACCGTTGAGTTAGCGACCCTGACAACATATATAACATAATTATATAATCATCGCAAGTTAAAGCAAATATGAATATATATCTTTATAAAAGAATTATAGACAAACTAAAAAAAATAATTATAATTAATAAAAAGTATAAAAAGAACTTTATCTTAGTATCAATCTCAGCTGGCCAAGATTCAATATACCTAATCAAACTCTTAGAGACTATTAAAACTAATTTTCTAGGAATTTTAAAATTAGAATATATCTATATTGATCATCAATGGAAAAAAAATAGTAAATCACAAATCAAGCATATAATTAATTATCTTAAGTGTTTCAACAGTTCATTGTACATATATCAAATTAAAAAAAAATGCTATTCCGAAACACAAGCAAGAGCAAACAGGTATCAAATATTGTTTAATCATGCAAAAATAAATAATAATATCATCATTATAACTGGTCATAATTTAACAGATAAAATAGAAACTTTTTTACAAAATCTATTTAAAGGAACTACTATAGATGGAGCAACAAGTTTATCAGAATATAGAAAAAGTATCAATGATTTTATATTATTTCGACCTTTAATAAATAATAGTCGAAATGAAATTTACTGGTTATGCAAAACATTATATCTACCGATTTGGTCCGATCAAACAAATTATTATTATTATATTACAAGAAATAGATTAAGATATGAATTGTTACCATATCTGAAAAATTATTTTTCAGCTAACATCGAAAAACATTTAAATTCATTCTTAAGAATATCAAATATAGAAAATGAATATTTAAAACAAAATACAATTAAAATTTATTTAATAACACGTCATAATGAAATGATAGCAATTAACTATACAATAATTAAGCTACAACATATTGCAATACAAAAAAGAATATTTCAATTATTTAGTTTATATCACTTTAATCAGTTATTTAATAAAGAATTAATTGAAAAAATTTTATTTCATCTAAATTCGACTCCTTTAAAACAATCTCTATATATTCAATGGAATAAAAATAAATATATTTGTATACAAGAAAAATGGCTATATATTCATTAAGATAAATTATAAGAAATATAAAATCAATAGTATAATAAATTAATATAAGAAAAATAAAAATTATAAAGGTGTAAACAATGATTAACTGGCAAGTAATAGGTCAATTAATATCTTTAGGTCTTATTGTTTTTGTAGGACCTGCAGTAATAATTTTACTATCATTAAAAAAAAGTAACTTATAGTCAATAATTCCTATAATAAATCATTACTAAAAATAATGCAGACGTATTTCAATAATAATTATGACTGCATCTTTAACATAAAATTTATTTTTATTTATTCTATTTCTTTCATCAAATTAGATAAACTAATAGTTTGTTTTTGACTTGCAAACTCATTATTAGGCGTTAAAAAAAGCATACAATGACATTCTTTCCTTTCACGCATTGGCACACAAGGACAATTCCAATAAGCACTTGTAACTTCTTTGACTTTATCTTCATAATGACGACATGGGCATAATGGAAAACCATATTCATCTTTATGTTTAGCTAAACCTTCAATCACTACAGAAGTAACACTTAAATCAATACAAAAAAAAGTACCAGTTCTTTGTGCATATACTTCAGAAAATTTACGCATTATTTCAAGATTGTTAGACATACTTTTATTGTCATTCATATTTTTATACCAATTAATTATTAATAAAAGTCATGATATTAATTATACAACTTACAGATATTTTCAAATAATATGACTTAAAATCATATGTAAGTATACAATATATTAATTATTTAAATAAAGTAATCTTATTTGTGTAAGCATATAATATAATTAATAACAATTACATTAATTTTATAAAATTTAAACAAAATAAGTTTCATATGACATCAGCATATTTACCATCTATCTTAGTTCCACTTGTTGGAATTATATTTCCAGGATTAACTATGGCTTTATTATTTTTATATATTGAAGAAGAAAATATTACATAATTAAATATTATTAAACTAAAAATAAGCCGCTATAATTTATATATATGCGGCTTAATAATAATTAATCAATCCTTATTAATCTATTCATTTATTGATGCTTATACAAGCTTAAAGAGAAGAACCAAGACCAGAATAAGATCCATAAATAAAAATACCAAGCACTGCAATAGCAGCTATTCCACCAACAGTTGCAACTAACCATAAAGGAACTCTACCAGTACCAGCCATACTTTATTACCTCCTAACTTTTAGGCTATATTGTAAAACTAGTATTGAGAAATATATCTTAATTATATACTAGTTATATATAAATATTAATTAAAAAAATAACTTGAAAATAACACTGCTAAAACAAAAATCAACAATAAACCCCAAAATAATGACGTACGATTTAACTCAACAGGTTCTTTATTAGGATTAGGACCACTCATTATATAATCACCTCCTATCTTTGAATAAATTGCATGGACGTAATAGCACCTAAGAAAAAAACAGTAGGAATAGCTAAACCATGAATTGCTAGCCATCTAAATGTAAAAATTGGATATGATATTGGCTGATTAGAACTTTTTTTAGTCATAAAATTACTATTACTCCATCTAAATACCTTTCGTTAAATCTTCAAGCTCTTGTTTTGCACTAAAACGATCATTTACTAAAGGAACTTGCTGACGGTCTTGAGTAAAATACTCATTAGGTCTTGGAGTTCCAAATACATCATAAGCTAAACCAGTACTAACAAATAACCAACCAGCAACAAATAAAGCTGGAATTGTTATACTATGAATAACCCAGTAACGTATGCTTGTAATAATATCAGAAAAAGGACGCTCTCCTGTTGATCCTCCTGACATAAAAATTTCCTCCTAATTAAAAATAAAGAAATACAAATATTTCTATAAAGTATTCAAAATAATTAACTTTTAACTTAGGTAAATAAAATATTAATTAATACTTACCCTAATTATAAAAAAATTGAAATAGTTTATTTGACACTTTAATATATAAATATTATACTAGCTTCGTAAATAAATCTAAACAAAAGAAACAATATTATTTAATAAAATATAAAAAAATATTTATATTTGCAATAAATCAAACCATAAACTAGTTCCAACAAATAAGTCACTATTTAAAAAAATATTTGTTTCATACTTGTTTAAGATATTTTTAACAATAAATAAGCCTAAACCTGTTCCTCTTAAAGTATGAATATTATCCTCTATTCTAACAAAACGATCAAAAATCACTTTTTGTTCTATATTATCAATTCCAACACCTTCATCAATAATTTCAATTCTAATTAAAGTCACAAGTTGTGTATGTCTTAATAAAAACTTTTTCAGAGGTATAGATGAAACTGAATAAACTCTTATAATAATCTGACCATTATCATTAGTAAACTTAATTGCATTACTTAATAAATTTGATATTACTTGAACAAAAGAACTTTCATGACCATAAACATACCCAATATTAGGCTCAACTTCTAAAATCAATTGAATCTTATGCTTGCTTGCTATAATCTGTGATGTATTTAGAATATAATTTAATAACTGAACTAAATTAATTTTAGATAAATCATATTTAAAATTAGACTCTAAACGCGATAAATCTAAAATATCATTCACTAATTTAGATAAACGTTGTGTTTCATTATTAGCTATTTTCAAGAAATGTTTTTTTTGTTTATCACTTAATGACTCATTATAATCTAAAAGTGTTTCTAAAAATGAACCAATATTACATAAAGGAGTTCTTAACTCATGTGAGACATTACTGATAAATTGAGTTTTTGCTTTATTTAATTTAACTTCACGACTAATATCCTGAATAATTATTGCAATTCCAGTTAAAAGTTTACTATTACTATCAATAAGAATGCTTAATAAAAAACGATAATTTTTTTTCAAGCCATAATTAATATCAAGAGAAATTTCTTTAGATACATAATTTAAGCTATCTAGATATGTCAATTTAACTAAATTATTTAAAATTGGTAATAATGAATCTACAATATGTAATGGTAAATGATTAGTTAAATTCTGTCCTATTAGATCAGAACTTAGCCAATTAAAAGATTTTTTTGCAACATGATTGACAAATAATAATCGTAAATCAAGATCAACCAAGATTATACCATCAGCTACAACAGAAGCAATTAGTTCTAACTTGCTCTTTTCTAACATCAAAATATTAATATTTTTCTTTTCATAATATTGCAATTTTTCAACCATTTCATTAAAACTTAAAATAAGATCATTCCATCCATTATAAAATCTTCCATTTAATAAAATTTTAAAATTTCCAGATGAAATAGATTGAATGCCATATATCAATTCATGAATTGGCTTAGAAATAATAAAAAAATGTAATATTGCAAAAATAATAACTAATAACCAAATAGATACAAAAATTAAAATACTAATATTACTAATAAAAAGAGATGTCAAAACAGAACTTGGATTAGAACTAATACCTAAATCAAGGCTACCTATATGATTACCATTTTTATGTAAAGGAAGAAGAATATTTGTAATACTATCATTAAAAAAAATATTCCTATTTAATAAAGGAGTATTAAACAAAAAATTTTCTGTTTCTAACTGAAATAAATTTTGATGTAACTGTAAAAGATCTTGTACATTATTTTTGTATACAGGTAGACTAAAAAATAAACTTCCATCAAGCTTAAAAAATAAGATATATCTAATACTAGATGTACTAATATAAATTTCTTCAAGAAAGCTTGCTAATTGTTGCTCATTATTATTATCTATAAAACTTAAAATATTATAAGCAAACAATGTACCTAGATCTTTACAAAAACGATTATTTGTAATTAAAGAATCTTTTTGAATGATCGTCAAAGACCAGAAAGCAAAACCACTAATTGATAACGAAATTAATAAAATAATTAATATAATAATACGTATTTTTAGATTGATATTAATTATAGATTGATACAAAACTTTCCAATTTATAGACATAAAAATATTATTTAATATATTAGCCAAGATTTATATTTATAATAATTGAAATGTGCCCTGAACACTATTAAACATAAAATAAGATAAAATAAAATCTAAACTTAATACAATAATTAATGAAAATACTACAGAAGAAGTAGTAACAATTCCAACACCTTGAGTATTAGCAATTTTTGATAAACCCCATGTACAACTAATTATAGAAATAACTATCGCAAAAATACATGATTTTAAACAAGACTTCAAAAGATCTACATATGATAAAGTAAATAAAACTGAAGAAAAAAAAAGCCGGGAATCAATATTATATAAAATGAAGCATAAATATGCACTACTCGATAAACTAGTAGCAAAAGATAAAATATTTAATATAGGTAACATAAAAAAACAAGCATATAATCTCGGTAAAATCAAGTAAATCACAGGATTAATCCCTAATATATATAAAGCATCAATTTGTTCTGTAATATACATACTTGCTAATTCTGAAGTAAAAGATGAACCAATACGTCCTATAATAATAATAGACGTCAAAATAGGGGATAACTCACGTATAAAAGAAATAGCTAAAATACTTCCAATAAAATTTGTCGCATTTAAATATAATAATTCTTTAATAATTTGAAAGCTAAAAACCATACCAACAAAAAATGCTGTCAATAAAACAATACCCAAAGAATGATTGCCAACAAATTGCATTTGTAAAACTAAAGTATTACGGTTAATTTTACGATAATTAGAAAATTTGACTAAAGCTAATATAATTTGAATAACTAAATTAGTGCGTTTTAACATAAAAACTAGAATAAAAATAATCTATTGCTTTTTTAAAGAAGATATACTATATTTTGATTATGCAGGGCGGTTAGCTCAGTGGTAGAGCGCCTGCCTTACAAGCAGGTGGTCACTGGTTCAAGTCCAGTACCGCCCAATTTTAATCAAATAAAATATAAGGGCTCATCGTCTAAGGGATTAGGACAGGGACCTTCTAAGTCTCTAATGTAGGTTCGAATCCTACTGAGCCTAATTAATTTCCTAATATTTTATTAACAACTTGTTGCACTTTAGAACCAGAGTCTACTGTTTCTAATGGATCTTTACGTAACCTATGACGAAGACAAAGAGTTATAACTTGTTTAACATCTTCTATATCTACTAAATCTTTACCTTTATAAGCAGCAAAGGCTTTAGCCGCTCTATTTGTAACAATATCTCCTCTTAACCCATCAACATCTAATAAACCACAAATTTCTGAGATTTTTATTCTTAAATCATAATCAATTGAAACTTCAATTAATTTTTTTTGAGCATTAATAATAACATTTTTCAACCTTTCTTGTTTATCTTGAAATTCTTGCAAACATGCATCAGGATTTTCATCAAAACTACTTCTTTGTTCTACAATCTGCACTCTTAAATTTGGTTCTTTAACAGTACGTATCTCAGCATGCATACCAAAACGATCCAATAATTGCGGCCTAAGCTCTCCTTCTTCAGGATTTCCTGACCCTACTAAAACAAAGCGTGAAGGATGACGCATTGATATACCTTCACGCTCAACAGTATTCCATCCTGAAGCAGCCGAATCTAACAATACATCAACTAAATGATCATCCAACAAATTAACTTCATCAACATATAAAATGCCTCTATGTGCTTTAGCTAATAAACCTGGTTCAAAAGTTTTAATACCTTCAGTTAAAGCTTTCTCTATATCAATAGTACCACAAACTCTGTCCTCTGTTGCTCCTAAAGGTAAATCAATCATTGGTACATTTACAAATGTCGTTTCAAGACTAACTCCTTCCTGAATCTTATTTTTTACATCATCAGACATTAATTCATAATCTGATATATGAGAATTAAATAAATCATCTTGAACAATCTCTATTTCAGGTAATAAATCAGCTATCGCTCGAATTGTTGTAGATTTCCCAGTACCACGATCACCCATAATCATAACACCACCAATTCTAGGATCGATAACGTTTAGAATAAGAGCTAATTTCATTTCTTCTTGACCAACAATAGCAGTAAATGGAAAAACAGGACGTATTGGATGTTTTGTAGTATTCACTATAATTCAATAATTTTTAATTGATAATATTTATAATTCTAATTATAATAGTTAACAAAGCATAAAATATAAAAAATATTATTTAAATCACTAATAATAATAAAGATGTATATCATCTTATACAATTATAGATACACATCTTTATCAATCTATTTATAAAACTAATATTATAACACAATATTCATATCAAAGCTTAAAGCTTATTGATAAAGATCTATTCCTAATCTAATAGCTAAAATTGCTGACACAAATGCAAAAAGTAAAGCCAATAAAATTTGACTGTCATTAATCAT